ATTTCACTATTTTTTGTATAACCTTACTCTTATTATATAAAGTTGGCTAATTAAAAACAATAGAACGATTGAAAATCCTCATCCTTTTTTGCACAAAATAATTGAAATTATTCGTGATAATTCCAATTATTGAAAAAAGAAGTTGTAAACTCAATGAAATCCAGATGGTTTTTTCGATCGTACTAATTTCTGCCGATACTTTTGGCACATCATTTTGAGTTAAGATTAATGAAGAGAAAAGTAGAGTATTAATGGTTAGTAATGTGATATAGTCCATTTCTTACAGAGTTCATTTGTTAGTTCATCGAGTAGTAGTAAAATACTTTCTAAAAAAGTTCAAGTGTCGATTTTTTTAGTTACTAGACTGAACTTTTAAAAACAGAAATCCAATGGCTAAGCCAAAAAGGGTAATTCCCAAGCATGAGATTGTAGTAATGAGTATTTCTTGCATAGTTTTTTAGACGCGGATAAGATTTTGTTGATGAAAATTTCTTTGTTTTAAAATCCATTTCTTCCCCAAACAACAAGAGCTAAAGAAAACGAAAAGATAAGCAATAAATCTGCCCATCCTAATGTAAGAACATCGACCATACTTTTGTGTAAATACTATTGATTTTATTTTAAAATTTTATTATACTATAATAATTGTTTACCTATTTAAAAAGAATTAAAATTATGTCGACAAATTCAAAAAACTTTCCTTTCACAGCAATTACAGGTCAAGATGAAATGAAACTAGCCTTAATATTGAATGTAATAGATCCTAAAATAGGTGGAGTTATGATCATGGGAGATCGAGGTACAGGAAAATCAACAACCATCAGGTCATTAGTCGATCTTTTACCAGAAATTAAAAGAATTAAAAATGATCCTTTTAATACAAATCCTGAAAAATTTTTAGATCTTAACTTGACGACAGAAAATATAAAAACACCAATGGTGGAATTACCTTTAGGTGCTACGGAAGATCGCGTTTGTGGAACCATTAATATCAAACAAATATTTTCCTCAGGAGATCATTTTTATGAGCCAGGAATTTTAGCAAGAGCTAATCGTGGATTATTATATGTAGATGAAATAAATTTACTAGATGACCATCTAGTTGATATTTTATTGGATTCTGCTGCTTCCGGATGGAATACGGTTGAAAGAGAAGGTGTGTCAATCAAACACCCAGCTCAGTTTATTTTAATAGGCTCTGCCAATCCAGAAGAAGGTGAGCTTCGACCTCAACTATTAGATCGATTTGGATTATTTGTGGAAATAAAAACCATTAATGAACCAAAATTAAGAATGAAAATTGTGGAAGAAAGGATTGATTTTGAAAAAAATACAGAAAAATGGTATGAATCTTACTCTTTAGACCAAATTTCAATGAAAGAAAAAATTCTCAATGCACAAAATCTATTAAATCAAGTCATCATTGACCCCGCTTACCAATTAAAAATTTCGGAAATTTGTAGTCAACTAAAAGTAGAAGGAATGAGAGGAGACATTGTTTCCACAAGAGCGGCAAAAGCATTAGCGGCATTTGAAAATCGAAAAGAAGTAACTGTTGAAGATATTAAAAAAATTATTACTTTTTCTTTAAAACATAGGTTAAAAAAAGATCCTACAGATTCATTAAGTTCAACGAATTTAAACAAAAAAATTTTAGAATTAGCTGAAACTATATTTTCTAGTCTTTAGCTTAATTGGTCAAAAAAGTAGAGGAGGAGAAATAAGCTCAGTAGGAATTGAACCTACACTGTAAACTTAGAAGGTTTATGTCCTATCCTTTAGACGATGAGCTCTAAACTTTTCTTTTCTATATTGTTTTAAAAGGACGTATAAAAAAGACTTATGTTACTGACTGCGTTGGAAATAATACGCTGGGCAATACTGGGATCGAACCAGTGACCCTCTGCTTGTAAGGCAGATGCTCTACCGCTGAGCTAATAACCCAAATTTTTTCAAAAGAAGAAAAAAGAACGTTTTTATTTTTTTCTTTCTATAGTAACATGGTATCATACTATTTTTGAAAGTCAAGATTTTTAATAAAATCTAAAAAAAAATTATAATATAGTAGTAAAAAAAATTTGATGAGAGGTAGATTTAGAAAAATTCTAAAATAGTAGAAATTTCTAAATTCCCGTAGAACCAAAAACATTATAGAAAATGAAATCATTTTTTCTCTCTAAAACTCATGCAAAATAATAAAAAAGAAAAAATAGTTGGTATAGATTTAGGAACAACAAACTCCGTAGTTGCCATATTGGAGGGAGCAAATCCAATTATTCTCCCAAATTTTGAAGGATATCGAACAACACCATCGATCGTTGGGTATGCACTAGAAGGAGGTCGATTACTAGTTGGTCAAATAGCAAAAAGACAAAATGTTGTCAACCCACTAAATACTTTTTCATCCATTAAAAGATTTATTGGGTGTAAATATGATGATATTTTAAATGAAACCACAAGGGTATCTTATAAGGTAATTAAAGCCAGTGATGGAAATGTAAAAGTGTATTGTCCAGTATTGGAGAAAGAATTTAGTCCCGAAGAAATTTCTGCAACGATTTTAAAAAAGTTAGTTTCAGATGCAAGTAGCTATTTAAATATACCAATCACGAAAGCGATTATAACAGTACCAGCATACTTTAATGATTCGCAAAGACTCGCAACCCAAGATGCTGGAAGAATTGCAGGTCTTGAAGTTCTACGAATTTTAAATGAACCTACCGCAGCGGCCTTAGCTTATGGGTTAGAAAAAAGAGATGACGAAATTATTTTTATTTTTGACTTAGGAGGAGGGACATTTGATGTTTCTGTATTAGAGGTTGGAGATACTGTATTTGAAGTGTTAGCTACTTCTGGAGATACACATTTAGGAGGAGATGATTTCGATCAAGCAATTACTAATTTTATCTTGAAAAAATTTTCAAACGAGTATGGAATAGATTTAAAAAAAGAAAAACAGCCTTTACAAAGAATTATTGAAGCATCGGAAACAGCAAAAATTGCCTTATCTACTGCTGAATCTACAACAATTAATATTCCTTATATTTTTCTGGTGAATAATGAACCAAAGAGTATTAATTTTGATTTTTCAAAATCAACGTTTGAAAATTTAACAAAAGAGTTAGTTTTAAGATGTAAAGACCCTGTTTTACAAGCTTTAAAAGACTCAAAAATTCCCGTAAAAGAAATCGATGAAGTCATTTTAGTAGGTGGTTCTACAAGAATACCTGCGGTTAGACATTTAGTAAAATCACTCGTAAAAGAGAACTTAAATCAAAGCGTAAATCCGGATGAAGTTGTTGCTTTAGGAGCAGCTGTTCAAGCTGGAGTTGTTTCAGGAGAAATAAAAGATTTAATTTTACTAGATGTAACACCATTATCTCTTGGAGTGGAAACATTAGGAGGGATAATGACAAAAGTAATTCCAAGAAATTCATCGATTCCAGTAAGAAGAACAGAAATTTTTTCAACGGGTGCTGACTTTCAAGATGTTGTGGAAATTCACGTATTACAAGGGGAAAGAGATTTTGTTAAATATAATAAAAGTTTAGGAATCTTTAAGCTTAGTGGCATTCCAAAAGCTCGTAAAGGGGTTCCACAAATTAATGTAACTTTTGATATTGACACAGATGGCTTACTTTCAGTATCTGCTTGTGAAGAATCTTCGGGAATGGAGCAATCCATTAAGATTGAAGGTGCGTCTATTTTATCAAGAGAAGAAGTTTCAAAATTGATTAAAGAGTCACAAGAAACTTCAGTTACCGATAATGGATTTATAAGGCTTTTTGAAATGCTGGAAGCTTTAAAAGAATTAAAAACAGAGCTTAATAATGAATTAATTCTTAAAAAACTTTTAAAGTTTTATTTAAAAAAGATCATTGAAAATAATACAAGAACTCCAGGAATCTCAAACGTCCTAATTTCTAATGTTTACAGTGATTACTCGACTCTTTTAAGGTTTTTATTAAAATATAATTTAGTAAAAAAATAAAAGATTCTAAAATATAATTGTTTTCACAATTATATTTTAGAATTTGTTTACAAGACTTTATTTCTTAAAAAAGAAAAAAATATTATAAATAGCCCATGAAAATGCAATAAGAAGGGGTAACAAGATTACTAAAAGTTTCATAGTTAGTAAATAAATAGAATATTGTAGTTTATATTATAATTTATTTCCCAATTCATTTTTTTTCCCATTTTCCATTCATTTTTTTACTTAAAATGCAGATGGAGAGACTTGAACTCTCACGAACTTTTTCACCAGATCCTAAGTCTGGCGCGTCTACCAATTCCGCCACATCCGCAATCTTTTAATATAATCAGTTACTGATTATACTAGAAGAAAAAACAATAATCCACCTTTTTAGATTATTGTTTTGAAAATTTTTGACCAATTTTTTTTTTTGATCGAACCCAAAAAAAAGCGGATCTTGTAATAATATCAAAAGGAGCTGGAAACTTTGGATCTTTTTCTAAAAGACCGCAAAGATAAGAATAGAAATAACTCATGAAACTGATTGAAAACAAAGTAATATAAAACACACTACTAAACTTTGGTGGCGTAGTCCCTAAAGCTTCTTTACTTGTAAAAAAAATAAGATAATCAAGTAGTAGGCGTTGAAAACAATCCATTAAAATTAATAAAAAGATATGAAATTTCACGAAAGTACTAAAAATGATTTCTTTTCTTTGGATAACAATTTGTGTTATAATTAAATGAAGAAAAAAAGTATTATCTGTATTAAATAAAAAATGAATAAGCGGTATATTTAAAATCGTTAAATGTGCCTTTAAAAATTCTAAAAAAATATTAGGGTAAGTATACTCTTTAGATTTTAAAAGAAATAAATCTACAAAATTAAAATAGTAAAAAAAATAGATAACTGTAATTTGCAGTTTTTCAAACAATTTTTTCACTTTTGGTGAATTTTCGTAGATCATTTTAAAATCGGCACAAAAATGTTGAAAAGAAAGAAGTGTGTTTTTAATAGTTTTTGCGAAAAAAGAAAAGATTTTCATAAAAAAAACGAACCATTTTAAAGTTGCTACGATTTATTATACAAAAAAAAAGAAAAAAAGACAAACAAAAAAGAATTCTATAATACTTTTAAAAATTTTTATGATACAAAAAATAACAAATTTTTTACAGTTTTTAAAAGGAAATACTGGAAAAAACTTACATTTTAAAAATCTTCTAAAAACAATAAAAAACGAACATTTTTTATTAAATAGTCTTACAAATGATGAGTTAACCGACCGAATAGAAAAATTACGAAAATCGTTAGCATTTTCTCCAAAGAATGTGGAAACAAAAGAATTTATTAGTAAATGGTTTGCGTTAGTTCAGGAAGTTTCTTTTCGTGAAATTAACTTAAAGCATTATGATAATCAACTATTAGCTGGATTATATTTAACGGAAGGAAAGGTAGTAGAAATGAAAACTGGGGAAGGAAAAACATTAGTTTCGACACTTCCAGTTTCGTTAAAGGCTTTAGAAAAAAAAGGTGTTCATGTAGTAACGGTAAATGAATATCTGGCAGAAAGGGATCAAAAATTATTAGGAAAAGTCTATGAAAAACTAGGATTAATACCGGGACTTATTAAAAATTCATATCCATTCAAAAAAAAAAGAAAAGGATATTATTCGGATATTACTTATGTAAGCAATTCTGAGCTTGTGTTTGATTACTTGCGAAATAATTCTGTTTTTACTACTTCTGAAATAATTCAACGCCCTTTACATTTTTGCTTAATTGATGAAATTGATTCTATCTTGATTGATGAAAGTAGAGTTCCTCTCATTCTTTCGGAAGAAGAAGAATTAGAAGAAAGTATTTTAGAGAGCATTGTCGCATTATCTACGGCAAAAGCGTTTTTACCAAAGCTTGAAAAAGATACGGACTTTTTGCTTGAAGAGAAAAATAAAAAAATCCTGTTAACAGAAACAGGAAATAAAAAAATTAAAAAATTTTTTAGAATCAAAGATTTTTATACGCTCAATACACCGAGAATTGCAGAAACAATTAACCTATTAAGAGCAAATTATTTTTTTAAAAAAGATCGAGATTATTTAATTCTTAATGAAAAAGTATGTCTAATTGATCCATTTAGTGGAAGATTGACTCCTGGAAAAAAATGGGGTGAAGGTCTACAAGAAGCAATAGAATGTAAAGAAAATTTACCAATAAGTTCAAGATCAAAAACAAAACTTTCAATAACTTATCCAAATTTTTTTATGCTTTATCCAAAATGCTCTGGAATGACTGGAACTGCAAAAACATCTGAAAAAGAGTTTACTGATATTTATCAGCTAAAAGTAAAAGAAATTGAGTCCCGAAAAAAAATCATCCGAAAAGATTTACCAGATTTAGTATATTTCACAGAAAAAGCAAAATGGAATGGCGCTATAAAAATAATTAAAAATTGTTTTTTAAAAGGACAGCCAATTTTAATTGGTACCTCGTCAGTTGAAAAATCAGAAATTTTATCTCAATTACTCGAAATTGAAAATCTTTCTCATACTGTTTTAAACGCTCGACCAGAAAATGTTGGACGTGAAAGTGAAATTGTTGGTTTAGCGGGCGAACGATTTTCAATCATCATTGCTACTAATATGGCAGGAAGAGGTACAGATATTCTTTTGGGTGGAAACCCCGTTTTTAAAGCAAAAAAGAGAATTTTAGAAATCTTAAGTTTTCAACAAAAAATACCAGTTGTTTCAAGTCTTTGTTTTTTACTTTTAAAAGAAAAGTACTTTCTAAATCCTTATTCTTACCTGAATGATCTTCAAAATCTTCCCTATTCCTTAGAAACTGCAAAAGAGGAATTAAAGTTTTTTTATAAAATTTTTTATGAAAAATCGGCGAGATTTTGTAATCAAGAAAATAAACTTGTGAAAAAACTTGGTGGTTTATTTGTATTAGGAACCGAACGAAATGAAACGGCACGATTAGATAACCAATTGCGAGGAAGATCAGGACGACAGGGAGATCCAGGTATTTCCCAAATTATCGTTTCTTTAGAAGATGATTTGATTAGGCTTTTTGCTAATCAAAAATCACTATCCTCTTATGCAGATAACATGGATATTCCTTTAAAATCTAATTTTTTAACAAAAGCAATTAATCTTTCACAAAAAAGGTTAGAAAATTTTAATTATGAAAGTAGAAAAGATCTTAAAAAATATGATGATGTAATTAATACAAAGCGATACCTTTTTTTTAAACTTCGAACGACAATTTTAGAAAAAGGCTGTTCATTAAAATTTTCGTTACATCTTCTTAGTCTTTATTATATGCGAAATGAAATGAAAAAAAGAAGAACAATCGAGATTCTATCCAGAAATAAAAAAAGCTTTGCTTTCCTGAATAACTATCTTTTTTCTATAAATCGAAAAGTTGATTTAGAAATGAAAAATAAATACTTTTCAAAAAAATCAAAAAACTTTTTTAGTCTTTGGAAAACTTGGTGGGCAATGATTGAAATGGATTATTCAAAACATCTTTATTTTTTCTCGAAAGGTTTCAAAAAAAAGAAAAAACTAATTGAAAATATTTTAAAAAAAGTTGATGATAGTTGGCAAAATGATATTACCCGAATGGAAAGTTTTAAAGAAACTATTCAACTAAAATCTTATACGGGAACTTATATTGGATTAGATACACTTTCCGAATATCGACTAATGAATTATATCACTTATTACGAAACCTACGATTCGATTTTAGAAATTTTATATCATTCTAATTTGGATTCTTTTGGTTTCAGTTCTAAAATGATGAAAACATTAATATCTACACTAAAAAATGAACTACTTTTTTCTTCTTAAATTTTTTAACAAATTAAATTTTGCCATTTTTTTGCTATTAATGATTGCTCTGATCAGTTCGTTAGGATCATTTATTGAGCAAAATGAAACCATTGGTTTTTATAAACAAATGTATCCAAAAAATAACTCTTTTTTTGATTATAATTTCATTTTTTTTTTTAAACTCAATGAAATTTATACAAGCTGGTGGTTTTTAGCTTTAATAAGTTTATTAGTAGTTTCTTTAGTGAGTTGTTCAATTACAACACAATTTCCGATTGTTTCAAACGCAAAGCTTTCTTTGTTTAAAAGAAAAAAATTTTTTAGTTTACCATTTTTTGTAAAAGTAAAAAATAACTATTATTTGAAGGAGCAATTTCTAGTAAGACTTCATAGATCAAACTATCTTTTTTACCAAAAAAAAAGATTTGTTTATAGTTATAAAGGACTACTAGGAAGAATCAGTCCAATTTTGGTACATGTAAGCTTAATTAGTTTGTTACTAAGTTCATCGTTAGGAGCTTTTTTAAATATAAAAGCGGAGCAGCTTTATCCAAAAGGAGAAATTTCTCATGTACAAAATTTTTTACAATTAGGAAAATTCACAAAAATTTCCCCTAGGGTCATAAGATGTAATGATTTTTGGATACAATATCATAAAAAAAAAATTTTTCAGTTTTATTCAAATTTTTCTTTATTAACAAATTACGGTGTAGAAATAAAAGAAAAAACCTTATCTGTTAATAAACCCTTGTTTTTTAAAAATTTAGATATTTATCAAACGGATTGGAACTTAGCTGGACTACGTATTTTTTCTTCGATTACTAATAAAACGTATCAGTATCCATTATTTTTTACAAATATAGAACCAAAAATTTGGATTACTTGGATCAATTTTCAACAAAAAAATTATACGGTGATTTGTAATCGGTTTTTTTCAGATTATTTTTTGTATGATGAAGCTGGAAATTTTTTAGAAAAAAAAAAAATAGGAAAAGAAATAATGAACAACTCGTTTTTGTTGGAAATAATTTATTCAACCGGATTATTAATCAAAGAGAATCCTACTATTTCATTAGTTTATTTTGCTTTTTTTGGTTTAATGATCACTACTGTTCTTAGTTATTTTCCTTATAATCAATTATGGTTAACTACAAAATCTACGAATGTCTGGATTGGAGCAATCAGCAATCGAGGAAAGATTGGCTTTGAAGTAGAATTGGAAAATTTCTTACGAGATTTTTTTCTCAAAAATACTCGAAAAAAATTTTGGAAAAACAAAAAATTTCTTTAAAAAAAATCTATCTTATAATATCTTAGATATATAAATTATAAAAAGAAAAAAGCTTATGAGTCATATTGTAAAAATATATGATACATGTATTGGTTGTACACAATGTGTAAGAGCTTGTCCAACAGATGTGTTAGAAATGGTCGTTTGGACGGATTGCCGAGCTGGTCAAATTGCATCAGCACCCAGAACAGAAGATTGTGTTGGATGCAAGCGATGTGAAAGTGCTTGCCCAACAGATTTTTTAAGTGTACGTGTGTATCTTGGCAGTGAAACAAGTAGAAGTATGGGCTTAAGTTATTAAGAAACTATAAAAAAACGAAAAAATAAAAAGTGATTTCTCTAGTTCTCCCTAAGCTGGTTTCGAACCAACGACCAATCGGTTAACAGCCGATTGCTCTACCACTGAGCTATTAGGGATTCTAGAGTTCATTTTATTATAGATTTCTTTGAAAATCAACTTCTTTTAGAAATAGAAATTAGCGTAGATCATTTTATGGTTTTAATTCACAATCCACCCATAAGTATGTAAACCTTTTGCTAAAAAATTTACTCCTAAATAGCAAACCCAAATGACAAAAAATCCAATCGAACCAATCAAAGAAGATTTTTCATTTTTCCAATTTTTTAAAAGACGTGTATGTAAATAGGTAGCAAAAACTAACCACGTAATCAATGCCCAAGTTTCTTTAGGATCCCAACTCCAATAAGAACCCCAAGCTTCATTTGCCCAAACTGCACCGGAAATGATACCAATTGTCAAGCAGGGAAAGCCAATTCCAATAATTCGGTAACTCCAAATATCAATTGTTTGTAAAAATGTCGAAGTGCCTTGAGAAAGAACTATTTTCTCTCCTTTATTTTCAAAGGATCTTTCAACTGATGGTTGGATAAAGTTTGACGATCTTTTTTGATAAAAACTGAAAACTAAATAAAATAATGAGAGTAGTGAACCAACCAGTAGCATACTATAACTAATCATCATAGTACTTACATGCATCATTAGCCAATTTGATTGTAATGATGGAACTAATGGAGATGGTTTTTGAAGTTCAATAGGTAAAAAGAAACAAAATAATAGTAGAAAAAATTCAATTGGACTTCCAATACATCCAATTAATAAACTTTTTGTTCTTTTTTCAAGAATTAAATGAATCAAAGTTATACTCCAGGTTAAAAAAACTAATGATTCATATAAATTACTCAAAGGAAAATAATTTTGTGTGATCCAACGATTCACTAAAAGAATACTTAAAGAAAAATTTGTAATAAAAATTAAATATTTGCCAACATTCAAAATAGGTAAAAAATGAGGAAGTAGCAGATTTTTCCAATAAAACAAACTTGCAAAGCCTACTAAAAAGGTAATATATTTTACCAATTGATAATCAAAAAAAACAAAAGTATTCATGAAAGCAAAAAATGTTAGTATAAAACTCTATAGCAGTATTATAATTTGAAAATTATTTATCGAATTTTAAAACAATTAAAAAAAAGAAATATATAAAAAAATGATGTATTCTTTGCAAAGGATATGCTAAAAAAATAAAAAGAGTTAGAACTATAGTTATTCTTTAAAAATAATTTCTATCTTTCATATTTATGATATTTATAGAAATAAAAATAAAATAAAAATTAATTTATATTTTATCAATTTTTAAATAGAAATATAAAAATTTGCTTTTTTCATTAAAAAATTATAAGATATAAAAAGTAAATTAATAAAACAATAAAGTATGATAAAATTATTAAAAAAGTTTACTAAATATATTAAAAAGGGGTTCACATTTATAGTTTTTGGTGCTATTATAAAGCCTGTCTCAGCAATGGGCATGAGGGAAACTTGTACCCTCGAACCAATGCAGCCATTTTTAAAAAAAATAGTGATTCAAAAAAAATATAAAGTTTCTCATTTTTTAAAAAATGTATTTAAAGAAGGGTTAACCCTAATTTCTTCTAATATTAAGCCAAGAAGAAATAATTTAAGTCATCAAATAATGTTAAAATTTTCGAAAAAAGAAGAGTTTCTTGTTCAACCTTTTAGTAAAAGGTTAGAGAATGAACTTAAAATACAAAAAGATTTTCGATGGAAAAGATATTTTCAAGAAAAAAAATATCTTTTTTTATCTAATTTCTCTTATTTAATTTATAATACTACTAAATTATTAAAAAAAGTGATTGAGCTTATTCAGAAGCTAAAAAAGAAAAAAAAGTATTTAGCTTGGATTCTCCTTAGTACTCTCTTTTTATTAGGAATCATTTTAGGCTTTTATTTTAGAAAATTAATTTTTTCTTTTTTGAAGGAAACGTTTCGAAAAAGAAATCTTAGAAAATGGAAAAAAATTTTTAAAAACTGGAAAAAAAATTTTACTTGGGAAAATTTCTTAAACAAATTGCTTTATTGGTTTGAAGAGGTAGGAAGTGAGGAGTTTGAATTCATAGACCCAAAAAATCTTACACAAGGCAGGGAAATTCCTAAAGCACCTTCGGGATACACTGGAACTTACAGTGAAACCCCGTAAGAAAAAATAGTAAAATAAAAATTATCTCGAAAATAGAAAACAAGTATCATTACCTTTTTTCTTTCATTGCTTTTTTAAAGTGAATATTTTTTTTTTAATCTTTCATTTAGAGCATGAATATAAAGGAACAAGTGTAAAAGAATCAAAGTCGAACCACCATGCGTATAAGTTGCAAATTTTTTTTGCAACTTTTTTAAATAAAAATAGTTCTTTCTTTTTACAAAATACTTATAAATTTGAAAAGAAAAAAAACCAAACGTACCACAAAGAATACCTTGTTTTAGTAACCAGGTACGCCAATCTAAATCAAATAAATAATTAAATCTTTGCAAAAATGTAAGCAAAGATAAAGTGGAAAGTTTATCTAATTGACTTAAAACCATTAATTTACCTGAAACATGAGCTGCTAATACAAAAGTTTTAGCAAATTCTTCACGTTTTGCCATTGCCTTCCAATAACCAAATAGTAATTTAAGGAAAAAAATGAACTTGTCCCAATTTTCCTTTACTTGGTTAAAGTTCGATCCTGGGTATATACCTTCAATGACATCATCCATGCAAAGATAAAACCCAAAAAGTTTCATTATTAAATCGACTAATTGTTTATAATCTAAAGAACATAGATAATCAGAACTGTAAAACTCAAGGAGTCGTCTGAATAATCGACGAATTTGTTTCTCTGAAAGTTTTTGACCAACCATAGAAATTTAAGTATAAAATAAATAGTTATTGCTTTTTATTTTTAGAATAATAGTTAGAAATATTTTTAGCTAGCTTAATAGCAAAATAGCTGAAAAGCAAAAATTGAAAGCATTTTTTAAGAAAAAATGCTTTTGGGTGCAAATCAAAGAACGAAAAAAGTACTGATACTTTTTTAAAGAAGCTTGCATTTGAAAATGCTAATAAGCTTTTATCCCTAAGTTCCATAAAACGGACAGCATTGGCAAACTCGGTTGCTCTTAGAGCACTGGTTGCCATTTGTTCTTTAGAGGGCGTAGGATACATGACTTTCTCCTCTTGATAAAGAGCTTTAAAAATGGCTCCAATTAGCGGATAGTTTTCATCATATTGTTGAGCCATCTGAGTTAAATTCGGAAAATTTAAGAGCTTATAAAATGAAAATAGACTTAAAAAAAATAAACCTTTATTTTTTTTTAATACAACAAAAACTTCATTACCTAATTTAATCAGAAATATGTATGGTTTCATAAAAATAAACTATCCTAGTTACACATATAAAATTGTATCTATTCTTTTAGGAAAAAGCAAATTTTTTCACAAAAAAATTGTTTAAAAAAAAAAAAACATAGCAAATTTTGTTAGCTATAGTAAAAAAAAGTAAATTTCAGCATTTTGCTATTTTCCCAAAAGACCCCTCTTTTAGTATCTTTGCCGTAATAACGTTTCACCATCATATTCGGAATGGGATGATGTGGTTCCATTATGCTATGAACACCGAAATTTAAAAAAGAATAAACTTAAAATAGTAATTTTTAGTAAACCTAAGCTAATATATTTCTATACTTTCACCAGGTTCCTTTCAAACGATTCGTCTTATCGTTTCTTAAGAGTATTTATCTTGAGGACAGCTTCCCACTTAGATGCTTTCAGCGGTTATCTAAACCATACATAGCTACCCAGCATGTACTTCTGGTGAAATAACTGGTACACTAGCGGTATGTCTTTCTCGGTCCTCTCGTACTAGAGAAAGGCCACTCTCAATACTCCATCGCCTACGCCGGATATGGACCGAACTGTCTCGCGACGTTCTGAACCCAGCTCACGTACCGCTTTAATGGGCGAACAGCCCAACCCTTGGGACGTACTACCGCCCCAGGATGCGATGAGCCGACATCGAGGTGCCAAACCTCCCCGTCGATGTGAACTCTTGGGGGAGATCAGCCTGTTATCCCTAGAGTAACTTTTATCCGTTGAGTGACGTCCTTTCCACACAGAAAACGTCAGATCACTAAGACCGACTTTCGTCTCTGTTTGACTTGTTTGTCTCACAGTTAAGCTTCCTTTTACCTTTGCGCTCTTCAATCAATTTCTATCTGATTTGAGGAAACCTTTGTACGCCTCCGTTACCTTTTAGGAGGCGACCGCCCCAGTCAAACTGCCCACCTGAAACTGTTTTTTCACCGGCTAACGGTTGAAAATGAAGAGGTTCAATCTTCTTAGAGTGGTATCTCACGATCGACTCTAGCTTTCCCACAAGAAAGCCTTCGTAGTCTCCCACCTATTCTGCGCAAAGAAAATCGAAACTCAATTTCAGGCTACAGTAAAGCTTCATAGGGTCTTACTGTCCTGGCGCAGGTAGTCCGCATCTTCACAGACATTTCTATTTCGCCGAGTCCCTCCTTGAGACAGTTTCCAAATCATTACGCCATTCGTGCGGGTCGGAACTTACCCGACAAGGAATTTCGCTACCTTAGGACCGTTATAGTTACGGCCGCCGTTCACCGGGGCTTCAATCATAAGCTTCAGAAAACTCTTGACTCACTTTTTTAACCTTCCGGCACTGGGCAGGCGTCAGCCCCCATACGTCGTTTTACAACTTAGCGGAGACCTGTGTTTTTGTTAAACAGTTGCTTGGAACTTGATATTTCAGCCCAATGGGCGCTCTTTCTTCCGAAGTTACAGAGCTATTTTGCCGAGTTCCTTAAGGAGGGTTCTCTCGCGCTCCTTAGTATTCTCTACTTCCCCACCTGTGTCGGTTTCTGGTACAGATAATTCGCTATCTTTTCAAAAGAAAAACTTTTCTTGGAAGTATGACATTAGTTACTTTGATTCTTAAAATCTTGTATTGGTATTTCAACTGACAATTTCCGATCTTGCTTTAACTTTAAAGCAATAATGAATCTTGAGTATCAATCTTAATAGCTTAAACCAAAAACCATTCATTGGCTAACCTAGCCTTCTTCGTCATTTTTCTTTCAATTTTTTCTGATTTTGATTTTTTTTTAAAATAAAAAAAGAAAAAACGATAGGTATTAGTATAGGAATATTAACCCATTATCCATCGACTACGCTTTTCAGCCTCATCTTAGAACCTGACTAACCCTCTGCGGACGAGCCTTCCAGAGGAAACCTTAGGGTTTCGGAGCAATGGATTCTCACCATTGTTTTCGCTACTCAATCCGACATTCTCACTTCCAGTTCGTCCATAAACACTTTCGTGTTCACTTCATTCTACTGTGGAACGCTCCCCTACCGATATAATTGTTTATATCTCACAGCTTCGGCAAATTACTTAGTCCCAAAAATTTTCGGCGCAAAACTGCTAGACCAGTAAGCTATTACGCACTTTTTAAAGGATTGCTGCTTCTAAGCGAACCTCCTGGTTGTTTTAGCCTTTTCACTTCCTTTTTCACTTAGTAATCATTTAGGGGCCTTAACTGGTGATCTGGGCTGTTTCCCTCTTGACAATGAAGCTTATCCCTCATAGTCTTACTGGTTAATTGTACACATAGTATTCAGAGTTTGCCTCAATAAGGTACCAGTTGTTGTGGCCCCGTTTAAAACAGTGCTTTACCCCTATGCTAAAAGATTAACCGCTGCACCTCAATACATTTCGGGGAGAACCAGCTAGCTCCGCTTTCGATTGGCATTTCACCCCTAACCACACCTCATCCGCTAATTTTTCAACATTAGTCGGTTCGGGCCTCCCCTTAGTGTCACCTAAGTTTCACCCTGGACATGGTTAGATCAAGCGGGTTCGGGTCTATAATTAGTGACTTTCGCTCTATTCAAGCTCGCTTTCACTATGGCTCCAATATCTCTATTTTAACCCGCCACTAACTATAACTCGCCGGAACATTCTTCAACAGGCACGAAGAAATACTACTAAAAAAGGAGTTTCTTCTGTTTGTAAGCTTGCAATTTCACGTTCTTTTTCAATCCCCTCCCGGGGTTCTTTTTCACCATTCCCTCACGGTACTATTTCGCTATCGGATATCTAGGAATATTTAGTCTTACGAAGTGGTCTTCGTAACTTCATACGGAATTCCTCGTGTTCCATACTACTCAGGAATAAAAAAGTCAAAGAAATTGGTTTCGGTTACAAGACTATCACTTTCTTGGGTATCGCTTTCCAACAATTTCACCTACCATTGTTCTTTGTCTAATCTTTTACCCTATAACCCCATTCCTAATAAGAATGGTTTAGACAATACATCCCAGTTCGTTCGCCACTACTACGGGAATCGTTTTTACTTTCTTTTCCTCTAGGTACTAAGATGTTTCAGTTCCCTAGGTTGATTCTTTTTCCTTATAGATTCAGAAAAAAATTAGGAAATTTCCGGATCAAAGCTTTCTCCTACTCCCCGAAACTTATCGCAGGTAAATCACGTCCTATTTAACTTCTAGATACCAAGGGATCCGTCACAAGCTTTTAAAGGTCATAAGTTTTTTCATTAAGTTTTTTGTGGAGATAAGCGGGTTCGAACCGCTGACACCTGCCTTGCAAAAGCAATGCTCTACCAACTGAGCTATATCCCCCTCTGGGCTATCCTAGAATCGAACCAGGTACCTCACCCTTATCAGGGGTGCACTCTAACCAATTGAGCTAATAGCCCTTTTGAACTAAACAAACTTTTCTAAAGGTAATCCAGCCGCACCTTCCAGTACAACTACCTTGTTACGACTTCACCTTAGTCACCAATCTCACCTTAAATACCATAGATACTACAATATCTTAGGGTGTAATCAGCTCCCATGGTGTGACGGGCGGTGTGTACAAGGCCCGAGAACGGATTCACCGCAGTATAGCTGACCTGCGATTACTAGCGATTCCACCTTCATGTAGACGAGTTTCAGTCTACAATCTGAACTAAGGATATATTTAAAGATTAGCTCGTTTTTACAAACTGGCAACTTTTTGTTATATCCATTGTAGCACGTGTGTAGCCCAGGGCGTAAGAGGCATGATGACTTGACGTCATCCTCACCTTCCTCCGATGTATAATCGGCAGTCTTTTTAGAAAATTAACTAAAAACAAGGGTTGCGCTCGTTGCGGGACTTAACCCAACATCTCACGACACGAGCTGACGACAGCCATGCACCACCTGTGTAAGAGGCCGTAGCACGCATTTCTTTCAAAACACTTCTCTTCATGTCAATCCCTGGTAAGGTTCTTCGTGTTGCATCGAATTAAACCACATGCTCCACCGCTTGTGCGGGCCCCCGTCAATTCCTTTGAGTTTCACTCTTGCGAGCATACTTCCCAGGCGGGATACTTAACGCGTTAACTACGACACTGTAAATATTTACAACATCTAGTATCCATGGTTTACTGCTAAGACTACCGGGGTATCTAATCCCGTTTGCTCCCTTAGCTTTCGTCTCTCAGTGTCAGTAATGGCCCAGTAAAGTGCCTTCGCTTTTGGTGTTCCTTCCAATCTCTACGCATTTCACCGCTCCACTGGAAATTCCCTTTACCTCTACCATACTCAAGAAAACTAGTATCTTTTGCGGTTTTTAAGTTGAGCTTAAAGATTTTACAAAAGACTTTGAATTCAACCTACAGACGCTTTACGCCCAATAATTCCGGATAACACTCGCATCCCCTGTCTTACCGCGGCTGCTGGCACAGGGTTAGCCGATGCTTATTCCTCAAATAACGTCAGATCTTCTTCTTTGAGAAAAGAGGTTTACAACCCATAGGCCTTCTTATTCCCTCACGCGGTATTGCTCTGTCAGGCTTTCGCCCATTGCAGAAAATTCCTCACTGCTGCCTCCCGTAGGAGTCTGGACCGTGTCTCAGTTCCAGTGTGGCTGATCATCCTCTCAAATCAGCTACTGATCGTCGCCTTGGTAAGCCTTTCCCTTACCAACTAGCTAATCAGACGCGAGCTTTTTTCTAGGCAAATTTCTTTTTTTAGCTATTTTTTTAATAGAATTATAGAGTTTTAGCCAATATTTCTATTGGTTATCCTCTACCTAGAAGCAAATTCTCACGCGTTACTCACCCGTTCGCCACTAAAAATTTCTTTTCCGTACGACTTGCATGTGTTAGGCATACCGCCAGCGTTCATCCTGAGCTAGGATCAAACTCTTCCTAAAAATTAAATTAATAATTTCTCCCAATCTATGTAGATTTTTTTTTAATTTAAGTTTGTTTCAGTAATGAAGAAAATTCTAGCAAAAAGATCTTCTTTAGTCAAATTTTTTTAATAAATAACGAAAAAATTATAATACTTTTTTAAGACAAATGGGCAACTATAGGAAAAAAAAAATGGAAAAAAAAACATTAAAGACTTTCTTAACTACTTTTCGATAATTCCTTTCTAAAATCATCGAACTGCTTCTCGTTTCAAATACTTTATCAATTTTTCTAATAGTTGGAATTTTCGAAGCGATCAATTACGCTTTTTTACCGCATTTTTTACTTATCTTTTTCTTTTCTATGACAATTAGTATTAATAAAAATACATCAAAACCAGCTGATCTCTTTTCTTTAGTAGATGACTGGCTAAAAAAAGACAGATTTGTATTTGTAGGATGGTCTGGTTTATTATTATTTCCGTGCGCGTATTTAGCTCTAGGAGGATGGTTTACTGGAATCACATTTGTTACCTCTTGGTATACCCATGGCTTAGCTAGCTCCTTTTTAGAAGGTTGTAATTTTTTAACGGCTGCTGTTTCAACACCAGCTAATAGTATGGGACATTCTTTACTTCTTTTATGGGGACCAGAAGCGCAAGGAAATTTTTCTGTATGGTTTAAAATTGGAGGTCTTTGGACATTTGTTGCCTTACACGGAGCTTTTGCACTAATTGGATTTTGCTTACGACAATTTGAAATTGCTCGATTAGTAGGAATTCGACCTTACAATGCTTTAGCATTTTCAGCACCGATCGCCATTTTTGTTTCCGTTTTTTTACTTTATCCTTTAGGGCAAGCAAGCTGGTTTTTTGCACCAAGTTTTGGTGTTGCAGCAATTTTTCGATTTTTACTATTCTTACAAGGATTCCATAATTGGACATTAAATCCATTCCATATGATGGGAGTTGCTGGAGTATTAGGAGCTGCGTTACTATGTGCAATTCATGGTGCTACTGTTGAAAATACTCTTTATGAAGATGGAGATGCAGCAAATACATTTAGAGCCTTTACCCCTACTCAATCGGAAGAAACATATTCCATGGTTACAGCCAACAGATTTTGGTCACAAATTTTTGGAGTAGCTTTTTCCAATAAAAGATGGTTACACTTTTTTATGCTATTTGTTCCTGTAACCGGTTTATGGGCAAGCGCAATAGGAATTGTAGGACTTGCATTAAACTTACGCGCCTATGACTTTATTTCGCAAGAATTACGAGCAGCAGAAGATCCGGAATTCGAAACATTCTATACAAAAAATATTATTTTAAATGAAGGAATAAGATTATGGATGGCTGCACAAGACCAGCCACATGAAAATTATATATTTCCAGAAGAGGTATTACCACGTGGAAACGCGCTTTGATGAATTAAAAATTTATACAAATAAAAATATAGAATCAACTGGATTTGCTTGGTGGGCTGGAAATGCCAGATTAATTAATCTTTCTGGAAAATTATTGGGAGCACATGTAGCCCATGCTGGGCTTATTGTTTTTTGGGCCGGAGCAATGACACTTTATGAGGTATCACATTTCATCCCGGAAAAACCTTTATATGATCAAGGATTTATTCTTTTACCTCATTTAGCAACATTAGGATGGGGAGTAAGTGCAGGAGGAGAAATCACGGATACGTTTTCATATTTTGTAATTGGTGTCTTACATTTAATCTCCTCAGCAGTCTTAGGATTTGGAGGAATTTATCACTCCCTGTTTGGGCCTGATACACTAGAAGCAAACGTGCCTCTTTTTGGATACGATTGGCGAGATAAAAATAAAATGACTACAATTCTTGGAATTCATTTATGTTTATTAGGAATCGGGTCATTTTTATTAGTTCTAAAAGCCATGTATTTTGGTGGAATTTATGATACCTGGGCACCAGGAGGAGGAGATGTTCGTATTATTAAAAATCCAACGATCAATCCTTTAGTTATCTTTAATTATGTTGTGAAATCACCCTTTGGTGGAGATGGATGGATTGTTTCCATTAATAACTTAGAAGATTTAGTCGGAGGACATATTTGGGTTGGAATTCTTTGTATTGTTGGTGGAATTTGGCATATTTTAACAAAACCTTTTGGATGGGCTAGACGCGCTTTTGTATGGTCAGGAGAAGCTTACTTATCTTATAGTTTAGCTGCGTTAGCTGTAATGGGATTAACCGCATCAATTTTTGTATGGTATAACAATACAGCATATCCTAGTGAATTTTTTGGACCTACAGGACCTGAAGCGTCTCAAGCACAGGCTTTTACTTTCTTAATACGTGACCAAAAACTAGGAGCGAATATCGCTTCTGCTCAAGGACCTACAGGATTAGGAAAATATTTAATGCGTTCACCTAGTGGAGAAATTATCTTTGGGGGAGAAACCATGAGATTTTGGGATCTTAGAGCACCATGGTTAGAACCACTTAGAGGACCTAATGGGTTAGACGTTACAAAAATCAAAGAAGATATTCAACCTTGGCAAGAAAGAAGAGCTGCAGAATATATGACGCATGCGCCGTTAGGCTCATTAAATTCTGTATCTGGAGTTGCTACGGAAATAAATTCGGTAAACTACGTTTCACCACGTTCATGGTTAACTTGTTCTCACTTTTTTCTAGGATTCTTCTTATTAGTTGGTCACTGGTGGCATTCTGGGCGTGCAAGAGCAGCAGCTGCTGGATTTGAAAAAGGAATTAATCGTGAAACTGAACCTGTTCTTCAATTAAAACCTATTGACTAAAAAAGTACATTTAAGTTGTTTTGAGGATAAACTTTTTTCTAACAATAAATTGTTAGAAAAAAGATATTCTAAAGAAATTAAAAATTATTTACATAAAAAAAATAGGCATTAAATTCATGAAAAAAGAATTGATATTAATATTTTTTTTTTGATTTGTCTTCTTTTTATGGAACTTTTTCAAGACCAAGCATTTGTGAATTACTTCTTCCTGGAGCTACCATTGGATAACAATTTTCACTATCGACTACGTTAATATCTAATAAAGTACTGATACCTCTCTTTTTTTCTTTTAAAAAATAATTTAATTCAGTTAATTGTTGAATTTTTTTTGCATAAACTCCATAGGCTTTAGCTACTTCTGAAAATGATGGATTTCCAAGCTGCATATAAGAGTTAGAATATCGATTGGAATAAAAAGACTCCTGCCACTGTCTAACCATACCCTGCCAATTGTTATTAAGAATAAAAATAAAAAGTTCCAATTTATATTGATAAATAGTAGCTAGTTCTTGAATATTCATCTGAATACTTGAATCGCCAGTAATACAAATAATCTGTTTTGAGGGATTGATAATTTTCGATCCAATAGCAGCAGGAACTCCAAAACCCATCGTTCCTAATCCTGAACTTGAAACCCATTGATTTGGCCGAGAGTTTAGAAGTTGAGCACTCCACATTTGGTGTTGACCAACGTCTGTCGTAAAAACAGCATCCCTTTGAGTTTTTGCTAAAAAAAGTAATAGTTTTTGCGCACTTATTTTTGTAGACTCTGTTGAAATTGTTTGGGGCTGATAAGATTTTTTCCATTTTGAAATTCTTTTTAACCAATTTTTTGTTTGAGAATTTTCCACTAACAAAGACTTTCTTAAAAATTTCGTATACTCATAAAAAAATTTTTTACTATCTGCCAAAAAACTTAACTGTGGACATCTATTTTTAGAAATTTCAGCAGGATCTATATCCACATGAACTACTTCTGCTTCTACTGCAAATTCTTCTAACTTTCCTGTCACTCTATCATCAAATCTAGTCCCAATGGCAATTAATAAATCACATTCACTGATTGCAAAATTTGCAGATGCCGTACCATGCATTCCTAGCATTCCCAAACTTAGGTGATCTAATTCGTTATAGGAACCTTTTCCCATAAGTGTAGAAGTTAAGGGAAGTTGAAATATTTTAGCAAAATTGCCCAATAAATTAATGGAATACGAACGAATAACCCCTCCACCAATATATAATAATGGTTGGTAAGATTCTGATAAAAAATTTAAAAATTTTTGAAATTTTGAAGATTTGACTAAATAATCCGTTTTTGCCCAATTTTTATTAATGGATTTTTTTTTGCTTGTATAGCTTGAATACGAAATTTCTTCTAAGCCAACATCTTTTGGAATATCAATTAAAACAGGACCTGGTCTTCCATTTTTAGCTAAAAAAAAGGCTTCGGAAATAATATCTGGCAAAAGGTTAAGATCTCGGATCACATATGAGTGCTTTACAATTGGCAGAGTAATTCCAAAAATATCAGTTTCTTGAAAGGCGTCAGTTCCTAAAAAATTTCTAGTAACTTGCCCAGTAATAATAATCAGAGGAATGGAATCCATTTTTGCCGTTGCAATCCCAGTAACTAAATTTGTAGCACCAGGCCCTGACGTAGCAAAACAAACACCTACCTTTTTACTTGATCTTGAATAAGCATCTGCAGCATGAGCTGCGCATTGTTCATGGCGTACTAAAATATGCTTGACTAATTTTAGTTTTTCCCAATAATATAATTCGTCATAAATTGGCAAGATAGCACCTCCTGGGTAGCCAAAGATATGCTCCGTTCCATTTTGTAGTAAGCAATCGATCAATATATATGAACCATTTTTTTTTTCTAAAGTATTCATGGTTTTAGAGTAGTTTTTTTTTAAGAAAGTAGTGACGAATGAGATCCATTTAAGAAATAAAGCCTAAAAAAGCATCCTTTTCAAAGTTGTATTCCTTTTTTTAATTTTGATTAAAAAAAGGAATATACTAATTAAAAATCAGAAAAGGAGTAGTGAGTTTCTTCTAAAAAAAAGATGGTAATCCTGTTTTGAAAAAATCCCCTTGTAATTTAAAAAAAAAAAACTTGCCTCGAAGAGAATCCTAATTATAGCGTAATCCTTCTGGATTTCCATTTACAGCATAACTTTGAATACTATAATGCTGATTACGACCATGAATTTCTTGACGTGATAAAAAGAATCCAGGTTCAAATTTTGGTCGATGGACAATAAAGGACATAGAAGTACTTTCAACTCCACGAACATTTGAAAATCCGTTAATTTTTATATAAGAGTTCGGATGAGCTTTTTTTGCTTCTTTATATTCACTAAAAATGGCTGCAGCACTTGGTACGTTAAATAAAGGAAGTCCCCACATTTCCCAATAGCAATTACGAGGATGCGGATCATCGGTATATTCAATGGAAACCGCATAGCCTTGTTTAATACCATATTCAATTTGTTTTTTAATTTGTTCATCCGTTAAATCTGGAAGTAAAGCAAAGTTTCCTTGAGTTATTCTAGTACCCATATCTTGATTTTTTTTTTCATCTTGAAAAATACCTTATTTCTTTTTAAAAGAAATAAAAAGGTCTGATAAACTGATTTTTTCTCAACTAGGAGCCTTTTTAAAGGACTATTTCCTTTTTCAGCTACCTCATTCTAAAGGGTAGATTATGATTTTGACGTTACAGGGGTTGCTTCAAAATCTAAAGTATCTGTCGATGCATATTCAAATGTAATAGATTTCCATAAATCTAAAGCAACTCTTAGTGGCTTACAATTTTTTGCAGCTTCTTTTAGAATTTCTGGACCATTTTCAAGGTAGTTATGTCCTTCGTTTCTTGCTAATAGCATTGCTTCTAAAGCAACACGATTTGCCGTAGCACCTGCTTGTATTCCATCAGGATGGCCAATAGTACCTCCACCAAATTGTAAAACAACATCCTCTCCTAGTAAATCAATTAGCTGATGCATTTGACCACAATGAATTCCACCAGAAGCTACCGGCAGACATTTTCTTAGCGATGCCCAATCCATATCAAAAAAGATTCCTAAGCTACGATTTTGTTTTAAAGATGGTAATAATAATGTATCATAAAAACCTCTTACTGTTTTTGGATCACCTTCTAATTTTCCAACTACAGTTCCAGCATGAATATGATCTACCCCAGCCATTCTCATCCACTTACAAATAACTCGAAAATTAATTCCATGATTTTTTTGACGAGTATAAGTAGAGTGCCCTGCACGGTGTAAATGAAGAATCATATCATTTTTTCGAGCCCAATGTGCCATACTTTGTATAGCAGTATAACCAATAACTAAATCAATCATAATAATCACAGATCCTAACTCTCTAGCAAACTCTGCTCGCTCATACATATCTTCCATAGTAGCAGCTGTAACATTTAAGTAAGAACCTTTGATTGCACCTGTTTTAGCAACGGCTTTGTTAATTCCTTCAATAACATATAAAAATCTTTCACGCCATCTCATGAATGGTTGTGAATTAATATTTTCGTCATCCTTTAAGAAATCTAATCCACCTCGTAACCCTTCATAAACAACGCGACCATAATTTTTCCCAGATAAGCCTAATTTTGGTTTAACTGTCGCTCCTAAAAGAGGTCTTCCAAAAACATCTAATCTTTCACGCTCAACGATAACTCCCGTTGCTGGACCTATAAATGTTTTTAGGTAAGCATATGGAATTCTCATATCTTCAAGTCTTAAACATTTAACAGCCTTAAAACCAAAGACATTTCCGATAATAGAAGCTGTTAAATTTGCAATGGAACCTTCTTCAAATAAATCACATTCGTAAGCAATAAATGCAAAATATTCGTTTGGATTATTAGGAACTTGCTCTACAAAATATGCTTTTGCACGGTAAATATCACAAGCTGTTAATAAATCTGTCCATACTACTGTCCATGTGGCCGTAGAAGATTCACCTGCAACAGCAGCAGCAGCTTCAACAGGATCTACACCTTGTTGGGGAGTGATACGAAAAAGACATAAAACGTCTGAATCTTTTACACTATAATTAGCATCCCAATACCCCATTTTTTTATAGGGAATTACTCCAGATTCGTAACGCTCTACCTTAATACGTGTTCTTTCTGCTACATCATTGACTTCATTTGCCATGAATTTTTGCAAAGTATTTGTAAGATATAAGAACTATTAAGTTTTAAACAGTTCAAAAAAATATATAGAATAACTAGATTTTATAAATCCATTTGTCTCAAAAATGCATTTCGAAGAACTTCTAATTTCTAGGAAATCCTCTTTGGATTACCTTTCTAAATTCCCTTTTAAAAACAATTTTTAGCGAGAGTAGTACTCAACAATTTTTTGTTCATTAATTTTTAAAGAGATATCTTTTCGCTTGATTTTTCCGATGATTTTAGCAACTAATAGCTTTTTATTTACTTTTAAATAATCAGGTAATAAAACGCCTGGGCGCATTTTTGTATAATTAACTTTTTTCATTCGTTTTTTAATTCCCGATCGCTTTTCGGAAAAAAAGGTATAGGTTTGCTTCACAAGTTTTCTAATTCTTGAGTTTTTTTTTAAAGAAATAGTATCTTTTTTCTCACAAAAAAAACTTGGAATGGTTACTTTTTTCTTATTTACTAACACATGGCAATGATTTATATACTGTCTTGCCGAAGGAATGGTTTTTGCAAAACCTATTCGATATAATAAACAATCTAATCTTGATTCTAAAAAATTGAGCAAGATATACCCAGTAATTCCCTTAAATGTTTTCGATAACTGATAATATCTAGTTAATTGGTTATGACGTATTCCATAATTGTATCGTACTTTTTGCTTTTCAATTAAACGATATTTATAATCATCGGATAAAGAAAAACGTTTTTGTTTTACTAGAGATAATTTTCTTTTTCCATGCTGCCCTGGCGATAAAAGTCGATTTTTCATCTCTTTTCTTGTGAATCCAGGTAAAACACCTAATCTACGGATTATTTTTAATTTTGGACCAGTATATCTTCCCATTATATATTTTCAAACTGATAGTTAAAAGACTGTTTGAATTTTACCTAAGTTCTTTCTCTGATCCTTGTACAGAAAGAGAAAGAAAAATAGAAAAAGCTACTACCGGGAAGTGATATTGAAGACTGTTTTTTGAAAAGATTTCCTATATGTTTTCTAGATAATTAGTTGTTTAGGCTGGGACATTTCTTTTGATTTTAGCAAAAAAAAAGAAACGAGGAAACAAGCTTCATTAACTCGAAAGATAAAAAAGGGGATTTTAATAGTTTTTAAAATGGCAATAATTCACTAGGCTTCTTTCAGATTCGAGAAATAAAAGAAAGTGGTCAACTCTTTTTTCAATCAAAAGCAATGCTTCGTGTTCATTCAATTCTTTTTTTTGAGCAACTACCCTTTTTATAAGAAATTATGACTTAGTTAGAAAAAGTAGCAAAAGAAAGTAGAAGGAAAAACCTTCTATCCTTTCTTTTTTAAAGCCGATCGAATTTAACATGTATTCTGATAAAAACTATTACCTTTTAATAAAAAAAAAGCTTTTTTCTTTCATCTAGAGGATTTTCTAGCTTGTTAAAGCTCATCATACTTGTCTTTATCCTCTTGAGTAGATTTATTAAGCACTTTTCACGATGCTATAAAAAGCCGAATTTTCTTCAGAAAACTTAGCCAGTTTATTTTCAGTAGCCAGACTTTTTTCTTCTTCCGCTAGTTTAGCTGGATTATTTTGAGAATAGTTAAAAATTTTAGAAAAGTCGTCATTTGGAGTTGAGCTAATATTTTCAGCACCTTTGGTAGGTCTTTCAAAAAACTCAGAAGCTTTAACCTGTCTATATTTAGCTTGGTCCTTTAGTGCAAAGCCTAAGAGACTAATCATATACAGAACCAAAGGTTTGATAATTTTAGGATCATATTCAGGTTTTTTAATTAAAATTTGTAAAATCTATTCTTCACTCCAGGACATTTTTTGACCGAAAGACAAATTAAAACCTGGTATATAAAAACTTTCATCTGACATATTTAAAGTCTCCATAGCATTATTATTAATTTAGTTACATTTAGGTATCATAATTTTTTTTTTTGATAAACTTAGATAATTGACTAATGGAAGCTTTCAACATAGAATGATAAATATAATGGAAATAAGAAAAAATTTTTCTCACAGGTCGGTGTAACCAAGAGGTTAAGGTAGTAGTTTGTGGATCTACGATTCGCGAGTTCGATTCTCGTCACCGACCCAACTAATTAATAATAAATAAATTTCAATCCATTTCTTAAAAAAAAAGCTCTTTTAATCCTTTTTCAAAAAATCTCTACTTTTCCAAAACGCTTACCACTTTCAAACTACTAACAAAATGCTGCATCTCCAAAAAAAAATACTGAAATCATTACCAAAATACAGAGATTTTCAAAAACTGTTAAGATTCTAAATCATCAAACAGCAAAAAAGCTTAAGGGTCAACTAATTGGTCAGACAATTACCGAAAGGCCCTATCTAATCTCATAGAGATGTCGTTATACTCACACAATTAACCATCAAAAAGAGGCGAAAACCAATCTCTAGACTACTGCTACGGAGAAAAACAAACCACAATGCATAGTCTTGCGAGACTCTTTTCGCACCTTTTTGAACAAATAAAAAAATACAAACAAATTTGACAAAAAAACTCAAAAAATCATATAGAAATTTCTTATGCATACAAACACACTCAACCAAAGGCGAACATACCATATTTGCTCCTTTTTTGCACGTTTTTCAGGGCATAGAAAAACAAACAACGGTATAGTTCTTCTACCAAAAAAAAAAAGTCGAGAAGAGAGGGCAAAAATCAAAGCACTTTTTTTCAAAACGAGTATTAAATTCTTTATTTTTTTAAGAAAAAAAAAATGGCGTTAAAAACACAAAAAAAAGACTCTCAAAAAACATCAACAATCTTTCCCACAAAAAAACGAAATTTTTCTTTGAAAAAAACACAAAGGCATAATATATGTACAAAAGCCAAAAAAAGTGGTTTTTTTTTTTAAAAAAAGCGAACAAAAACCCCTCTTTTTTTCTCTTGAATTTTTTCAAAACACTCCGTAGAGCGAATTTAAAAATCACTCTCTTTTTTTTCCTTTTCCTTCCCTTTTTTCTCAATACATTTTTTTGATGAATTGTATTCCAACGACATATTTAACTCTTTCAAATGGTTATTTACTACATCCAAAATGTAGGGTAAGACCTTATCATCTTTTAATTTCGCTGGAAGGGCTATGTCTTTTTTCGTCACGCTTTCTTGGTCTTTTGACAATGAAAACAATACCAATAAATACGGCGAAATTGCATAGCTTCGGTACACTTTCTCACGAAAACTCGAGAAATTCTCCACATAGTCATGAAAAAATGTGGCAGAAGTCGTTGTTTCCCAAAAGTCTGAACGTAAAACGATTGGATGAAATAAGAATTTTACTTTGCGCTTTTTGAAATCCACTGTGAAACGAGGAAAGAGTACAAAATATTCCACCTTTTCCTCCAGAAAGCTTTTTATTTTTAGTCCCGACAAATAGTCCACTAAGGCTAAGATTTTCTTCTCGCTTTGCTTGTCTCGTTTGATGCTTGTTAGTTTACAAAAAGAGGATAGATTCATTTCAAGCTCCCAATAGCTCTCTTTCCCTAAGCCATCAAAGCCATTCATCGATTCCACTTTTTTTTTTGCCGAAACAAAAAATTCTTCCCAAAACAACCAAATCGAAGCAAACAATTTATCTTTTTTCACTTCATCCATTTCTAGACGTAAACTATCTAAGATATTCGAAGAAAACAAAGGAATCTCATTCGTTTTTAGATTTCGAACATCTACCGCCGCTAATAAAAATGGATTTTTTGAATCTAATTCTTTTTCCAGATGAACCGAATATTTTTGCGTCTCTTCAAACAAAGGAACAAAAATCTTTAGAATTTCTGTTTCTTCTAGCGGAGAAAAAAAGTCAAAGAATTTTTTTAAGACCAACTGGCGAATCTTTCGCAGGATCATCTCTTCCGAAAGATCTTCTTCAAAATATGATTGAATCCCTTGCAGTTTTTTTTTAAACTCGAATTCAAACACTGTTTCTTCCCTCAAACGATTTGCTTTTTTCGAACCAAACGAATTATAGAGTCTTCCAAACAATTCCTTTGTTCGACCATTGATCGTTACTCTTCGATCTGAACGAATCCAGTCAAACTCATGCTTTACCCCTTTCTTCGAACGATTGGCTGCCACAAACTCTTCTAGCCTTTCAATCACTTCTTTTTTATAATTTGTTTCCAACCCGTAGCGTAGATCCAGGCGTGTCCAAATCGCTTTTTTCATCAACCCACGGTCCGCTTTTGAACACAAAAAGAAAAAAATTTCATTCACCATTTCACCATGAAAACAAAGAAGATAACAAGAATCCCCCGTATTACGGATAATCGTATCTCCACAATAGGCTCTTCCAGTACCTTCATACTCTTTTGGAATCAATCCATGCGACAAAATACTCTCATACAGCTCATCCCGTACTTCTTTCGATTCAAAACGTAAATTGATCGAATCAATGCGTACGATTTTGGAGGAAATCGTTGGAACAAATCGATGATCAGACTGCGAAACTCTAGCAACAATCAAGTCATCCAAGTCTTCCAAAGACTCCCCACGCAACAAATCTTCATCCAAACCAAAATCTTCTAAGTCTTCCTTAGTGTTTCCTGACAAATTTTCTATGTTTTCACTAAATTGTTTTTTAGAAGAGAAAAAAATTTCAAATTAGAATCTAATTGATTTTTTGCATTTGGGTCGAATAGGATTTGAACCTATGAAGAGAATTTCTCAATGGATTTACAATCCATCCCCTTTAACCTCTCGGGCATCGACCCTCTCTTTTTTTTTATTTTCTTATATTCTAAAGATTTATTATATAAGAGACTTTGTTTTTTTTCCAGAATTTGTTTTTCAAACTGCTAGAATCATTTTAATGACTGGATTGTATGGATATATCTCATGTTTTATTGAATTTTCTTTTTTTTTCTTCTAAAAAAAAAAATTATTATAATATTTTTATTACAAGAGGACAAACATATGACAGCAACATTAGATAGATATCAAAGTTTAAATATCTGGGAAAGATTCTGTTCTTGGATTACTAGTTTAGAAAACAGATTATACATTGGATGGTTCGGAGTTGTGATGATTCCTACGCTTTTAACAGCTACTACATGTTTCATTATCGGTTTTATCGCAGCTCCTCCAGTAGACATTGATGGAATTCGCGAGCCAGTAGCTGGATCCCTATTATATGGAAACAACATTATTACAGGATCAATTATTCCTAGTTCAAACGCAATTGGTGTTCATTTTTATCCTATATGGGAAGCTGCTTCTATTGATGAATGGTTATATAACGGTGGTCCATATCAACTGATAGTATTACACTTCTTAACAGGTGTAGCTTGTTATTTAGGTCGTGAGTGGGAATTAAGCTTTCGCTTAGGAATGCGCCCTTGGATTTTTGTTGCCTTTTCCGCTCCAGTAGCTGCAGCAACAGCTGTATTCTTAATTTATCCGATAGGACAAGGAAGTTTTTCTGATGGTATGCCTTTAGGGATTTCAGGGACTTTTAACTTCATGTTAGTTTTCCAAGCCGAGCATAACATATTAATGCATCCATTTCACATGGCTGGTGTAGCTGGAGTTTTTGGAGGTTCATTATTTTCTGCAATGCACGGATCTTTAGTAACTTCATCAATTATTCGTGAAACTTCTGAAAGCGAATCACCAAATTATGGATACAAATTTGGACAAGAAGAAGAAACATATAATATTGTTGCTGCTCACGGATATTTCGGAAGATTAATTTTTCAATACGCAAGTTTTAATAACTCACGTTCATTACACTTCTTCTTAGCTGCATGGCCAGTAGTTGGAATTTGGTTAACTGCATTAGGAATTAGTACAATGGCCTTTAACTTAAACGGATTTAACTTTAATCAATCGATTATTGATAGCCAAGGAAGAGTAATTAACACTTGGGCAGATATTGTAAACAGAGCAAATCTTGGAATCGAAGTAATGCATGAACGTAATGCTCATAACTTCCCATTAGATCTTGCTTTTTCTGTTAACTCTACTTTCTAAGCTAACATCACAGATGTTAAACGAAAATCGCTGAGGGACTTTTGATTCCTCAGTGGTTTTCTTCTTTACCCTATTGTATTTTTTATTTTGTAAATGTATAAGCTTGAAACAAAAGATTTTTAGTTTTGGTCCTGTATAACTGACACTTTGGAAAAGGACCTATTAAGAAAAGATATTTTTCCATCATTATTTGTGCTGTCCCTGGGTCCTATTGCACCAAAGTAGGTACGGTACATTCAACAGGTAGACAAATGTGTCCTCAACTATTTTCCTAAAAATAGTACAAGTGAATTAATTCTCTCAGTGCTTTAACAAACGAGCTAAAAAAAAGAACTTTAAAAAATAGCTTTTTAAGAGCCTCTAGAAAATATTACTGCTAGTTAATAGTATCTAAAAAAAGGGAAAAAAGATGTTGAAAATTGCTAGAAAGGTTTTGGAATGTGGCTTTACAGGACAAACTACTTTTTGAAAGGGCAGATTTTGGCAAGCTAAAGAAAAAAGGATTTATTTCTAAATTTTAATTATTTTTTTAGAAAAATTTAAATTTGCACTAAGAAACAAAAAAAGAATAAGAAAACTTTCTTATCCTTTTTTTGTTTGTGATCTTTCAACTTAAATTTCTTTTAAAACTGTTTCTATCGCTTGTTTTAAAAGAGTTTCAGATTCATTTGATAATTTTTTTTCTTTTTTCACTAATTCTAAATACCCAAGATTTTTTGTTGATATATAAGTACGAAAACTTTATTCCTTGATTTTTGTTATTGAAATAGAAATTCCGCTAGGGATTTCAACACCTAATAAATCATCAAGAAAAGTATAATCTTGTTTAATTTGAATATCAAAAAATTTCTTATATAAGCGATATTCATATTGCTCTCGTGAATCTTTATCTACGTGAGGTGATCTTAAAACACAAAATTTTTTAATTTTTGTTGGAAGAGAAACAGCACCAATTACTTGATATTTTGTTTGAAAATTTTGAAGGAGTAAATTTCTAAATTCATTAAAACAAATTTCTAACGGTTCTTTTTCAAATGATTTAAAAGTTATTCTTAATTTCATAAATACTATTTATGTATTATTGAAGTATTTCAGTCACAAATCCTGAACCGACAGTTTTTCCACCTTCTCGTATAGCAAGTCTCATTCCTTTTTCTAGAGCAATAGGAGATATAAGTTCAATACGCATACGAACATTATCACCAGGTAATACAACATCTAACTCTTCATCTTCAACAAAAAATTGACTGATTTGCCCGGTAACATCCGTCGTTCGAACATAAAACTGAGGTCGATATCCTTTATTAATAATCGTATGACGACCACCTTCTTCTTTTTTTAAAATATAAACTTCTGCTTCAAACTTATTATGTGATGTAATAGAACCTGGTTTTGCTAAAACCATTCCTCGAAGAATATCATTTTTTTGAATACCTCTTAATAAAATTCCTATATTATCACCAGCTATTCCTTTATCTAAAATTTTTTGAAACATTTCTAAACCTGTAACAGTAGTTGATCTTGTTTCTTTAAAACCAATAATTTCCACATTTTCTCCAACAGAAACAGTTCCTCTTTCAATTTTTCCTGTAGCAACAGTTCCTCTACCTGTAATAGAAAAAACATCCTCAACTGCCATTAAGAATGGCTTATCAATTTCTCTTTCTGGAGTAGGAATGTAAGTATCTACAGCATCCATTAAGTTAAAAATCTTATCAACCCATTGGTTTTCACCTTTTTTTAATTTTGGATTTTTTGTAACTGCTTCTAAAGCTAATAAAGCAGAACCAGAAATAAAAGGAATTTCTTCACCAGGATAATCATATTTTTTTAATAAATCTTTGATTTCAGATTCGACAAGTTCAATAAGCTCATCTTCTAAAACTTGATCAGCTTTATTTAAAAAAACAACTAATCTTTTAACTCCAACTTGTCTAGCTAATAAAATATGCTCTCTAGTTTGGGGCATAGGACCATCTGCAGCTGAAACTACAAGAATAGCACCATCCATTTGAGCAGCTCCTGTAATCATATTTTTCACATAGTCTGCATGACCTGGACAATCGACATGCGCATAATGACGTTGTTCAGTTTGATATTCAACATGAGCTGTATTAATTGTAATTCCTCGCTCTTTTTCTTCTGGAGCTGCATCAATATCTTCATATTTTTTTAAAACTGCATTTCCTACAGTTGATAGAACAGCAGTAATTGCTGCAGTTAATGTTGTTTTTCCATGATCAACGTGACCAATTGTACCAATATTTACATGAGGTTTAGTTCTTTCAAATTTTTCTTTTGCCATTTTAAAATAAATAAAAAAATAGTACGTTTAGCGAAAAAAAATCATTTTATTAATTTTTTTTTAATTTATTTTGCTTAGTTTTTTTTTTTCTTTTAACTTTTTTTGATCTTAAAGCTGACTTATTTGCTTCAGCTGTTTTATGTGTTTCTTCTTTTTTTTTAAATGAGCTTCCAGATTTACTTGCAGCGTCTAATATTTCATTAGCTAATTTTAAGGAAAACTCTTTTCCAGTTCTTTTTTTAGCAAAAGAAATAATCCATTTGATTGCAATATTTGTTGCATTATAACGCGAAATTAAAGTAGGAACTAAAAGAGCGGATTTTCTTCTTTTAATACGGCTTAATTTTACTTGTATTTTTGGACTTACATTTTTAATAGCTCTCTCAAAAATAATTAATGGATCTTTTTCTAATTTTTTATAAATAATATCAAAAGCTTTATAAACTAAAATTTTTGCCAATGATTTTTTACCTTTTTTTAATATCCTATTAATTAATAGGCTAACTAAAAAATTAGAATAACGAATATCTTGATTTGGATAGCGCTTTTTTATGGAAATTCTTCTAATCATATGTTATTTTTTTTTAGTTAAATTTGCAGCTGGTGGGCTAATAATTTTACGTGCGCCATATTTTGATCTTCCTTGCTTTCGATCTTTTACACCGGTACAATCTAAAGCACCTCGAATAATTTTATATCTTACTCCAGGAAGATCTTTTACCCTTCCTCCACGTACTAAAACAATGGAATGTTCCTGTAAACTATGTTTTTCGCCTGGAATATAAGCAGTAATATCATATCCTGTAGTTAACTTAATTCGAGCCACTTTTCTAAGAGCAGAATTTGGTTTTTTTGGTGTAACAGTGTAAACTCTCATACATATACCTCGTTTTTGAGGAGATTTTTTTAAAGCAGGTGTTTTATTTGTTTTTTTTTTTATTTTTCTTTTTATTCTTAAAAGTTGAGAAATTGTTATCATAAAATGCAAAAGTTATTCAATGATTTTTTTTTTATTTTTTAATTCGATTTGTTTCATTTTTTTCTAGTTTAGAAGCTTGTAAAAAAATTGGGTGATTTCCTGACCAAGTTTCAACAGTTACCTTTTCTTTCGTTCCTCCTACTTCTAAAACCAATTGACCATCACAATAAACCTTTGTTTTATACCATTGGGGATGTAAATTTTTTTTCGCCATAATTTTTATCGTTTATGATATTGTGCAGCTTTTCGTGCCTTTCGTAGACCATATTTGCGTCTTTCTTTAATTCTTGAGTCAGAATACAATAATTTTTGTGAAGATAAAATTGTTCTGTTTTTTTTATCAGTTTTTGATAAGGCTTTAGCAATTGCTAATTTAATAGCATCAAGTTGAGACATTATACCACCTCCTTGAACTTTAACAAAAATATCATACCTTGCTAACTCATTTAAAATAGTTAATGGTTGCAAGATTTTTGTATAATCATACGAAGTAGAAAAAAAATATTGAGAACCTTCTTTTCCATTAATGAAAACATTTCCAGAGCCATTTTTTAAAAGAGCGCTAGCTTTAGACGACTTACGCTTTGCTGATGAAGTGATTAAATTTTTTTCTAAATTTTGCATAAAAAAATGTATTACTTAAAATTTTTGTAGAGAATTTGATCTGTATTATAAATAAAAAGTTTATGAAAATATTTTTTTCCAAGAACTCCTTTCGGTAACATTCCAATAATTGATTGCTCAATAATTCGAGAAGGATATTTCATTTTTAAATCTTTAAAAAGAAATGATTTTAAATGACCTGGTCTTTGCGTAGAAATATAATACTTTTTTTGAATAGGTTTTTTTCCAGAAATGTTTATTTTATTTGCATTAATAATTATTACAAAATTTCCTTGATCAACACTAGGATAAAAATAGGACAAATTTTTTCCTTTTAAGATGTTACAAACTTCAACCGACAATCGGCCTAATGTTTTATGACTAGCATCTATAATATACCAATTTGGTATATGACTATTTTTTTTTGGGAAGCTTGTTTTCATAAACCTTTTAAAAATTTTTAGTTAATTTTTTTTGCAATCTTTTTATAATTTTACCTTTTAATATTTTCGAAAATTTTTCAAATAATGATTTAGTAACTAGTGGGTAAAATAATGTTAATAATATTTTAATAGATTCTTGAAGTGCTCTTTTTGGAGTAATACTACCATTTGTTAATATTTCAAAAACTAATGACTCCTTTAAATTTCCTTTACTATCATAAATAATACGTATTTGATAATTGGCCCTTTTAATTGGAGAATAAATAGAATCTAAAAGTAAAGGATTAGATGTTTGACCAACCTTAATATCCATTTGTTTTTTTTCCTGGCTATTTAAAATTGCTCCTTTTCCACTTTCTATTTTTATTTCTAAAAAAAAATCAGAATCAGTTGTAAGTGAACAAATATGTAAATTTGGGTTAATGATCTCTAAAGTATTTTTAGGTAATTTTAGCATACCAGCAGTAACTAAAATAGGTCCTTTAATATGTAAAAAACTATATACAATTGATCTAGTTTCTCGGTCTAAATGAGTATTAAAAACTGGTTTAAAAATAATTTCACGAATATTTAATAAAATTTCTAAAACGTCTTCACGAATTCCAGAAATAGAAGCAAATTCATGAGCTAAATTGTTAATTTTAACTGCAGTTGCAGAAAATCCAGTCAGGTCAGATAATAAAGTTCGTCGTAAAGAGTTTCCTAAAGTAATTCCTTGACCTTTTTCTAATGGTTGAATTAAAAACGATGAATAATGATTAAAATTCTTATCAATAAAATTTTCAATGCAATTAATAGTTGTCATAAGAAATAACTGTTATAAATTTTAAAACTATTTTATAATTTTCTTCTTTTTGGTGGTCGACATCCATTATGGGGAAGTGATATTTTTTCCTCTATTCCTAATACTTTAAAGCCAAAACTCTGTAAAGCTTTTACGCAGCTATGTCTACCTTTTCCTACACCTTTTAATATAATATAAATTTCTTTTATACCAAAATCTAAAGCCTTAGTAGCAATATTTTTTGCAACAATTTGAGAAGCAAAAGGAGTTGATTTTTTTGTTCCCTTTAAACCACAAATACCTGCAGATGACCAACAAATTGAATTTTGCGAATTTGAATAATCAGTTACTGTAATAAGCGTGTTATTCGATGTTGTAGAAATAGTAAAAACTGCACTTTTTACCAATTTTTTTGATTTTTTTTTACTAACTGACATAAATATACTTATTTTTTAAAAAGAAATAAACGACGAGAGGTTCTATTATTTGTTCGAGTTCGCTGTCCTCTTACTGGTAATCCTTTAAGATGTCTTTTTCCACGATAGCTATTTATTTCTTTGAGTTTTCGAATATTAGTAGCTATGTATCTTTTTAGATTTTCTTCAAACTTTAAATTTGAATTTTCTAAATATTTTCGAAGATCTGAAAACTTAGTTTCTGGGATATTTGTAACTTTTAAATTAGGATCAATATTTAAATTGGCTAATATTTTTTTTGATGTAATAATTCCAATTCCGTAAATTGAAGTTAATGCAATATAAATTTTTTTCTTGTTTAATAATGTATGACCTAATAATCTTACCATAGTAGTTGTAGTTTATCCTTGTCGTTGTTTATGTTTTGGATTTTTGCAAATAACAAATAGTTTACCATACCTTTTAATTAGTCGGCAATTTTGACAAATCTTTTTTATTGATGAACGTACTTTCATAGTTTTTTGCTTTTTCAATAGTAGTTTTAGAGAAAGATAAATTTATTTTTATTTCTGAAATAACTCCAACAAAAATAATAAGTGATGATAGGTTAAGTAAATTATTTACTTCATTTATAGATAATAATTTTGAAAATTGAAATAATAGCAATATGATCGAAAGATAAATTCCACTAATAAGGGAATTTATTAATGCTATATTTACTAAATATTTTTCTGTTTCTTCTCCAGGATCAAATCCGCGTATATATATTGAATTTTTAGTAAATTCTTCCCGAATTTTAGTAGGATCAAAATATAGATATGAATAAGAAAAACAAGAAAATATTAAAATAAAAAAATAAATACCATAAAAAATTGAAATATATTTTGACAAAATTATTTCTTTTAAAAATTTTGGAATAATAGAAGACAAAAAAGCTAAAATACTAGAAGCAATAATTAATGGATAAATACCGCCTGGATTAGTTCGAATATAAACTTTATTTTGTGAAAAAATTCTACTATCTGAAATTGAATCAAAATACTCCACTTTTCCTGAGTTTACTAGAACTTTATTAATTTTTTTCAAGTTTTCAAAGAAGTAGAGTTGCCTTGAAGAAATTACATTAATAGAAAACTTACCATTTTGCTGCGAATAAACCAGAAAACCAAATAATAAAATCAATAAAGTAAGTCTAGTATCAATAGTATCAGAAACTAATGTTTTTAAGTTTTTAAATAGATTTAAACATAAAAGAAACGATACACCGTTCACGATTGATAAAGAGTCGATTTTATCACTAATCCATATCAAAACTAAGGAGCCAGCTAAAAGTTGAAGAATAAAAAAAATCAGGTAGTTTAAAGTTTTTACATAAAAATAATTTTTGATTGCCGAATAAATTAAAAAAATATAAAAAAGACTAAAAAAAAGTGATATTAGTTTTTTATAAAGCTTAATTTTTTCTTTTGAAGATGGCCCTTCATCTTTTAAAAATTTTTCTAATGGTGAAACATTTTTAATAAGTAAATCTATAAAGAGTGAACCATTTACATATGGCAATATGCCCAAACTTAAAAAATTTAATGAAAAGTTATCATATGGACTAAAAGATGCATAGCTTAAAAGTGTTTGTAAAAGCCCATTATTTTGTGAAGCTGCAATCATTTTTGATAACCCTTTATAATCTATTCCAAAAATTGGTATTTTAGAGAATAAGCAAATTAATATTGTATAAAAAAAAAAAGTAAAATATTTTGAGTTATATACAAAAAGATTAAAGCGAAGCTTCGCAAAAAAAAAAGTAAAAAAATTTGTACTTTTTATAAAAAATTGAAAAATTTTTCTTTTTAAAGAGTCCGTAAATTTTTTTAAAAAAGAGCTTTTTTGTGTTATAAAAGAATTCACTTTAATATCTTTTTCTATGATCTCATTTTTCATAAATTTTAGAATTTTTTAAAAATAAACTTATAAAATTTTTTCTTTTTATTTGAAAGATTTTTGCAAGTCCAAATAGTACGATTTAAAGTTTTTAAAGCTTGGATCGTAGCTAATGCATTATTTAAAATATTATTTGAACCTAACTCTTTTGATAAAATATTTTTTAAACCACTCAATTCAAGAACAGCGCGTACAGAACTTCCAGCTATTACACCAGTCCCTTGAGATGCAGGGCGAAGCATTACTCTTGATGCACCAAAAGAAGATATAATGAAATGAGGAATAGATTTAGTATAAGTAATTGGAACTTTAATCAAATTTTTTTGCGCATTTAGTTTTGCTTTCTCAATAGCAAGAGACACATTATTTCCCTTTCCTACTCCAACGCCAATTTTTTTTTTTTTATCTCCTAATACCAAAATTGCCCTAAAACTTAACCTTTTTCCTCCCTTAATAACTTTTGTAACTCGTTTTATTTGGAGAATTTTTTCAATGAAATTTTTTTTGTTTAAACGAAATTTTTTTTTTCTTTTTACTTTTTCTTTGAAGTTTTTTTTTCCTACAATTTTTTTTATTAGTTTTTTTGTTTTTATGATCATATGAAAATAAGAATTTTTATAGTTGTTAGCAAATAATTCCTTCCCCGTGTAAACCTTCAATTAGTTTTTTTATTTTTCCATGATATAGCTCATAATTACGATCAAAAACTACTGCTTGTATATTTAAATTTTTAGCGCGTTTTCCTAGATTTTGCCCAATAGTGTATGAAAAATTTAGATTTAATTCGTTTTCATTTTTAGAAACTAATAGGTTTTTTATTTTTTTTTTTTCAGTAGTTGAGCTTGAACATAAAGTATGGCCATTAATATCGTCGATCAATTGAGCATAAATATGTTTATTAGACTTATAAATACTTAGACGTGGTTTACTAATATTTCCAATAATTTTTTTTAAATGTCTTTTTTTATTTTTTAAAAAATGTATATTTTTCTTTAATTTTTTCATAGCTAATTTCTTTTATCGTCCAGTTTTTCCAGCTTTTCTTCTAATAATTTCATTTTCATACATTATTCCTTTTCCCTTATAAGGTTCAGGAGGTCGAAATGCTCTAATTTTTGAAGCATATAAACCAACATATTCTTTACTAATTCCAGTAATAAGTATTTTAGTTGATGACACTAGCTTTACCGCTAGTTCTTTTGGAATTTCTAATTTAATAGGATGAGTAAACCCTATATTTAGAATTAAAAAACCATTGTCTACTTGAAACTTATAGCCCACTCCTTCAGCAATTAAAGATTTAGAAAATTGAGTAGAAACTCCAGTAACCATATTCTGAATTAAATTTCTTACTAACCCGTAATAGCTTCTTCCAAATTTTGTAGACTCATTTAAAGAAACAATTAATTCATTGCTTTCAATTTTAAAACTTACAATTTTTAGAAAAGTTTTAGATAAGCTACCATGTTTTCCCTCTATTTTAATTTGGTTACAATTTTGATCTACTTCAATTTTTGTATTCGTTACTATTTTTATAGGTTTTTTTCCAATTTTTGACATAATATTATTTAATATAACAAATAATTTCTCCTCCTTTTTTATAATAATAAGCTTTAAAATGATTCATAACACCATTAGATGTGGAAATAATTCCAATTCCTTCGTTATATTTTAGATACTTTATTGTTTTATAAAAATTTCGATAGCTAGTATAAATTCGTTGTCCAGGTTTACTTATTCTAATAATTTGCGAAATAAAGGATGTTTTTATCCATGAGCCTTTATATTTTAAATAAACTTTAATGAAGTTATGGGAACTTTTTTCAACCGTATATCCCATAATATAGCCTTCTTTGGTAAATATTTTTAAAATGTCGCAAGCCTGCTTACTATATTGAAGATTAACAAAACTATGCTTTGCCAAACTTGCATTGCGAATACGTGTTAACATGTCTGAGATTAAATCTTTAACCATTTTATTGTAAAGTAAAAAAAATAGATATAAATAATAAATTAAAAAAATGGTAATCCAAGGTTCTTTAAAAGATAATAAGTTTCTTTAGGATCTTTAGAATTAGTAACTATTGTTACACTAAATCCATATTTTTGATCCAACATATCATCTTGTAATTCTGGAAAAACTAACTGATCAGGTATTCCTAAAGTAAAATTTCCATGTTTATCAATAGAATTGCGATTTACTCCTCTAAAATCTCTTGTTCTTGGTAAAGCAAGTTTGATTAATCTTTCCAAAAAAGAGTACATTTTTTCTTTTCGTAAAGTAACCATTAGTCCTATTGGCATACCTTCTCTAACTTTAAAGCCAGCAATTGATTTTTTAGCTTTTGTAATAATAGGGTGCTGTCCTGTAATTGATCTAATATCTTCAATACTTTTTTGGAAATAAGCTTTATTTTGAGCACCCTTTATTCCTAAACCATAAGTGATTACTATTTTAGTAATTTTTGGAACTTGGTGAATGTTTTTATAAGAAAAATCTGTAAAAAATTTGGATTTAAGTGATTTAGTATACAATTCTTTTAAATTATTCATAGATTAAGTGCTTAATTTGATAGTATTTTTTGCTTTTTTAAATACCTTTCTTTCTTATTATTTTGAACAGTATACCCAATACGAGAAAATTGTGAAAGAACTATATCATAAAAAAATAAATTTGAAATATGAATAAAAAGAGGAACAGTAGAACTATTTTGAAAGCTTACTAAAGCTTTCAATTTTTTTTTATTAATTGAAAGAATTTTCCCAATTTTTCCACGATTGTCACCAGATTGTATAAATACAAAATCCCCAGATTTTAAATGACATTTTTGATGTTTTTTTTGGTAAATCATATAACTTCACTTGCTAATGAAATAATTTTAAGAAAATTTTTTTCTCGTACTTCGCGAGCAACAGGGCCTAAAACGCGCGTCCCTCTTGGCGAATTTTCCTGATTAATAATAACAGCTGCATTATCATCAAATCTTACACATGTCCCATCTTTTCGTTTAATCGTTTTTCTTGTTCTAACAATAACGGCTTTTACAATGGCAGATCTTTTTACACTCATGTTTGGAGATGCATCTTTAACAACACCTATAAAAATATCTCCAATATTTGCAACAGTTCTATTATTTCCTAAAATACGAATGCACATTAGAGTTTTAGCTCCGGTATTATCCGCAACCTTTAAATAAGTTTGTGTTTGAATCATTTTAATAAATTTAATTATTATATTTTTTTAATATCTTTTTTAATTCCCAAGCTTTTCTTTTACTTTTAGGAGGACATTCTTCTATTAAAACAATATCTCCACATTGACAATTTACGTCAGTATTATGTGCCATATAATTTTTTGTTTTTATTAATGTTTTTAAATATTTTGGGTGCTGATATTTTATTTGTGTTTGAACATTGATTGTTTTTTGTGATTTTACGCTAATAACTATCCCTATTCTTTTTTTTTTTGACATATTTATAAGTAAAAGCTTTTATGTATAAGTTAAAGAAGAGCTGAAAGTCTAGCTATTTCTTTTTTTAAGTCTTTATAAGTCTTCTGTAATTTTTGATTTTGTAAATTATCTGATACTCTTCCTTTTTTTTTATAAGATAATTTTAATTTTAAAAGTTCTCTGCTATAAAATACTAGCTTTATTAAAACCTCACTATTTTTCTTTTTCTCCTTGTTTATCATAATTATTTATTAAAATTTTTGCTTTAATTGGCAATTTATAGCTTGCATTTTTAAACGCGTTAATTGCAACTGCTGACGAAATTCCTTCGCCTAGCTCAAATAAAATAGCACCTGGATGAATAACAGCAACCCAATCAGTTACAGCACCTTTTCCTGAGCCCATTCTTGATTCTTTTGCTCTGGCAGTAACAGATTTATCCGGAAATATACGTATCCATAGTTTCCCAGTTTTTTTTGTATAGCGAAGAATAGTTCTACGAATAGCTTCAATTTGACGAGATGAAAGCCAAGTAGGCTCTGTAGCTTGTAAAGCATAATTCCCGTATAAAAATTTATTATTACGAACAGCTTTTCCTTTTAGCCTACCTCTATGCATTTTTCGATAATTGGTTTTTTTTGGGCTTAACATAATCAAGAGTAATAATTTTATTTTAATATCCAGACTTTTATTCCAAAAATTCCATAAATACTCTTTTGTGAATATTGAGCGTAATCAATATTACTTTTTAATGTATGAAGTGAAATTTTTCCTTGACGTTTCCACTCTGTTCGAGCAATATCTGTTCCGTTTAAACGACCAGCAATTTGAATTTTAATTCCTTTATTATTAGTAAGTAAACTTTTTTTAAATACAATGTTTAAAATTCTTCGATATGGAACCCTTTTTTCGATTAAATTTCCAATAAATTTAGCAATTAACATGGAATCAGAAAATTGATTCTTAATAAAATGAAATTTAAAAAAAACTGGTTTTGAATCCTTTAGTTGCAATAATTTTTTAAATTGTTTTAATAGCCTAATTAAAAAAATCTTAGCAAAAGCTTTTAGATTAGATTTAATTAAACTTAAGTATTTATTTTTTATTTTTTGAGAAGATTTTAAAACATTTTCTAAATAAGAAACTGACTTTTTTGAAATATCTTTTTCACGTGGAAAAAGAGATATTATTGTAACATTTGTATAGTCTTTACTTGAAATTGGTGAACTTGCTCGAGATATTTTAATACTTGAAATAGATAAAAAATTTTCAAATAATTTTTCAATCTTTGTTCGAATAAAATAATCTTCTTCCAGTAGTTTTGAGTAATTGTTTTTTGAAGAATACCAACTAGATAAATGTTTTTGTGTTGTAATTAAACGAAAGCTTTTTGGATGTACTTTTTGTCCCACGATTAATATGCTATAATAAAAATATTAAGTAATTAGAAGAAATAAGTGTGATAATTTTTTTTCAATTTTGAAAGATTTACCTCGAGCTCGCGCACGAAAACGTTTTAAAATACCTGCGTGATTAGAATAAGCAGAGATAATTTGTAAAGTATCTTTTTCTTTATTAAAATTATTAACTGCATTAGAGGCAGCAGAATTTAAAGCTTTCCATAAAATACGTTTAATTTTATAAGGAAATTTTGTAATAATTTTTAAAGAATCCTTATAGGATTTTTTACGAATCTTAGGAAGATATTTATTTAATTTAGAAGAAGATATTCTTAAGTATTTTACTTTAGAAGAATTATTCATAATAATTTTTTTTAACTATTTTTTAACTTTTTTTATTGTTTTTTTATGGGATTTAAATGTTCTAGTTGGGATGAATTCCCCTAATTTATAACCAACTAATTGATCAGTGATTGTTAATGGGACATGCTTTCGACCATTATAGACACTAATCGTATAGCCAACCATAATTGGTAAAATAGTAGATGATCTTGACCATGTTTTAATAATATCTTTTTTTAAATTTTCTTTTAGAGATAAAATTTTTTTCAAAAGCTTATATGAAACATAAGGAGTTTTAAATTTTTTTACTTTAGTTGGATTAAGACTCATATTTTTTATTTATCCTTTCGCTTGATAATTAAATTATTATTTTTTTTTTTATTTCTTGTTTTAACACCTAAAGCTTTTTTTCCCCAAGGAGTTAATGGACTTGGTTTACCAATTGGACATCTTCCTTCACCACCTCCATGTGGATGGTCAATCGGGTTCATTGCACTTCCCCTAACTGTTGGTCGTATACCTAGCCACCTTTTTCTACCTGCCTTTCCTAATTTAACGGTATAATATAAAGAATTACTTATTTTACCTATCGTTGCTAAACAGTTTTGATGAAACAATCTAATTTCTTGAGAAGGTAATCTTACAGCAACATAATCTTTCTCTTTAGCTAATATCTTTCCAAAGCAACCAGCACTTCTTAATAATTGACCACCTTTTCCTGGAAAAAATTCTAAATTATGAATTTTTGTTCCTAATGGCATATATTTTAAACACATAGTATTACCAATTGAAAAAGCTGGTAAACTTATATTTGTTTTAGTAGGATCCAATTTCGTTGCGTAAATATAGCTACCTATCTTTAGATCCTCAACATGTAACATATATTCTAGAGTATGATTTTCATAATAAACAAGTGAAATATATGAACTTCTATTTGGATCATATTCAATTGAAAGAATACGACCAACTAAATTAAACTTTGTTTTTTTTAAACTAATTGATCGATAAAGCTTTTTATGACCACCTCCCCTATGACGAATTGTTATTTTTCCTTGATTATTTCTACCTTTTGCTCGATTATTTTTAAGAAAAAGAGATTTTTCAGGGGATTTTTTTGAAAGTGTAAAAAAATTTATTGAAGTTTTATGTCTAACAGATGGAGTATACGGTTTATAATATTTTATTTTCATTCTAGTTTTTTTTTCAAAGTAACTAATTAAAAAGACGAATTTTTTTTATTAAAACTACAAAGATAAAGAATAGAAATAATTACTCTTCATTTATAACAGTTGGGAGTGTATCGAAAAAAAATAAGGAAGAGATATTGCTATTTAAGGTTAAGTAAGCTTTTTTATAACTTCTTTTTACATTTGAAAAAAGTGAAGTTTTAAACTTTCGAACCTTCCTTTTTTTTTTAGGTAAATTTAACAAATTAATAGATTTTATTTGATTCGGTAATAAAAAATGAAAAACCTCTTTTAAATCATTTTTTGTTAAAGATTTATGAACGATAAGAACTACCTTATTTAGTTTATTTAAGGTCTCAGATTTTTTTGTTTTTAATGGGTACTTAATCAAATTAATTTTTTTTATAATTGAACTTAAAATAAATTTATTTATTTTCATATAGAAATTTTTTTTTTAATAATAGAATACTCTTTTTCGTTAAAAAGATTTGCTTAGCTGCTAATAAACTTTTGATATTTAAATAATTAGGCTTAAGAATTTCAATATTTTTATTATTTTTTATATATTTCCAAAGATTTTTTTTATAATCATTTAAAATTATTAACGTTTTTATTTTTGTTTTAGCCAATTTTTTTAATAATAATTTTGTAACACCTTTTTCCGAAAAATTAAAAGAATTTATAGTAGAATCAGAAATGATTTTAAAAAAAGGAAATTTAAAAAAAAATAAAAGAAGTGTACATATTTTTCGTTCTTTTTTATTTATTTTCTTTTTTATAACTCTTTTTCTTGGACCAAAGGATTTTCCTCCTCCAACCCATAAAGGTGATCTTGTAGAACCTGCACGTGCTCTACCAGTTCCTTTTTGTTTCCAAGGCTTTCTTCCACCTCCTTTTACTTCAGCTTTTGTTTTACAATGTGCTGAATATTGCTGGCTATTTTTACGTGATAAAATGAAAATTTTATGAATTAATCCAATTGTTTTTTTTTTTAGATTATTATCTTTAAGAATAGTAAAATTGTTCATAAACGACTTGTAAAAAAAATTAAACTGTAATTGTAATTATATTTCCCTTTTTTCCAGGAATTGATCCTTTCAAAAACATAAAAGAATTATCTTTATCCAGATCAATAATAGGTAAATTAAAAATAGTAACGTTAGATCCTCCTAGGCGACCAGGCATTCGTTTTCCTGGAAAAACTCTTCCCGGTGTTGTTCCTGACCCGATTGAACCTTGTAAGCGATGATGCTTAGATCCATGACCCATTGGTCCTCTGTTAAACGAGTGCTTTTTAATATTTCCCGCATTTCCTTTTCCAATAGATTTTCCTTGAATTTTTACTTTTTCTCCAACTTTAAAATCATTAATATCAAATGTATTTTTTACTTGGTACTTCGAATTATTTTCTGAAGTAAAAAATGTTTTTAAATGTTGATATTTTTCTAAACCATTTTTTAGTAAATGACCTAACTCTGGTTTAGTTAATTTAAATTTTGGTTTCAAATTATACCCAATTTGTATAGAATATTTTTTGAGTTTTTTAAAATTTTGAATAAACGTAATTGTTGTTGGTATTATTTTAATAACTGTTACAGGAATTAAATCACCTTCCTTATTATAAAGCTCAATCATACCAAGTTTCTTTCCTATATATTTTATCATGGCTATTATGCAAGTAAATATAAATTAAAATGATATAAAAAAAAAACAAAGAAAATAGAGCGCAACTACAATAATAAATATAACTTTTTAAAAATTAAATAATAAATCAGCACATAGTACGCTTCTTTTTTTATAATAGAAATGGACTTTTTAACAAAGAATTTTGGATGAAAGAAAAAATATATTATAAAAAATTTTTATGGGAAAGAGGGAATTATTTCTTGGGATAATATTTTCTAAAAATTGAAAAATATTAAAAAGTGGGAGGTAATTTTTATCTCCCATTTTTATGGAAAAAGTTTTAGCAAAATTATCTTATTCATTTGATAATAGTTGGGGAGAACTCTTATTTTTTTTGTTATCTCTTATCAAATTAATATAAGCTTTCTTCTTGATGAGTTTGAATTTCTACATCTGAAACTGGGTAAGCAACACATGTTAAAACAAAACCGCTCTCCATTTGGCTAGAATCTAAAAAGCTTTGATCAGATTGATCTACTTCTCCTTTTAAAACTTTTCCTAAACATGTTGAACAAGATCCTGCTCTACAAGAATAGGGCAAATTAATATTACTTTCTTCAGCAGCATCTAAAATGAATTTATCTCCAGAACAGTTTATTGTTTCATCAATATTTTTTTTTTCGTTGACAAGTCTAACTTTGTAATTTGGCATAAAGGTTTATTCAATTATAAAATAAATTATATTAGTAATTGACAAAAAATCAATAAAATTAAAAAAATTTTGTTAAAATATAAGCTAAGCTAACTCCTCCAAACCCTCCTAATGAAAAACCGGAAATAAATTTATTCCATTCTTTACTAGTTAAAAATAAAGTCTTTTGAAAAGCATTATTTTTAAAAGTAACATGCCCATATAAAACAGCAAATAAATTAATAATTATAAGAAGACTTAAAGATGCTAAAAAACCTATAAAATACATAGGTTCTGTATTTCTAAGAGGACCAAGTAAAGCAAAAGGACCAAATAAAAAATACCCATGAAAAATTCCAATTACTAAACCTTTTAAAAAGAAAGATAGCTCGTTATTATAAAGTGGTAATAAATTCAAATAAGTTCGAACGATTTTTGAGTTTGTAATTGGTGTTGATAAATGGCCAACAAATGGATCATTTTTATAAAAAGAAACAGCATCTACGAAATTTTTTTTTAATGAACCATTCTTTTCTTTTTCAGTATTTATAATTGACATAGATAATTCTTTACATTTTAAAATTGTTCTAATATTATAATTTAATTTAAAGCTACTAAAAAAGATAATCTCTTTTTTATTTATAATATAAATGAATATTAGATTCAAGATTTAAAAAACTATTTTAGATGAGTATTATTGCTAATTATATTATATTATCCGCATTTACTTTTGGTTTGGTTTCTATTATTTATTTACAATTAAAAACAATTAAATTAATTTAATTGTTTTTTAAACTAAAAATAAAAATTAGTACGAAAAATTTATGACAAATCTTAGTTTCAAAGAAAATATTATTGGATCGCGTAACTATAAAACAATTAGTGTTATGCTATTATTATTTATAGGCGGAGGATCATTCTTTTTTATAGGAATAGAAAGTTATTTTAAAATTTTTGATTTTTCCTCAATTCAATATATTCCACAAGGAATTTTAATGCTTTTTTATGGAACATTAGCTTTAACTTTTGGATCTTACCTATTATTAACTTTAGTTTGGGATGTAGGAAGCGGATATAATCAAATTTTGAAAGAAGAGCAAATTATTTATATTGTTAGAAAAAATTTTCCAGGAAAAAATAGTTTTTATTTTTTCTCTTACCCTTTTAAAATAATAAAACAAATAAAATTATTAAAAAAAGATGGTTTAAATCCTCGAACAAATATTTTGCTTGTTTTAAAAGACAAAAGAGAAATACCTCTATATCCACCACAGTTTTTATTAAAGCCAACTGAAATGGAAAAAAAAGCAATAAATCTTTCAAATCTATTAAAGGTACCGGTAGAAACAAAAACTGTGAGTTGAATTTTTTTTTATTTAATAAATATTGACAATAAAAAAATTTTTGTTAATATTTAGTTATTGCGGGCATAGTTTAATGGCAAAACTTTAGCCTTCCAAGCTAATTATGACAGTTCGATTCTGTCTGTCCGCTATTTAGAAAATAATGTGCAACTATCCTGTACATAAAAAGAGTGACAAAAGAAGATCTATTTTTTTTATTTTTGATAATATATGTCAGGAGGATCTACAGGGGAAAGACCATTTACCGATATCATTACAAGTATTAGATACTGGATCATTCATAGTATAACTATCCCTACTCTTTTTTTATCCGGTTGGTTATTTGTAAGTACAGGATTAGCATATGATGTTTTTGGCACTCCACGCCCAGATGAGTATTTTACACAAGATAGACAGCAAATTCCTATCATTAATGAGCGTTTTAATGCAAGTGAAGAGCTTTCAAATTTAGATCAATTTTAATTAATAAAATATTTTTATCAGTAAAGTAAACAAAAAATCTTTTATGAACAAAAACTATAATAAATCTGTTGCTTACCCAATTTTTACTTTTCGATGGCTTGCAATTCATGGACTAGCAATACCAACCATCTTTTTTTTAGGTGCTATAAGCTCAATGCAATTTATTCAACGATGATTTAAATCAATTATGACAGGACCAAATCCAAATGCGCAAACTGTAGAACTAAACCGAACTTCGTTATATTGGGGACTTTTACTTATTTTTGTTTTAGCAGTATTATTCTCAAGTTACTTTTTTAATTAATAAATAAATTTTTCTTATGGTTGATACAAATAGACGTATACCGCTTTGGGCAATATCTTTTGTCGCAGGTTTAGGAATTTTGGGAGTTTTAACGGTATTTTTTTATGGATCATACTCAGGATTAGGATCTTCAATTTAAAATTATAATTATTTACTAATTAAATCAAACTTTTATTGTTTTTTCTTTAAAAAAAAAAAGAAAGTGTTAATTAACACTTTCTTTTTCAATATATACAAAAAGAGATGCTATTACAATAAAAGGTAAAAAAATTCCAACGATAGGAACTAAAATTGGTGGAAGATAATCAATACTCATTTTTTTTTTTAACTATATATATAGTTAAGTATTATAAATATTTTTAAAAGAATAGTTTCATTTTAAAAATTCATTTTTTAAAACAATAAACCTATGACACCATCTCTTATTAATTTTTTACAAAGTATTTTTTTTGGAGCATTACTAGTCATTGTCCCTATTATCGTTGCCTTAATTATTGTAAGTAGATTAGATCCAATTACTAGAGTTCAAAATTAGTCCTACAAAAATTTAGGTATGCTAAATATAATTATAGAACCTACCCTCCTTTTAGGAGGGATTTTTGCAATTTTTATGATTTTTTTATATTTAATTCGATTTATTAACCCTAATCTATCAACAGACTGGGATATTTTTATTATCACTTTAGGTTTGGTTTATAGTTCTATTCTTATAGTTCATGGCTGGAGACTTGATCCAATTTTATTATTTAGTCAAATCTTAATAACATTTATTACAATATCATTTTGTTGGGTTTTAATAAGACAAAGAGAAATTATAAGAAAATTAATTGAAAAATTTTAGAAAAAAAATTTTTTATAATATTGTAGTAAAACAATTTTAAAATTTATTCTATGCTAGCTTTAAAACTTCTTGTTTATACCGTAGCCTTTTTTTTCATTACAATTGCCATTTTTGGTTTACTATCAAGTGATACTTCAAGAAATCCAAATAATAAATAAAATAAAAAATTGTGTTTAATTACGAATTATAAAAAAAGAAAAAAAAAAAATGTCTAAACTTTACAATTGGTTTCAAGAAAGATTAGAAATACAAGCAATTGCAGATGATATTGCTAGTAAATATGTTCCTCCTCATGTAAATATTTTTTACTGTTTTGGTGGTATAACATTTGTTTGTTTTTTAATTCAAGTAGCGACTGGATTTGCAATGACTTTTTATTATAGACCCTCAGTTACAGATGCTTTTGATTCAATAGAGTATTTAATGACCGAAGTAAATTTTGGTTGGTTAATTCGATCTATTCATCGTTGGTCTGCGAGTATGATGGTTTTAATGATGATTTTACATATTTTTCGAGTTTACCTTACTGGTGGATTTAAAAAACCACGAGAATTAACTTGGATAACTGGAGTAATATTAGCAACAGTAACTGTTTCGTTTGGTGTAACAGGGTATTCTTTACCTTGGGACCAAGTAGGGTACTGGGCTTGTAAAATTGTTACTGGAGTTCCAGAAGCAATTCCTTTTGTTGGATCAAAATTAGTTGAATTACTACGAGGGGGAACAAGTGTTGGTCAAAATACGCTTACTCGTTTTTATAGTTTACACACATTTGTATTACCTGTTATTACTCTAATACTAATGCTTGCTCATTTCTTAATGATCAGAAAGCAAGGAATATCTGGACCATTATAAAATTGTTTAAAAAAAAAAATTATGTCTGTTATCAAAAAACCGAATTTTTCAGATCCTAAATTTTTAGCAAAATTAGCTAAAGGAATGGGACATAACTATTATGGAGAACCTGCTTGGCCAAACGATTTATTATATATATTTCCTGTTGTTATTTTAGGAACTTTTGCAGCCGTTATTGGATTAGCAATTTTAGAACCATCTGCAATTGGTGAAAAAGCAAATCCCTTTGCAACTCCTCTAGAAATTTTACCAGAATGGTACTTTTTTCCTACCTTTAATTTATTACGTGTTCTACCAAATAAATTACTTGGAGTTTTAGCTATGGCATCTGTACCATTAGGACTTTTATTAATACCATTTATTGAAAGTTCAAATGAGTATCAAAATCCGTTTCGCAGACCAATTGCTAGTATTATTTTTCTTTTATCAACCATAATTACTTTTTGGCTAGGAATAGGAGCTACAATGCCAATAGACAAAGCAATTACCCTAGGACTTTTTTAATTTTTAGTTAAAAATCCTCAAAAAATGACAGCATTCAATAAACTTGAAAAAGCTGTCATTTTTATCGATCTATTTATTTAAATTTTTTTTTAGGATTATTTTTATATTTTCTCTTTGAAAAATCTTTTACATTTAATAAAATATCATCCTCTAAAATTTTTTGAAAATTTGACTTTAATAAAGAAGAAAAAAGTAAAGATCGTAATTTTAAAATCGATTCATTGTCTTTTTTAATAATGGTTAATTTTTTTTTTGATCTAAAGAATTTTTTCATTATTTTAAAAATCTGTTCAAAAAAATTAGATTCGATTTGATTTTTACCAATTTTTTTGGTTTTTTTTATAAAACTATACTTATCTAATAAATATGTATAATTTAAAAGGTTTTTATTAATAGAGTTATTTAAAAAATAATTTTCAAAATAAATATGTCTAACTAGTTTATACTTAAGTAAAAACCATTGTTTTTGGTTTTTAATAAAAAATTTTAAAAAATTTTTAAAAAATATAGGATTTTGTGAAATTGATGTTAAAATAAATATCTCTGATGTAATAACTGGTGTTTTATATTTTACTAATGATTTTTTTACTGCTTCTTCATAAAAATCTTTTATTTCATTAGCCAATAATTTTTTATATTCTTTATAATTTTTAGTAAAATAAATTTTCTCAAATAAAGATAGAGCACTTTTTTTTTTGGAAGTAAGTGTACTACTATGTATCAAAAACTTTTTTAAAGATTTATTAATAAAATAATTATTTTTTTGAGTAAACAAGCAAATTCCTAATAAAATATCGTTAAATGAAGATATTGTTTTTTTTGATTTAAGAATAGTAAATTCTTGAAAATTCTCCATTAATTCAAAAGAGCTAAAATCAAAATAAGATAACGAAGAGGATAAAAATGTAAAAAGAGTATAGATTTGGATTTGTTTTCTTTTTTCAATAAAAGAGAATAGATTCATAAGCAAAAAATATAGTTATATTTATTATAACAAAAAAAAGAAAAAAATAAAAGAATTTCTCTTTACTTTAAGGTGAAAATCATTTACTATTTAAATTGATATTTAAATAACATTTATATGGAAAAAATAGAAAAAAAAATCGATATATTTAACTTTTTAGTAAATAAATATACAAATTTTAATTCATTGAAATTTTCTGATTTATCAGTTGGAAGCATTGTTCAAATTTATTATCGAATTCCAGAAGGCGAAAAAGAAAGAACACAAATTTATGAAGGTATTATAATTTCAAAAAATAAAAATAATTTTAATAAAAGTTTTACTATTCGTAGGTTTGTTGATGGAGTAGGGTTAGAACAAATTTTTACTTTTAATTCACCTAAAATAATAAAAATCTTAAAAAAAAATGTTTATAAGGTACGAAAATCAAAATTATATTTTTTAAGAAAAAATATTTCTCAATCTATTAAACTAAAAGATAAAAAATAAAAATTGTTAAAATTTGTACCCGACTGGATTCGAACCAGTGTTGTTCCTAAGAAGATGGATTATGAGTCCATTGCCTTCAACCTCTTGGCTACGAGTACTTTTCTTTTATTCTATCTAAAATAATAAAAATATTAAAATCTATTAAAAATTTTTAATAGATTTTAATATTTTTATTTATAAAGATTTTCCTTTTTCTATTGCCTCTTCAATATTTCCTACTAAATAAAATGATTGTTCTGGTAAAGAATCTAGTTCCCCACTTAAAATTCTCTCAAAACCTTTTACGTTTTCACTAATAGAAACATATTTTCCAGTTAAGCCAGTAAATACTTCAGCAACAAAAAATGGTTGTGATAAGAATCTTTCAATACGTCTTGCTCTAGCAACAATAACTCTATCATCTTCAGAAAGCTCATCAATCCCTAAAATTGCTATAATTTCTTGTAATTCTTTATATTTTTGTAACGTTTGCTTTACTTTTTGAGCAATTTTATAATGATTTTCAGAAACAATAGGAACTTGAAGCATATTTGAGTTTGATTGAAGAGGATCAACAGCTGGATAAATACCTTTTGCAGCTAATTCCCTAGATAATACTGTAGTTGCATCTAAATGTCTAAAAACAGTAGATGGGGCAGGATCAGTTAAATCATCTGCTGGAACATAAACAGCTTGAATCGACGTTATAGAACCATCTTTAGTGGACGTAATACGTTCCTGTAATTCCCCAACTTCACCAGCTAATGTTGGTTGATAACCAACAGCAGATGGAAGACGCCCTAGTAACGTTGAAACCTCTGAACCAGCTTGAACAAAACGAAATATATTATCGACAAAAAGTAAAACATCTAGCTTATTTTTATCTCTAAAATATTCTGCCATAGTTAAAGCAGTTAAGGCCACTCTCATTCTTGCACCAGGAGGCTCATTCATTTGTCCATAAACTAAGGCAACTTTTGAGTTTTGTAAATTTTTTTCATCAATTACCTTTGATTCTTTCATTTCAACATAAAGATCATTTCCTTCTCTTGTTCTTTCTCCAACTCCAGCAAAAACTGAAACTCCTCCATGTTGTTTTGCAATATTATTAATTAGTTCCATAATTAGTACAGTTTTTCCAACTCCAGCACCCCCAAAAAGTCCTATTTTACCTCCGCGTCGATAAGGAGCTAATAAATCAACAACTTTTATTCCAGTTTCTAAAATACTTGGATTTGTATCAAGTTCAGTAAATTTCGGAGCTTTACGATGAATAGAATAAGTTTCAGATTGAGGAACTTCACCATATTCATCAACAGGAACTCCTAAAACATTAAAGATTCGACCTAATGTTACTTTTCCTACAGGAACAGATATTGGTGCTTTTGTATCAATAACTTCATCACCTCTTTTTAATCCTTCAGTAGAAGTCATGCAGATAGCTCTGATTTTGTTATCACCAATTAATGTTTGAACTTCAGCGACTATTTTTTCTTCAGAATTTTTTTTTTTTATCTCTAAAGCATTATATATTTGGGGTAACTGACCCTCAGGAAACTCAACATCAATTACTGGCCCTAAAATTTGAACTATAAATCCTGTCATAAAAATGAAAAAAAAAAAAAAAAAGAGAATAAACCGTTTTTCAAAGAAAATTTTTAGGTAAAAAAGTTAAAAAGCAATAATATTTTAGTATTTAATAATACTTATTGGTAAAAGAATTTAGTATTTTTTTCTAACTAATTTCTTTTTAGCCAATTCCAAGCTTCAACATAAGAATTTGGATCAATTTTTAAAGCTTTTATCCAATAAAATTTTGCTTTCTGAAATAAAGAATTTGCTAAAATAATAGAATTTTTTTCAAAAGCTTTAACTCCTTGATAATGATAAATCACCGCAATATTATTTAAAGCAGAAGAAAAGTTTGGATTGATAAAGATACAAAAATAGTAATATTTCAGCGCCTTTAAATAGTTTCCATTTTTAGAATAAATTAGACCTATATTATAAAGAATTACAGAACGATCATATAAATCTTCTTCAATTTGAAGAGCTTGGTAGTAGTTTTTTAAAGCTTCTATATATTCTCCATTTTCTTGATAAGATAGACCATCTAAATAATATTGAAATGCTTTTTTTTCAGAAAAGGTAGCAGGAAATATTTTTAATAATATTTCTGCCATAATTGTAAAAGTTTTATCAATAAAATTATTTGTAGTTTTTAAATTCATACTTTTTTATTATTTTTACGCTTCAACCTTTCTGCTTTCATTTTATTATATCTTTTTTGCCATTTTGTTTGTAATGGTTTTTTTACTTCAGATAGAAATGGAATTAATCCAAAGCATCTAGCTTTTTTTATCAAAATAGCAATTTTTTTTTGTTCAAAAATAGTAATTTTTGTAATTTTTCGAGATTTAATTCTTCCTTGTCTAGTTAGAAAAGCATTTAATAAATATAAATTTGTGTAATGCATTTTTTGTTTAGACCTTTTTAATAATTTTTTATAAAGATCTTTTTTACGAATTTTTTTTTTTTTATTTATTTTTGCTAATAATAGTTTTTTTTCTGGTGTTAATAATCTTTGTTCCCATCTAATTTTTTTCCAACTTTTTGTTCTTTTTTTTGAAATTTTTTTTGAAAATAGTTTTACTTTTTTTCTATTTTTTTTTTTTAAAAACCTTTTAATTTGTTGTTGTTGTTTAGTATACATTGAAAATATATGTTTATTAGTTGAATAAAAGTTTTAAAGATATTTAATTTAATGATAAGAAAAATTTTCCTATGAAATTATTTTATTTCTTTATGCAAAGTATGTTTATTACAATACTTACAATACTTTTTTAACTCAATTTTTTCCGTTGTTGTTCTACGATTTTTTGATGTTAAATATCTTGAAACACCTGAAGATCGTTTTGTAGTGTTTTTCCTACAATCAGTACATTCAATAGTTATAAAAATTCTTGAACTTTTTGTTTTGCTCATAGTATATAATAGAATTAAAAATTTTGTTTATTTTCCAATTTTCTTTATAATATTATTTATAAGGTTTTCTATATAATTATAAAAAAAAAAAAAATTAAATCAAATGAATAAAAAACAAAAAAATCGCAAAAAAATTAAGCAAAACATAAGAAATAAAAATAATAATTTAAAATATAAAATTCTTATTAAACTTTTCTTTAAAATTTTGAAATCAAAAGAACAAGCTATAAACTCTACAATAATTAAAAAGAAATTAGAAAATTTTAGTATTCTTTTAAAATATTTAGATAAATCTTTAAAAAAAAAAATTTTTCATAAAAATAATATTAAAAAGAAAAAAAGATTAGCTAACAAATTATATAATGATTTTTTAAAAAAAGTACCCACAAAAGTTTCTAGTTTCTAATTTAAAACTAGAAAACTTTTTTCTCATTTCTTTACTTTTTGATTGACTAAATATGACAAAAATATTCTTAAAAAATTTTCCTTACTTAGATGATACACAAATAAAAAATTTTTATAAATTTTTGCAAAGAAGTTTGTCTAAATCCCTAGAAAAAATGCCAAACCCGATTCTTGTTGAAATAGATAAACTTGAGTTTTTTGAATCATTGCTTGACTATTTTAATAGTTTGTTAGAAGAAAAAGGTTCTTTTTTTGTTTATAACACAAAAACTAATCAAAAAAAAAGCAAAAAAGGAATTTCTATTAATTTTAATCCTTATCGATTTTTATATTTTAATATTAATGATTTTTTTATAGAAGGACCAAAATTTACACCAAGAGAATGCTTAGAAAATGGATATACTTATAATGTAAAAATTTTTATTGAAAGCAAACTCTATGATAAAGAAAATTTTTTTAAAGAAATCTATTATCAAATCTTTAAAGTCACAGGAAAAGGTATAAACTCTCAACAAAAATTCTTTTTTGAGAATTTTTGGTTTCGACAAAAATATCTTTTATGTCATCTTCCTTTCATAACAGAACAAGGAACATTTATTATAAATGGATGTGAAAGAGTAATTATTAATCAAATTGTTAGAAGTCCTGGAATTTATTTTTTAAAAGAAAAATATAATAGTGAAATCTCTACCTATTTTTATAATGCCTATATTATTTCAGAAAAAGGACGATGGACAAAAATTTCATTATCTACATTAGATATTTATAATCCAAGAATAGCAGTTGAGCTTCCAAATAATAAACTAGGAGATATTTGGACAAAAGAACTTTTAACTTTGTTTTCAATTGATGATAATTATGAAGATGGTTGTTTATCTTTACTTTATCTTCTATATGAATTTGGAATTAATTTAAATGAATTAGGTACAATGATTGAATATCCTGGCCATTTACCAACAAAATTCTTAAATTCTCATTTTCTTAATTTTTCAAAATCAAATTTTGAAATTCCTGTAAGCTTAGATTTAAATAAATTAATTTTTTTTGAAAATTTTAAAGAATTAATTAAATCTGAAAAAAATTTATCAATTAATAGTACAAATATTAAAAAAATTCTAATTGAATCTTTATTAGATCAATTTTATAACCAACAATACGGATGTTTTTTAGTAGGTGAGATTGGACGATTACAAATTAACAAAAAATTTGGAATTAACTTAAACAGAAACGTAAGCTATATAACACCAATAGATCTAATTGGTATAGTAAATGGATTAATTAAACTAAAATATTTCGATAAAAAAAATGATGATATTGATCATTTAAAAAATAAATGGGTAAGATCTGTTGGAGATTTATTTGCTTATCATATTGCTTCAACTGTTGCTAAATCTTCTTTTTTAAAAAATATTGATAATTCTAATAGAATTGTTACAATTTCTGAAGAAATTCCTGAAAAAAATTTAGAAACTGATTTACTTTCTAAAAATCAGCTAAAAAAAGCAGAACTAAAAACTTTTGAAATTAAAAAAACTTTTCAAAACTTTCAAAAAATAAAAAAGTATAAAAATGATTTTTTAAAAAAATATTTAAAGCTTCACTATTTTTTAGAGTCAGCAATTTCACAATTTTGTATCTCAAGTCCATTAGTTCAACTAACGCAATTAGCAAATCAATTAAGTCTATTAAACCAAAAAAGAAAATTTAGCTTATTAGGTCCATTAGGATTAAAAGCTGGCCAAGTGTCTATAGAAGTTCGAGATGTTCATCCTAGTAAATACTCAAAACTTTGCTATATAGAAACAGCAGATGGGCCAAGGGTTGGTTTAGTTTCATGTTTAGCTAGTTTTGGAAGGGTTAATGAAAGTGGTTTATTTCAAGCCCCTTATTTTTTAAAAAAAAAAGGGAAAAATTTACGAAAAAAAAATTATGTTTATTTAACCGCTGCTAATGAAGCAAAAACATCTGTTCAAATTTCAAATCAAAATGTAGATTTAAAACATAAAAAATTTTTAACAGCAAAAAAAGTAACCGTAAAAAAAAATTGTGGTTTTTTAACAAAAAATGAATCTTCTATTCACTTTACTAAAATTTCTTTATTTCAAACCCTCTCAATCGGAATAAGTTTAATTCCTTTTTTAGAGCATGATGATGCTACAAGAGTATTAATGGGTTCAAATATGCAAAGACAAGCTGTTCCCTTACTTTTTCCTCAAAAACCAATTGTTGGAACAGGAGTTGAAGCAAATGTGGCTTTAGATTCAGGAATGTGCGTAAAATCATATTCTGAAGGATATATTAGTTACTGTGATAATTATAAAATTCTTATTACAGATTTAGCAAATCAGAAACTTATTTATTCCTTAAGAAAATATAAAAAAGCTTATCAGGATACTTGTTTTAATCAAAAAGTTTGTGTTTGGAATAATGAAAGAATTTTTTCTGGTCAAATATTAGCAGATGGTCCAGGTTCGATTGATGGAGAACTATCTTTAGGAACAAATTTAACTGTCGCTTATATGCCTTGGTATGGTTATAACTATGAAGATGCTATTGTAATTAGTAGCAAATTATTAGAAAATAATAATTTAACTTCCCTTCATATAACTGAACAGGAAATTTATTTAAAAGAATTAGATATTTATCAATATGATTTTTTAGAAAACAAAAAAAATAGAAAAAAAGAGAAACTAAAAAAAGAAAAAAAATTATTAAATTCTAAAAAAATTGCAAAGGAAGTTTCAGCAGTTTCCACATTAAATGATTTTAATTCGGTTGATAGTAATGAAAAAATATATGATTATCCTGAGCAATTATCACAAAATGTTTCTGCATCAAATTCATATTTAAAGCGACATTTAAATCAATTTGGGTTAGTAAAAATTGGATCTTACGTTCAAAAAGGTGACATTCTTCTTGGAAAAGTAAAAATTGTTCCAATGGATAATGCAAATCCTTATATTCGATTACTAAATGCAATATTAAAAAAAAATAAAAATGAACCACTAATGAAAGATATTTCTATGAAAATGGAAAGCTCTTCTGGAAAAGTGATTGCTATTAAAACAATTGATCGTAAGTTTTTTACTCGATCTCAAAAATATGATCAAAGTTTATTAAAGGTAATCAAAATTTATCTTTTACAACTACGAAAAATAGAAGTTGGTGATAAATTATCAGGAAGGCATGGAAATAAAGGAGTAATTTCAAAAATTGTTCCTAAACAAGATATGCCTTATTTACCAGACGGGTCACCTATTGACATTATTTTAAATCCTTTAGGGGTCCCTTCAAGAATGAATGTTGGTCAAATTTTTGAGTGTTTATTAGGCTTTGCAGGCTATAAATTAGGTAAACGTTATAAAATCGATCCCTTTGATGAATCTTATTCCAAAGAAGCATCACGTATTTTAATTACTCAAAAATTAAAAGAAGCAAGCTTTTCAAAAAACGCAAAATGGTTGTTTAATAGTTATTCAATTGGAAAAATTTTTTTACGTGATGGGCGAACTGGAGAATTTTATGATAATGCAGTTACTGTAGGAAAAAGTTATATATTGAAGCTTGTCCATTTAGTTGAAGATAAAATTCATGCTAGAGCTACCGGATCTTATTCGTTAATTAATGAACAACCTTTGGCTGGAAGGGCGTCAAATGGAGGTCAAAGATTTGGAGAAATGGAGGTTTGGGCAATGGAAGCATATGGTGCATCACATACTCTACAAGAACTCTTAACTATAAAATCTGATGATTGCGATGGCCGAAATGATATTTTTGAAGTATTAGCTTCAAAAGATAAAAAAATGAAACCAAATGTTTCTATTTCCGAATCTTATGTTACATTAATACGACATCTAAATGCACTTGGTTTAAATTTTTCTTTTAAAGCGATCGAAAAAAATAAGTTAAAATCTGAAGAATTATTTGATAACTTAGAAACTCGACTCAATTTAAGAGCTTTATTAGAAAAAAGTAAATTAGAAAATAGAGATGATAGTTATGAAAAAGAGGTTTCTGAAAATATTGAAAAAGAAGTTCAAAAATTTTATAATCTCTTTAAAATAAATTTCTTTAAAACTGTATGACATTTATGCTATGACATTACTTGAAAACATAAATATTAATTTATTAAGAAAAAAGTTAGCTAAATTTGAAACAATTCATTCTAATTATAACTATATTTCCTTAACATTAGCTTCACCGCAAAGAATCAAAAAATGGTCTCAACGACAAACGCCAAGGGGATTTTTTTTAGGCGAAGTTCTTTCCTCTGATACTATTGATTATAAAACAGGAAATCCTGTTCCATTTGGTCTTTTTTGTGAGCAAATATTTGGTCCCATTAAAAACTATACATGTAAATGTGGAAAATATTCTGGAATTTTTCAATTAAAAGCTTGTGAAAACTGTCACGTAGAGTTAATTGATTCTCGCGTTAGAAGATACAGAATGGGCTACACAGATTTCATTTCTCCAGTCACACATTTTTGGTATTTTGGAGAAAGAAGTAACTATCTTGGATTATTATTAAATAATCCTTTTAAAAAATTAATAAGTACTCAGACTATTAATAGTCTTATTTATTATCGTCCACTTAATGAAAAACAAGAAAATGAACTAGAGCGCTATTTAGAAAACGAAGCATATGATAAGCTACTTGCTAAACGAGAAGAATTAGAAAGTGTTTTAGAAAAATTTTTAGAACCAGCTAATCAAAAAGAAGTAAAACATTTAAAAAAAAAAAAAAAAAAAAAAAGCTTGAATATTACAGAAACTAATTCGGAAAGCTCAATTTATAAAATAAGAAATAATTTTTCAGAAAAAGACTTTGTAAGATCTTTTTTTAAAAAAAGATCTTATTTACCAGTTCTTAGTATGGAAATAGAAAATGCTTTAACAAAATCTTGGTTTAAGCAAAAAACTGGTTCAGATTTTTTAAAACTAGTCCTAGAAAATTTAAATCTCAAAGAAGAAATTAATGATATTCGTAAAACAGTTCATATCGCATTTTCAAATGGTGTAAAAAAAACTTATTTAGTAAATTTTGATACCAAATTAAAATTTTTGCTACAAAAACTTAGAGTAATGGAAAGCTTTTTAGCAACAAAAATTAATCCAGGAAATATTATATTAACTAATCTTCCAATATTACCTCCTACGTTACGTCCTTTTTTTGAGAGTGATAATGGTACTTTAATTTCATCAGATATAAATTCATCTTATCGCTTAATTATAACACAAAATAATAATCTCGCAACCCAATTATTTGGGATTGGTTTTTTATCTTTTTTAGTAACTGAAATGAAGCGAAAATTACAAGAAGTTGTTGATAATTTAATTGAGGCTTCTCAAAATAAGTCGATGATATCAGGAGTTGATGATCAAAAACCTTTGAAAGGTTTATTGGATATTCTGGAAGGAAAATATGGTCATTTTCGACAATATTTGTTAGGCAAACGAGTTGATTATTCAGCACGATCAGTTATTGTTTCAGGTCCAGGATTAAGGTTTAATCAATGCGGATTGCCATATGATATATTAACAAAGTTATTTCAACCACAATTAATAAAAAAACTTTTACTATTAGGAAACTCTTTAGATCTACAATTATCTTTAATTGCTATAAAATTAAAAAAGCCTTTTATTTTTACTCTATTAAAAAAAATTACAAAGTCTCAAAAAATTTTACTAAATAGAGCTCCAACGTTACACAAATATGGTATTCAAAGCTTTGAAATTTTAATTATTTTAAATAAAGCTATTCATTTACATCCATTGGTTTGTGGTGGATTTAATGCAGATTTTGATGGAGACCAAATGGGTATTCATTTGCCTTTATATGAAACAACTCAACTTGAAATTAGTCAGTTAATGAAACCGTCAACAAATTTTTTTTCCTTAGCAAATAGTGAGGCTCTTATTAAGCCTACACAAGATATGGTTATGGGTTGTTACTATTTAACTTATCAAGAAAGTAAACAAGCTATCAAAAACTTAAAATGTTTTTCAACTGACGATGAAGCCATTTTTGCTTTTCATCAAAAAATAATATCTTTGCATTCTCCAATATTAATAAAAAAAAAAATTGAAAAATTTCCTTTTTTTATAGAAAATAATAATCTTTTTATTTCTGATACTTTTTTCAAAAAAAAAAAAATCGATATTTATAAAATTTATAAGTCTAAAAGTTTTCACAAAAAAGTATTTTTATTAACAAATATAGGGATACTTATTTTAGAATATGATTTAAAAAATTCATATAAAATTATTAGTTTTTTTTCTCAAACAACGGTTGGACGAATATTCTTTTCTAAAAATTTTGAAAAAATTTTACAAGAGTTTTAAAAATCAATATAGCCATTAATTAATTTATGATACTAAGTTCACCTATCAATAAATCTAGCTTAGAGGAAATAATTCAGCAAAGCTTTGAAAATTTTGGAACTATTTTTACTTCTTCATTACTCGACTCACTTAAAAATATTGGATTTTATTATTCTACGAGTTCTGGAGTTTCTTTAACAATTGAGGATCTAAAAATTCCGCTATCAAAAGATTATTTATTAGCTGATGTTTCAACAGATATAAAAAATATAGAATTTGCTTGGAAAAATGGTCAAATTTCTAATACTGAAAAATTTAAATCCATAGTTAATAATTGGGAATTAATTTCTGACTCACTAAAAGAAAAATTAATTGACTACTATAAAAACTATGATCCAACAAATAGTTTATATTTAATGGCCTTTTCTGGAGCAAGAGGAAATATTTCTCAAGTCCGACAAGTTGTTGGAATGCGTGGATTAATGGTTAATCAAAGGGGCAATATTATACAACTTCCGATCTTAACAAATTTCAAAGAGGGATTAAGTACTATCGATTATATTATTTCTTCTTATGGTGCAAGGAAAGGTATTATTGATACTGCTTTAAGAACTGCTGATGCTGGTTATTTAACAAGAAGATTAATTTATTTAGTTCAAGATATAAGCATTCGAGATATTTGTTGTAATTCTAATTATTCACTTTTAATTGATTTAAAAAAAAATTTGGATAATTCCTTATTAGGAAGAACATTAGTTGAAATTAAATATCTTCAAAACCAAAAAAGAGTAAAACTTCCAAATTTGTTAATTACACAAAGTCTTTATAATCTATTAAAAAAAAACACTAATATTATTCAGTTTATTAAAATTCGATCTTCTTTAACATGTAATATTCCAAATTCCTTATGCCAATATTGTTATGGGTGGGATTTATCTAAAAAAAAAATTATTTCATTGGGTGATTCAGTTGGAATTATGGCTGCACATTCTATTGGTGAACCTGGTACTCAATTAACAATGCGAACATTTCATACAGGTGGAATTTTTATTGGTCAAATGAAATCTTATTTTTCTAGTAATATTACAGGAAAAATTTCGTTAGGTAAAGTTTCTAAGCAATTACTATTTGAAAACAGGTATGGTTTAAATGCATTTTTTGTAGACCGAAATTTTGATTTCTTTTTGATTAATTGGAAGAATCAGCAATTAAAAATTGAGCTTAAAAAAGGCGATTTTTTTTATAAACCTACTTCTAATTTGTTTAAAAAAGGCGATATCATTGGGGAACGTGATATTGGTATTCCTACATTTTTTAGTATCTTTAACTCTTTTTTAAAGCCAATTTATTCTTTATCCGAAGGTAAATATAGCTTATCTAAAAATTTAAAAGTTTTTTCTACATTCTCAGTAAAAAATTCTTTTTTTAACTCTTTTGAAAAGTATTCAAAACAACAATTAGATAAATATTCCAACTATAATTTAGTTTCATCTGAAGGTGCCATTTATGAATTTTTAGGGAAAATTTTTGAGTTTCCAAATCAAATAAAATTTGAAAATTTAATAGATAATCAAAAAATTTTAGATTTTTTAAATAATGAAAAACTAAAAAATGAGTGTACTCATTTTTTAAAACATAAAGCAATTGGAAAATTAAAAGTTGTTTCACCAACCAATGGTATCTTTTTTATTAAAAATAAAGCATATAGAGTTGGTAAAAAAAAAAAAATTTCCATTTCAAAATTTAAATTTCTTATAAAAAAAAATTTTTTTATTTTGTTATCCACAATTTGCTGTAATTATCAATACGTTGATAAAAATACCATTTTAGGATATTTATATATTTATCCTAAAAAAAATATTTTAATTTATTAAAATAAATCATTTTAAGTATAATTATATTATTATTATTATTAAATATATAACTAATGGTTCGAGTAAAAAGAGGAAATCTCGCATTGAAGCGAAAAAAAAAATATTTTAAATTTTGTAAAGGATATAGAGGGTCAAATTCAAGGCTTTCAACAATGGCTATGGAGCAAACTGTTCAAAGTTTGCAATACGCTTACATTGGAAGAAAACTTAAAAAAAGAAGCTTTCGAAAATACTGGATTTATCGAATAAATTCTTCTTTATCGGCTTTGAACTTAAAATATTCTATAGTATTAGGGAATTTAAAAAAATTAAAAATTTTTTTAAATAAAAAAATATTAGCTCATTTATCTTATAATGATCCCTCAGCCTTTGAAATCCTAGTAAAAAAATCAAAAAACTAAAAATAGTGTCAAGAATAAAAAATTCTTGACATTAAACTCCTAAATTTATATACTATACTCCAGCTGATATAGCTCAATTGGTAGAGCATCTGACTTGTAATCAGGCGGTTAAGAGTTCAAGTCTCTTTATTAGCTTAAGAAAATTTAAAAAAAGAATTCTCTATTTTTAGATTACTAAAATTAATTATATAATATTAGTAATATAAATAATTTTTCTTACTTTTATTATGATAACTTTCTTAGTAACAAAATTACCAGGGTTCTTTTCTGTTTTTTCTCCAATAACAGATATTTTGCCAATAATACCTGTTTTATTTTTATTACTAGCTTTTGTTTGGCAAGCTAGCGTTGGATTTAGATAATTTTTATTGCTAAAAATATGGTAGAAGGTTTTTTATCGGGCTTAGTTTTAGGTTTATCAATTATTACAATATTGGGATTATTTGTTGCTGCGTATTTTCAATTTAAAAGAGGAAATAAATTTAGTGTTTAAATTTTTTTTTCAAAAACTGTTAAAAAAGAAAGCTAGGAAGGATTATCATCTTCTTAGCTTTCTTTTTCAAAAATAAATTTTACCAACTTGATTTAACAACACCAGGAAGCATCCCATTATTTGCTAATTCACGAAAAGCATTACGACATAAACCAAAATGTCTAAAAAAACCATGAGGTTTTCCCGTTTTCCAACAACGATTTCTTAGTCTCGTTGGTGAACTATTTCTAGGAAGTTTTTGAAATTTTTTCAAAACATTTGATATATTTAAAAAATCAGAATTTCCTTTTAAGTGATTTAATTTTAATAAACGTAATTCTTTTTTAATTTTATTACGTTTTTCTAAATACTTTAATATCAGCCTTTTTCTTTTAAATTCGCGTTCTAACATGTTTTTTTTAGCCATTTTATATTTTTAAGAAAGTATAACAATTTTTATTTTCTCAAAAACTAAAAATTAGCCAAATTTTCCTTGCGTTGAAGCAATTACAAATGGTGCGTATGTAAATATATAGCCAACTGTAAAATGAATAAGGCCTACTAATCTGGCTTGAACTATGGATAAAGCTACTGGTTTATCTTTCCATCTAATTAAATTGGCTAATGGAGTTCTTTCATGCGCCCATACAATTGTTTCAATTAATTCTTGCCAATATCCACGCCATGAAATTAAGAACATAAATCCTGTTGCCCAAATTAAATGACCAAATAAAAACATCCATGCCCAAGGAGCTAAAGAATTAATTCCTAAGGAATTATAGCCATTAATTAATGGAGATGAATTTAGCCATAAATAATCTCTTAACCATCCCATAATATAGTTAGAAGACTCATCAAATTGAGAAGAATTTCCTGACCATAAGCTTAAATGTTTCCAATGCCAATAAAATGTTGTCCAACCTATTGTATTTAGCATCCAAAATGTAGAAAGATAAAAAGCATCCCAAGCTGAAATATCACACGTTCCTCCTCTTCCTGGACCGTCACATGGAAAACTATATCCAAAATCTTTTTTATCTGGCATTAGTTTTGATCCTCTAGCATCTAAAGCACCTTTTACTAAAATTAAAGTAGTAACATGTAAACCTAAAGCTATTGCATGATGAACTAAAAAATCTCCTGGACCTATTGGTAGAAAAAGAGAATTATTTCCACTATTAATAGCACTAAACCAATTTGTTAACCATAATTTTTCACTGTTTAAGTATGCATAACTATTTTGATCTGATAATAAAAAATTACCTCCATATAAAAGTTTTCCAGAAGAAGATTGAATTAGCTGAGCAAATACAGGCTCTATTAATATTTGTTTTTCTGGTTGACCAAAAGCTACAACAACATCATTATGAACGTATAAACCTAGGGTGTGAAAACCTAAAAATAAAGAAACCCAGCTTAGGTGAGAAATAATTGCTTCTTTATGATCTAACATTCTTGCTAGAACATTATTTTTATTTATTTGTGGATCATAATCTCTTACAAAAAAGATGGCTCCATGTGCAAAAGCTCCTATCATTAAAAAACCTGCAATATATTGATGATGTGTATATAAAGCTGCTTCTGTTACATAATTTTTTGAGAGGAATGCATAAGGATTTAAAGAATAAATATGTTGTGCTACTAAAGAAGTTATAACCCCTAATGAAGCTAAGGCTAAGCCTAGTTGCATATGAAGCGAATTTGTTACCGTTTCATATAATCCAACATGCCCTTTTCCTAATCTTCCTTCTGGCGGACAATGCGCGTCTAAAATTTCTTTAAAACTATGACCTATACCAAAATTTGTTCTATACATATGACCTGCAATGATAAATAAAACACCAATAGCTAAATGATGGTGCGCTATATCAGATAACCATAAAGATTGAGTTTGTGGGTGAAAACCTCCATTAAAGGTTAAAATTGCTGTACCTGCTCCTTTCGTAGTATTAAAAATATGAGAAAAATCATCTGAATTTTCTGCATAGACTGACCAATTCCCAGAAAAAAAAGGTTGAAGTCCAGCCGGATGTGGTAAATAAGAAAGAAAATTATTCCAATCAATTTGGATACCCCTTGATCTTGGAATCGCTACATGAACCAAATGGCCTGTCCAAGCAATAGAACTAACCCCAAATAATCCTGCTAAATGATGATTTAGGCGTGATTCATTATTTTTAAACCAATCCACTGAAGGCTTAAACGATGGCTGTAAATGAAGCCAACCTGCTTGTAAAAAAACGAAACTTAAAAGAATTAAACCAAAAGAAGCTTTAAATAGCTCCTCGCTTGATCTAAATCCAATTGTGTACCACCATTCATAAAGACCAGAGGTTGAAATATTAGATGGATAATTTGTTCCAAATTTTGTAAAAATTTTTAAACTTGTATCATTAAAATGAGGATCCCAAATAGCATGTGCAATAGGCTTTATTTTTAAAGGATTTTGAATCCATTCTTCAAAATTTCCTTGCCAAGCAATATGAAAAAGATTTCCTGCTGTCCATAAAAAAATAATGGCCAAATGCCCAAAATGAGATGCAAAAATTTTAGGGTAAAGATCTTGGTCAGAAACATTATCATGAGACTCTAAATCGTGCGCTGTTGCAATTCCATACCAAATTCTTCTAGTAGTTGGATCTTGACTTAAATTTTGATTAAATGTTGGAAATTTTATTGTCATATATAAGCTATCGTTAAGTTACTGATATAATTCTAGCTAGAAAAAAGGCCCATGTTGTTCCAATACCACCTAGTAAATAGTGTGCAAGACCTACAGCTCGACCTTGTGTTATACTTAATGCTCTTGGTTGAATAGAAGGGGCTAATTTTAATTTACTATGCGCCCATAAAACTGATTCAATTAGCTCTTGCCAATATCCTCGTCCACTAAATAAAAACATTAAACTAAATGCCCAAATAAAATGTGCTCCTAAAAAAATTAAACCATAAGCTGAAAGAGATGACCCATAAGACTGAATTACCTGAGAAGCTTGTGACCAAAGAAAATCTCGTAGCCATCCATTAATTGTTAAAGCTCCCTGCGCGAAATTTCCAGCTGTAATAGCTGATATATTTCCTTGAGATGTTAAAGTTCCCCAAATATCAGATTGCATTTTCCAGCTAAAGTGAAAAATTACAACAGAAATACAATTATACATCCAAAATAACCCTAAAAAAATGTGATCCCAAGCTGATACTTGGCAAGTTCCTCCTCTTCCTGGACCATCACATGGAAATCGAAATCCTAAATTAGATTTGTCAGGAATTAATCTAGAGTTTCTTGCATATAAAAATCCTTTTAATAAAATTAATGTCGTAACATGAATAGTAAAAGCATGAATATGATGAACTAGAAAATCTGCTGTTCCTAAGTTCATTGGAGCTATAGCAATTTTAGAATTAATAGCTAAAATAGTTCCTCCAAAGATATAGCTTGCAAGCCCAGTGGAGTTTGGAGCTGTTACATTTATTGATGAACTATGAAGTTCTTGAATCCATTGAGCAAAAATAGGCTGTAATGAAATAGCTTTATCTGAAAACATATCTTGATAACGTCCAAGAGCTTGCATTGTATCATTATGAATATATAAACCAAAACTATGAAATCCTAAAAAAATGCATACCCAATTTAAATGAGATATAATGGCATCTCTATGGCGTATAACGCGATCTAATAAATTATTAAAATTTAGGGAAGCATCATAATCTCGTACCATGTAAATGGAAGCATGCGCAGCTGCACCAACAATACAAAAAGCTCCAATCCACATATGGTGTGTAAATAATGATAGCTGTGTAGGATAGTCAATTGATATATAAGGATAAGGAGGCATCGAGTACATATGGTGAGCAACTACAATTGTTAAAGAACCTAAGGTTGCTAAATTAACAGCTAGTTGAGCATGCCATGATGTTGTTAAAATTTCATACAAACCTTTATGCCCATTTCCAGTAAATGGTCCATTATGCGCTTCTAAAATTTCTTTGATACTATGACCTATACCAAAGTTTGTTCTATACATATGACCTGCCACAATAAATAAAATAGCGATTGCTAAGTGATGATGAGCTACATCAGTTAACCATAAACTTCCAGTAATTGGGTTTAATCCTAACTTAAATGTTAAAATATCAGAATATTCACTCCAATTTAAGGTAAAAAATGGAACTAATCCCTTTTTAAATGAAGGATATAATTCACTAATTAGGTTTTTGTTTATTAAAAATTCATGCGGATTAGGTAAATCTTTAGGATTCATTCCTGAGTCAAGTAATTTATTTATTGGATTTCCAATATGAATTTGATGACCTGCCCATGAAAGAGATCCTAAGCCTAGTAACCCAGATAAATGATGATTTAACATGGATTCTGCGTTTTGAAACCATTCTAATTTTGGTGCAACTTTATGAAAGTGAAACCAACCAGCAAAAAGAGTTAAGAAAGACATTATTAAGCTTCCTATAGAAATTGCGTAGAGTTGTTGAGTTGTTGTAACTCCTTCAGCTCGCCAAATTTCAAAAAATCCTGAAGTTATTTGTAACCCCTGAAAATTTCCTCCAACATCTCCATTCAAAATTTCTTGTCCTACAACAGGCCAAACAGCTTGGGCACTTGGATGAACTTTTAAAGGGTTTAAAAGCCAAGAAGTATAATTTGAAAAATATGCACCATGAAAATGCATTCCACTAATCCATAAAAAAATAATGGAAAGTTGTCCAAAATGTGCACTAAAAATTTTTCTAGATATTTCTTCTAAAGATTTGGTTTGAATATCAAAATCATGAACATCGGCGTGTAAATTCCAAATCCATGTAGTTGTTCTAGGTCCTTTTGCAAGTGATCTTGAAAAATGACCAGGTTTTGCCCATTTCTCAAAAGTTGTTTCAACAACATCAGTATCAAATAATATATCTTTTAATGGGTTTATATTTTTCTTTGGAGTAGTTGTTACCATACTCTAAAAAGTTAGATTTTTTTGTTATTAAAGTCCACATATAAAATTCACTAGATATATGAGGATAAAGAGGCATATTTATATTATAAAAAATTAAAAAAGTAATTTTTATAAAAAATTTTTTTGAAAAGCTTTAAATGCATATTTATTGAATTTTTTTCTTTTAAAATTCTGATATAATTTTAGTTACTCAAAAAAATTTACTTATATGAAATTAAAAACTCGAAAATCTGTCTTAAAGCGTTTTAAAATTAAAAAAACTTTTGTTTCTCATAAAAAAGCTTTCAAAAGTCACCTATTAGGAAGTAAAAATTCCAAAAGGCTAAGAAATTTAAGAAAAATTCAAAAAGTTCATTCATCTGACATTGATACAATTAAAAAATCAATTATTTCATAAGAAATTTATAATAATAGACTTAGAATCAAATTTATTACCAAAAATTTTTAAAAAATCACTAATAAAGTAACCAATAGCGTCTTACTTAATAGTCCTGAACTATGTCAAATAGCTTTGAAAATTCAAAAAATCAAGAAACCGTTAACTTAAAACAACTTTATATTAATACAAAAGTTGAGGATGTTTTTTCAGAAATTGAAACACAATTAATTGGGTTAAGAGATATAAAAATACGGCTAAAAGAAATATTTTATGTTTTATTAATTGATAAAATTAAAAAACAAAAAAATAATTCTTTTTTAAATTTAAGTCTTCATATGGTTTTTACTGGAAAATCAGGAACTGGAAAGTTTTTTGTTGCTAAAAAAACTGCTTTAATTTTAAAAAAACTAGGGTATTTAACCAAAGGTCATATTTTAAAAGTAAGTCGCACAGATTTAATAGGACAATATGTTGGCCATACTGCTCCAAAAACCAAAGAAATTTTACAACAAGCTTTTGGAGGTATTTTATATTTGGATCAAGTTCATGAGTTATATAAACCAGACAACGAAAAAGATTATGGATCAGAAGCTGTAGAAATTCTTTTACAAGTTATGGAAAATCATCGTGATAATTTGGTTTTAATTTTTTCAGGTGATAAGACAAAATTAGAGCCTTTTTTCAAATGTAACCCAGGAATTTCTTCAAGAATTGGAAATTATATTGATTTTAAAAACTATTCTGCAGATGAGCTGAAAGAGATTTTAATTTTTTTGCTAGAAACTCAAAAAAGGTATAAGATAACATTTGGTGCACTACTAAAATTTTTAGATTACATAAACTTTTTTAGTAAATTAAAAAGCTTTGCAAATGTTCGAACTTTAAATTTATTATTACAAAAAGCAATTGCAAAACAATCTATTCGATTAGAAAAAGAATTAGTAACTTCAGGATTTTTAGCGTATAACTCGTTGATTACTATTACCGAAGAAGACTTTAATGCTCTTACGCCGACAGATATTATTAGTATTTGTGGACAAGTTTGATAATTTTTAGCTACAATTAATTTATGACTGAAATAACTGATTTACAATTTTCATTAAAAACACCCCAAGCAATTGACTCAATTCTGAATATTTCTGTATCTAGTGTAACTGCTGATTTAATTACAGGAAGAGAGTATATTGCTCCAGGACATGCACCACTAGCATCAATACTATATGACTATGGATTTCTAATCGTAAAACTTAAAAAAGAAGACACTTTTGAAACAAATCTTTTTGATACAGATAATAATACAAATGAAAAAAATGTAAAAGTGCTTTTTTATCTGTTTGAAAATGCGGCATTTCAAGTGTCAACAGAAATCGATAAAAAAACAAACTTAAAATATACAAATGTTTTAGTAGCTCCCTACTCAAATAATTTTTGTAATTTGTCAAATGTTATTGATAAAGAAAAATTTATTGAGGAGCTAAAAATAAAAAAAAATTCAATTTCAAATATTTCTCAAATCATTAATTTTAAATCTGGAAAAAAAGTAAACTTTGCAATTAATAAAGAAAAAAATATGGATCATTTTATTAATAAAGTGTTAGAAGCATTTACTTCCCCTTATTTTTTAAAATATCAAAAATAACTTTGATTTATTTTTAAAATGTTTACTTTTATAGAAATTTTTGAAAAACAATCAAAATTATATCAAATTTTTTTTTCTATTTTTAAATGGGTTGAAACATTTTTTCAAAGCTTTTTTTTTTTTAAATTTCTTAGGGAATTATCTCCAGAAATCAAATTTTTTCAATATCAATTTTCTTTTTATTATTTTAGTATTTTTTGTAGTTGGATTATTCTTTTATTATTAAGTTTTTCTTTTCAAAATGTCTCCTATTTTTTTGATTTAAATAATTTTTATGGATTTAAATCAACCCTTAAAAAACTTACTTTTTTTTTAGTAAAACAACTTTTTTTTATAATTCTATTAGTATTATTTTCAATTGGAAATTTAATATTTCCAGCATTGATAGATTCATTTAATTTTTCAATTCAAAAAAATCTAGAAAATTTTTGGGTTTTTGATCAAATCTTAAAAATACAAACTAATTTTTTAATTTTTTTTATTATTTTTCCAGAAATTTTTAGAGTAATTTTTATAAAATTTACTACTGAAAAAGAAATAAATGCGTACCCACGTTTTTGGAAAATTTTTTTTATTACTATTTTAATTATCTCAGCTATTTTTACACCTACCTTAGATAATTCAATTCAACTTATTTTTTCTTCTTTATTTTTTTTACTGTATCTTTTTGCTCTAGTAGGGATTAATAAACGATCTTATTTATTATCTTCAAATTTTAATTCTAATTTCTAATTTACTCCTTTATTTGTACGTCTTATTTTATGAAAAATTTTTTTAAATTACTCATCAATTGCTTTATTTTTTCTTCTTTATCCTCACCTTTTACTGCTTTGGAAAGTTTAGCCTTTCCCATTTATGCACAACAAAACTACGAAAATCCAAGAGAAGCTAATGGAAAAATTGTTTGTGCAAATTGTCATTTAGCACAAAAACCTGTTGAGCTTGAAACTCCTAAATCAATTTTACCAAATACTATTTTTGAAACTCTTGTAAAAATACCTTTAAAAAAAGATAGTAAGCAAATATTATCCAATGGAAATACGGGTGAACTAAATATTGGGGCAGTTTTAATTCTTCCAGAGGAATTTAAACTTGCACCAAAAAATCGTTTAACAGAAAAACTTCAAACCGAATTAAAAAATGTCTACATTACTCCTTATAGTTCAAAATATGAAAATATTTTAGTGGTTGGTCCAATTAGTGCAAAAAAATCAAATGAAATTATTTTTCCAATACTTTCACCTGATCCTGAATCTAATAAAAAAATTCATTACTTGAAATATCCAATTTATGTTGGAGCAAATCGAGGAAGAGGACAATTATATCCAAATGGTGAAAAAACAAATAATAATGTTGTTACGTCTTCAATTGCTGGAAAAGTTTCCAAGATTAATTTTTTAGAAAAAAATACTGAAGTTCAAATTCTTGATAAAAATGGAAATCTTGTAAGCCAATTAATTCCTAAAAATATTCAGGTAATTGTAAAAGAAAATCAGGCAATAGTTCAAGACCAAGCATTAACAATAAACCCAAATGTAGGAGGTTTTGGTCAAACTGAATCAGAAATTGTTTTACAAAACTCTGAAAGAATTTATTTCTATACAGTTTTTTGTCTATTAATTATTTTAACTCAATCAATTTTTGTTTTAAAGAAAAAGCAATTTGAAAAAGTTCAACTTGCTGAAATGGATTTTTAACCGAATTTGCTTATAAAAGAAAAATTTTTTGTGGTAAATTTACTTTTTTAATAAATTTTTTAAAACGTATGACAAATAACTTATCTTTAATGGTTTATAATGAAATTGGTATATTATCGCGAATTACTAATTTACTTGTAAGTAAAAATTTCCCCATTTTAAATTTATCATTAAATTCTACGGAACTTTCAAATATTTCTAAAATTTTTTTAGAATTATCAGGCTCTAAGGAAGAAATAGATCAAATTATAAAACAACTAACAAAATTAATTGAAGTGATTGAAGTAAAAAAAGTAAATTTGGATAACACTATTGAACGCCAATTAATGTTAGTTAAAGTTATCTGCTCGCCAACAAAACGAACAGCATTATTAGAAATTGCAAATATTTTTAAAGCTAATATTATTCATATATCTGATACTTTTTTTATTTTCGAAATTTTTGGTAGTTCTGAAAAAGTTTTAAATTTTCAAAAAATTGTAAAAATTTATGGAACTATAAATGTAGTAAAAACAGGAAAAATTTTTATAGAAAAATGAAAAAAAAATACTTTTATTTATTTTGGGGATAGAGGGAGTTGAACCCTCACGATCATAAATCGACAGATTTTAAGTCTGTTGTGTCTACCATTCCACCATATCCCCTCTTTATTAAGTTAGTAAAAGATTCTCTCAAACTTTTTTTTAAGACGGCATCCAGATTTGAACTGGAGAGTGAAGGATTTGCAATCCAAAGCCTTATCCACTTGGCTATGCCGCCTTTATTGTCTTTTTTCTTTTTATATCAATTTTACATTAATTAACTAAAAAAAACAATTTTTATTTAATAAAAAAATTTAGTTATAATATAATTATAAAAAATTTTTTCCTTTTCAATTAGACTATTGTTAACATTATGACATTATCAGCACATCCAATCGAAAAAAAAATTGGTACAAAAGAAACATTACTAACTCCAAGATTTTATACAACAAATTTTGAAGAAATTTGTAAATTAAATATTAAAGAAAATGAAGATGAAATAAAAGCTATTATTGAAGAATTTCGTATGGATTATAATCGTGATCACTTTATTCGTGATAAAGAATTTAATAGTCTATCAAAATTCACAGATGAAAAGCTAAAAAAAATATTTATAGAGTTTTTAGAACGTTCATGTACTGCTGAGTTTTCTGGTTTTTTATTATATAAAGAAATTTCAAGAAATTTAAGAAAACATAGTGAATTATTAGCGGAAGGTTTTTCATTTATGGCTAGAGATGAGGCTCGTCATGCTGGTTTTTTAAACAAATCAATGAGTGATTTTAATATATCTTTGGATTTAGGGTTTTTAACAAAAACAAGAAAATACACTTATTTTGAGCCTAAATTCATTTATTATACGACATATTTATCAGAAAAAATTGGGTATTGGAGATATATCACAATTTATCGCCATTTAGAAAAAAACCCAAACTATCGAGTTTACCCATTGTTTAGATTTTTTGAAAGTTGGTGCCAAGATGAAAATAGACACGGGGATTTTTTTGCTGCTCTTTTAAAATCTCAAAAAAATTTATTAAATACTTACGAGTCAAAATTATGGTGTAAGTTTTTTTTATTATCTGTTTTTACTACCATGTATTTAAATGACCAACTAAGAGACTCTTTTTATACATCAATTGGATTAAATACAAAAATTTTTGATAAATATGTAATTAAGAAAACAAACCAAAGCGCAAAATCACTATTTCCGGTTATATTAGATGTTGAAAATCCAAAGTTTTTTACACTTCTTGATATTTGCTCAGAAATGAACAAAAAACTCTTTAGTGAGGAGTTAAAAAAGGACTTAGGAATTGTAGTATTTTTTAAAAAGTTATTTTATTTAAGTTTTATTGTTACAGCTTTTGCTGAAATTTATTTTATGCCGGCAATACCATCTGGTTATATTTGGAATAAATAATAATTGATTTTTTAAGAAATTTTTAGTACTATTAACTATAAATAAATATGGCTTGATAGCTCAGATGGTTAGAGCGGAGGACTCATAAGCCTTAGGACGTTGGTTCAAATCCAATTCAAGCTATATTTTTTAGAGTTTCTTCTTTTTTTACTTGGAGAGATGGCAGAGCGGTCTATTGCGTTAGATTGCTAATCTATTGTATAACTACTAAACTTTATACCGAGGGTTCAAATCCCTCTCTCTCCTAGAAAAAATTCAGCAACATATAGTTAAAAGTTTTAAAATAAGGGGTTGTAGTTTAAGTGGTTAGAGCACCGCCCTGTCACGGCGGAAGTTGCGGGTTCGAGTCCCGTCAATCCCGAAAAGTTTATAAACATCTTCTTATATTTCTTCTACTAGCTATTTTTTTGTATTTATTCCTAGAGAATTTAGTTTCAATGAAAAAAAAATTTAATAAAACGTTAAAACCTCTTTTTACTCTTTTTTTATTCCCTTTTATTCTTAATTCCTTTTTAGGAAATGATATAGCACAAGCAAATGATAATATTTCAAATCTAATTGAATGTAAAAACTCAGCAAATCTTGAAAAAAGGTTAACTAGTTCGATTAAAAAATTTGAAAATAGATTGAAGCTTTATGATGAAAATACACCTCAGGCAGAATTTTTAAAAAAAGAAATTTCATTAACAAATGCAAGATTTGAAAGCTATAAAAAATCAAATCTACTATGTGGAAAAGATGGCTTACCACACTTAATTACGAATGGTGATTTTCATCATTTTAATGAATTCAGCCTTCCTGCTTTAGTCTTTCTTTATATAACTGGATGGATTGGATGGGCGGGACGAAAATATCTTCAGTATTCATTAAATACAGAAAATTCTTTTGAAAATGAAATTATTATTAACGTCCCTATTGCTTTTCCGATTATAATTTCTGGTTTTTTATGGCCAATTGAAGCTTGGAAAGAATTTATCGCTGGTAAGCTAATAGTAACAGATGATGAAGTTACTATTTCTCCAAGGTAAAAGTAGTAGAAGGAAGCGTAAGTCAATTTATATTATTTTTATTATTTTTTTAACTATGAGCGATTTTCTTAAATATCTTTCAACAGCACCTGTACTTTTAACAGTTTGGTTAAGCATTACATCTATATTTGTTATTTTTTTAAATTATTTATATCCTCAAATTTTGCTTTATTTTAATTAAATCACTTTTTCATAAAAAATTTTTATAAATTCTAACTATTTAATAATTACTTATAACTATAAATATGACAAAACTTTTTAAATTCTTATCGTTTTTTTCTTCTTTCTTTCTTTTTACAAGTCTAAGTGTTTCTGCATCTTCAGTATCAATACCTTTTGATGAAAATAGTAATGTTGTTATTCAGGAGGAGGAAATTAAAAAAGGAAAGCGATTATTCAATAATTCATGCGCTGTATGTCATATTGGAGGTGTTACAAAGACAAATCCAAATGTTGGGTTAGATTTAAAATCATTAGCAAATGCAACTCCTCCAAGAAATACTATTATTTCTTTAATCAATTTTATGGAAAATCCTACAACTTATGATGGTTTAGAAGCTATAGCAGAAACACATCCAAGTATTAAAAGTGCAGATATTTTCCCTAAAATGCGTAGTTTAACAAATGATGACCTTTATAGTATTGCTAGTTATATTCTAGCGCAACCAATAGTAAACCCAGAAAAGTGGGGAGGTGGAAAATCACACTATTAAAAAAATTTTAAAAAAACTTGTTTTTCTATTTTTTTTTGAATATTATAAAGAATAGTTAATCAATTTTTTAAAACAAAAATGTTTCTAGAGTTACTGGAAAAAATTCAATCTAATATAGACATTTTATTAACTTTAGCTTTATTTGTTCTAAGATGTTATCGTCTCTTATGCTATACAACATATACTTTTGATATGTTTCCAATTGTAAATCCCTATAATTGGCCTTTATCTTTTATAAATACACTAACAAGACCTTATTTTCGATTTATTAAAAAATTTTTTAAAGCTGTTTATTTGGGTGGAATTATCAGATTTGATATTTCTCCTATAATAGCTTTTTTATTATTAGAAACGGCTTATAGAAATCTTCTTTTCATTCAACAAATTTGTTCAAAAATTTTATAAAATTTAATTTATGTTAAAAATACGTTTAAAGCGAGCTGGTCAAAAAAAAAAACCTTTCTATAAGATTGTATTAATGAAAAGCCTTTCTAAAAGAGAGGGAAAACATATTATAGAATTTGGATATTATAATCCGTTAAAGAAATTTGCATATATTAATAAACTTTTAGTTTACAAATATTTAAATCATGGTTGTTACCCAACCAATACCGTTAGACATCTTTTATATAGGTTAACTCAAAATAAAATAAATGTAAAATAAAAATTATTTTACATTTATTAAACTGCTTTTAAAATACTCGATACTAAAGTTAAAGAACTCCAGAATACCCCACGAATAACCTTTGACGGCTTAATAAAACCATCCTTAAAACAATTTACAATCCTTTTTTTTGTAAAATTATAACTGAAATTTTTTTTTTTTGACTTTCTAGAAGATTTTAACTTAGTAAAAGGAAGAAATTCATTAAATAAATCTTTTAATAAAGAAAGTATCAATTTAGAAGAAATAATTTCATCTCCAACTAAATTTATAGTAGACCAATAAACTAGTTCTTTAGAATATAGAAAATAAATGCTATCACCACCAGGTAATATTCCCTCTTCTATCGCGGATTTTAACCCATCAATAGATTGATTAATTTTGATTTTTAGGAATTCAAATTCAGAGTTATTTGTAAGAAATTTATTAATCTTTAATTTAGCAATATTTCCGGATAATCTAGCAATTCGCATTTTTAAAGTCTCTTTTTCATGCTCAGTTTCAGCTAATAAAGATTTTTTAGTTAATTCTTTTATTTTTCTCATACTAATCAATTTAGAAAATTTTGAAACTATAAAAAAACTTTTAGTTTTTTTAAGAATGACTTTTTCAGCATTTCCTAAATCATTTACTGTAAATTTTTTAGGATCTGTGTTTAGATAATTTGAGTGAGTTAATATGGAGAGATCATTTAATATCTCTGTATTTAAAAATTTAATAGAATTATATTTTATAACTGCAATTTTCAAATGTTTTTTTATATTTTTTAAGATCAACTCAGATAAAACACTTTTTTCAATATTTTCAGTAACAATAATTAAAGCTCGATTTTTTTTTTTACAGAACTTAATTACTTCTTCTAATTGCTCTATCGAGGCTATGGAATGTTTTGAAATTAAAATATATGGATTTTTATAACTTACTTCAAAAGATTTAAAATCATTAATAAAATACGAAGAAATATAACCTTTTTCAATTTCAATGCCCTGATATATTTCTATTTCATTCTTATCAGCCACATTATCTTCAACTAGAATAACTCCATCTTTCTTAAAATTTAAAGCTAAAGTAAGTAAAAGCTTTTTAATTTGTTTGTATTCTTTTCTATTAAAAATTGTTTTTAGTAAACTAGCTAATTGCGAAAGGTTTGTAACTTCAATGGAGTAATGATTTATTCTTTCAGCTGAAAAATATGCAATTTTACTAAAACCATTACTTAAAAAGATAGAATCATAACCTAAAAGTAAAAATTTTAAAGAATCTAGCATTAATTTTGTACTAAATAAGCTAGTTAATGTGGTTCCATTTCCTGTTAAACTAAAAGTTTTTAGGCATGCTTGTTCAATTAACTTAGTTATTAAATTAACTTCTTTTGAAAAAAAATCTAAATTTTTTAAAAAACTTAAACCATTATTTAGAAAATAAATTTCTTTTTTTTCTGAAAAAATACAAATATTTTGTGAAGAATCTAAAAAAATTTTTAAACAGTCATAAATTTTTTTTAAATAATTTTGAAGATCTAAAGAATTCTTAAGAAAAAATGTTTTTTTTTTATCGTCTTGCATATACAATTATAAGAAAATTTAAAAAGGCAATTTGGGTATGTAGCTCAGAGGATAGAGTGCGTAGCTACGAACTACGATGTCGGGGGTTCAAATCCCTCCTTGCCCAAGAACCAAAAAATTATTCTCTTTTTATAAAAAAGATAGAATAACTATGCTACCATAGTTCGTAAAACTGTTGTAAAAGTGGGATGTAGCCAAGTGGAAAGGCAATGGACTTTGACTCCGTCATGCGTAGGTTCGAACCCTACCATCTCAGGTTTTTTTTTAAAGTATTACCTCTGATCATTCTTACTTAAAATTGGTACTGCATTGTATTTTTTTAATTTCCAAGAAATTAATTTTTTCTTAGAAATTAAAGTATAGTTTTGAAATAGTATAGCCTAGCTATAATTTTATTTAATTAAAACTTTTGCTCCTGCAGCTTCTAATTCTGCTTTGATTTTTTCTGATTCCTCTTTTGTAACACCTTCTTTAATAGATTTTGGAACGTTATCTACTATATCTTTTGATTCTTTTAAGCCTAACCCAGTAATACTTCTAACAATTTTTAAAATACCAATTTTTTTGTCACCTGGAACTTCATTTAAAACAATATCAAACGTTGTTTTTTCTTGAGCAACTGGTTGAGCTATAGTTTGTTCTGAAACAGGATTATTTAATGAAACTCCAAAGGACTGAATAGGAGCTGCAAACGTTTTTTCGATCTCAAATATTTTTTCCAATTCTTTAACTAGATCATATGCTTCTACTAATGTTAACGATTTTATATTTTCAATAAGATTATTTATTTTTTCAATTTTTTGAGTCATAATTATTAAGTAGTTTTAGTTATCTAAAATTAATAAAATTTTTTATTTTAAAGGTCAAAATTAAAGAATTAAGGTTTAAATGAGCTAAGATCTATTAAAAGACTTGGACTCATAGTAGTACAAATATAAAATGATTTAAAGTATTTCCCTTTTACACCAGTAGGTTTATTTTTAGTTATTGATGAATAAACAGCTAATAAATTCTCTTTTAATTGACTTTCTGAAAAGTTAATTTTTCCAAAATTTAAATGAACTATTCCTGATTTATCCGCTCGATATTCGACTTTTCCGCCTTTAAACTCAAGAACAGCATCCTTTAAATTAGTAGTAACTGTTCCAGATTTTGGAGATGGCATCAAACCTTTTGGACCTAAAATTTTTCCAAATTTTGCCAACTTTGGCATATATTGAGGAGTAGTTAACAAAATATCAAAATTTAAAATTCCTTTGCCTATTTCATCTAACAAATCCTCAAAGCCTACAATATTTGCCCCATTTTTTGTCAATTCTAAATTGGTATCCGATTCTGTAAGAACAGCAATTTTTACTTGCTTTCCTGTTCCATTTGGTAAATTCAAATGTGTACGTAGCTGTTGGTTACTAAACTTAGGATCTAAATTTAAAGAAATATGAGCTTCAACAGATTCTAAAAATTGAGTTGTTCCCATATTTTTTACTAGTTTTATTGCCTCATCATAGGAATAAGACTTATTTTCCTCTATAAGGCTTTTTAATTTTTTAAAACGTTTTGAAAAAGTCTTCATAAATATTTTTATAAATAAATTTAAGAATCAGAAATTTTTATTCCCATATTTTTAGCCGTTCCACTAATGATAATAATTGCTTTTTCAATGTCTTTTGTATTTAAATCATTAAGTTTTAGCATCGCAATTTCTTTTATTTGCTGATGAGTAACTGAGCCTACTGATGATGAGTTAGGTTGCGAAGACCCTTTTTTTATATTGGCCATTTTAGCTAATAAGTTTGATGCTGGAGGTGATTTTAAGACAAATGTATAAGATTTATCCTCATAAATAGTTATTTTAACAGGTATAATATATCCTAATTTATCGCTTGTTTTTGCATTATATTCTTTGCAAAAACCTACAATATTTATACCATGTTGTCCCAAAGCTGGACCAACTGGTGGGGCAGGTGTCGCTTTACCAGCTGTAAGTGCTAGCTTCACAAAAGCCTTAATTTTTTTAGCCATAAAACTGTATTTAATAAGTAAAAAAAAATATATCTTATAACCATCTTAGAAATTTATTCAAATTTTCGCGCTCTGAAGGACTTGAACCCTCAACAGTAGGTTTTGGAGACCTAAGTTCTACCAATTGAACTAAGAACGCAGTCTATTTTTTTTGCTAAGAACCAGAATTGAACTGGTGACACGAGGAGCTTCAATCCACTGCTCTACCTACTGAGCTATCTTAGCTTTTTTATTTTTAACATATAATTCATTATACCAACTTAAAAAATATTAAGTTAAATTTGTTAACTTAATATTTTTACTTTTAAAGGCACTAAGAAATTAACTGACCTGTGATAATATCATTTTCATTTAAAGATATTCGAATTGTGCAGCCTTGTTTTGAATTATCACCAATACGAGAAGTCAATAATGTAGTAGATAATGTATCTTCTAAATATTTGGTTACAAGACGTCTTAATGGTCGAGCTCCAAAAGCTTTACTATAACCCTCATTTACTAGCTTACCTTTAACGCTGGGATCAATTAAAAGATTTATTTTATTTTTTTTAACACGTTTTATAAGCTTTTCAACCATTATATCATAGATTTCAAGAATATCTTCATATGTTAAAGATTCAAAAATAATAATATCATCTAATCGATTAATAAATTCAGGTAAAAAGAATTTTGTAAGTTTGTTCATAACTAACTCCTTAATATCAGTTTGATCAACGTCTTTTTGGGCAATTTTTTTTTGAAGACCTTTTATTTTTTCATCAGCATTTATCTGATTATTTTTTTTATTAAACGAAGTATTTTTTTTTGTGGAAAGAGTTACTAATTTATCATTTCCTTTGGCAATATTAAGATCATTCAATTCTGGAAATTTTTTATAAAGTTTATTCACAAAAAGTTGGCCTGTATATGAACCAGAAAAAGTTTGCTTGATATTATCTCTAATATCAACTACAAAATTAGTATTGATTATAGTTGGAATTAAATCAATGCGTCCAAGCCTTGGGTCTAAGTATGAACTGTTTAAGCTTTTCTTTTTACTATTGTCAAGCTCTTTTGAAATAGGTTTTTCAATAATAGCTTCATTTTTATCTTCGTTTTTTCTTTTTCTTTCTTTTTCAATACTTTCTAAGCTTAGCTGAATTTCTTTAGCAGCAGCATTTGAAGTCATTATTATAATTGTGTTTTGAAATAAAACTAAGCGTTTTTGGCTATCAGTTAATCTTCCATCTTCTAAGATTTGTAATAAAATATTTAATACTTCAATATGAGCTTTTTCGATTTCATCAAATAATACTAATGAATAAGGCTTTTTACGAACAGCATCGCTTAATTGTCCTCCCTCTTCATATCCAACATAGCCTGGAGGGGAACCTATTAATCGAGTAACAGAAAATCTTTCCATAAACTCAGACATATCAAATCGAATCATTTCTTTTTCTGAACCAAATATGGCTTCACTTAATGCTTTGCTTAATTCAGTTTTTCCTACTCCTGTTGGACCACAAAATAAAAAGCTACCAATTGGTCTTGAAGGATTTTGAATGCCAAGTCTTGAACGTCGTATAGCTTTTGAAAGAGCTGTTATTGCTTCATTTTGACCTACAACTCTTTTATGTAATGTATTTTCCAAATTGAGCAATTTTTGCATTTCACTTTCTGTTAATGATTCAACAGGAATTCCAGTTAAGCTTGTTACTAAACGTTGAATTTCATAAGCACCAATGCGATAGTCAAGAGCAGCTAGATTATAGTCACCTATTTTTCTAGCAATTCTCATAAGCTCTGGATCATTGGTATTGGATAAAAAGTTCCTTCCTTTCTCTGTAGAAAAAAATCCTAATAAATTATAAATAAGTTCATTTTCTTGTTCTTTTTTTAATAATGATGTGGATGGTTGTATATTTTCAATTTCAATTTTTTCTTGATCTTCAAGTGGATCTATATTTAATGCGTCAATATAACGCTTATGCAATAATGGAGGTAAACCTTTAAATAAGGTAGTTAAGCTATTAATTTTTGCTCTATTATTTTCATCTAAAGTTTGCTCAAAGGAAATATATTGCTCTGCATCTATTTCTAAAAAATCTAAAACAATATCATTAATAAAATAATTTTTATTATTAGTCTCTGAATCGTGAAAAAAAACTTTATTAAATTGTGTTAAATTTTTAGCATAGTTATATAAATATTTTGAAAAATAGCTATAATAGTTATTCCATTTAATCAAGTAAAATTCTTGAATATAGTTATCAAATGAGCTTACTAAATTTCTAAGATCGCATTTTTCTTTATAAAGAAAAATTAGTCCTGCACGATATAAACTTAAAGTACTAGATCCTTCAATAAAGCTAATTTTAAATGTATTTTTTTTTATTGTCTTAAAAGATGCATCTTTTTTTTCATCAAAATTTAAAAACTCACTTATTAAATTTTTATAGTTTTCTATTGTTTTTTGTTTGGATAAGTTTTTTTCTTTTTCTTTAGTATCTAAAAGAAATCTAGGTTTATTAGAAGAGAATAGTAAGTCATCGACTCTTTCAAGAATTGAATTATTAATCAATTTTAAAGTATTATCATCTGCTGAAGAATATTTTTGTATTGCTACTTGTTTTATAATCTCATCTAATAAAATTTCAGAATCTATTATATTAGAAATTTTTGCAAATAAATGATTTTTTTGCTTTCGTAATTCTAATAAAAAATTTAGATGACTACTTTCAACTTCTGATGACACTTTTATTTTCTTTTCTGTTTGAAAAGACTTTTTATATACCTTAATTTTTGTTAACGTACTTTTTGTTATATCAGAAAATACTTTTTTCTTTTTTCTTTTTAAATGATTAAAAAAAACTGAAGAATTTTTAGAATCATCAGTAATTGAGTTTTCGTTAGGATAATTTTCTTCAAAATGGTAACTTCTTGTATCAAAATCTGAAAACGAATCGGAATAAGAAATCAAAGTATTTAAAAGTTTTTGTTTAAAAAATATATAGCTATTTTTTTCTTTTTCTTTTATAGCATTTAAATTTTTTAAGCTATGTTTAAATTGATTAAAAAAAAGATTATTATTATAATTTAGCTCTAATTTTTTCGTAAAATTTAATTGAAGATAAAACAATGATTGATCATCAAAAAGATTTTGGAATCCTTTTTTTAAAGTTATTTTTTGTTTATCAATTTCAAATTTTTTAATAAAAAAATCAGAACTTGTAGAGCTATTTTGAAATATTGATTCATATAAAGCTATTTCTGCTTTTTCTTTTTCAAAAAAAGTTTTTGATAGGATGCCTTCATTTGTCGGTAAAATTTCTACTGTTAAAATATCAAAATCATCATCTATAATCTTTGTATCTAATTTTTGAAAGAATGCTTCTTTTTTCGCTATTTTTTCGTTTTTTTTATTAAATTTATCCAATTCACTATTATTTGACCATCTTATTTGTAAATTTCGATAAGCATTTTGAATTTCGGATAAAATAAATTGAGTTGCAATATCACCTCTTCGAAACGCTTTAATTTTTAATACAGCTAATTTTTTAAGACCAGCAAATAAAATAGCATTAAAGAAAGAGGCATAATTAATATCCGATCGATATAGGGCTTCACGAGCTCCTGCTCTATCTAATAAATCAATTGCTTTATCAGGCAATGCTTTATCTCCTATATATTTTGTTGATAAATTAACAGCTTCAATTAAAGCAAGATCTGTATAATAAACATTATGATAAATTTCTAAAGTTGCTCTTAGTCCATTTAAAATTTCAAAAGTGTCGGCTTTTGAGGATTCTGTAATTATAATTGGATGAAATCTTCTAGTTAATGCTGCATCCTCTTCAATTTTTTTATACTCTTTTGGAGTAGTAGCACCAAGACATCTAAAACCAGGTCGAGAAAGGATTGGTTTTAAAAGGTTCCCTGCATCTAAAGCTCCTTCTGCAGTTCCAGATGTTTTTAAAATATGAATCTCATCAAAAAAAACAATCACACCATTTTCTTCTAAAATTTGTTCAAGAAGTTGAATTAAGCGTAGCTCAAATTCCCCTCTATATTTTGCTCCAGCAAGCATTTTAGCAATATCAATTCCTAAAATATCGCAACCTTGAAAAATGAAGGGCACATCATTATTTGCGATTCGTTCAGCAAATAGCTCAACCAGAGCTGTTTTTCCAACGCCAGGTTCTCCTACTAAAACAGGATTATTTTTTTGCTTGCGCAATAAAATCTCCATAATCTGATATAAGTCATTTTCTCTCGAAAAACATTGTTCTAAAAGCCCACGTTTTGATAATTCAGTAAAATTAGTCCCGTATTGGGATAAGTAATCTTGGGGGTTTTGATCTTTTGTATCTTCTAAAAAATCGTAAGTTAAAAAAGTAGCAGTAATCATAATATTTAAAGATAATATTACCCTAAAAGGATAAGTAGAGAAGAAAATTTACCTTTTTTAGTTACATTATAATTTTTTCTTTAAATCTAAGCAATTAGATAAAAAAAAAATAAATATAATTAACTAAAAATTAAAATTCGCAAATAAAAGTAAATATACAATAAATTTTCCTTTAAATCAAATACCTTTAAAAACAGAGTCAAAATTTTTTAGTCTTGAAAACTCCTAATCTTACTGATAAAATTAAAAGTATACGGGATATAACGCAGTTTGGTAGCGTGTCTGCCTTGGGAGTAGGAAGTCGTAGGTTCAAATCCTACTATCCCGAAATAAGAAAATATGAAGTATTTTCTAAATAATATTTTGCAATGTTATTTAATATTTTATTTTTATTTTAAAAGGATTTAGAATTTTTTTATATAAATCACTAAAATTTGGTATGTATAGATTATGATTTTTTAATACAAGTTTTTATTTTATATTACCCCCAAGGGAATTCGAATCCCCGTTACCTCCGTGAAAGGGAAGCGTCCTAGGCCACTAGACGATGGGGGCTAGGAGTTAATTTTATGTTTTTTTCTATAATACATTATAATTACTTTTTGATTGAATGTCAAATTTTTTGAGTCTTAAAAAAATTTTCTTTATTTTATTATGCTTAAAATCTATATATCGTTTTTTTACATTTTTCTTTTTTTTTTGTTTTCTGTTTTTTTAGCCACTTTCTTTTTTAGTAAATTAAAAAAACTTCTTTTTTTAAATAAGCTATTATCTTTTTTACCTTTTGTCTTAAAAGAAAGTTTTGCTTTTTATTTAATATTTTTTAATATTATTTTTTCTAGAAATAATTCTTTATTTTCTTTTCCTCTTTTTTTTTCTGAAAACTTAGAAGATTTATTGGCTAGTCGTTTTTATTATAAAAAATATTTAAAATATTATTTAAAGAAAAAAAATATTTTTTTCTATACTCTTATTATATTTCAATTACTTTCTTAGTAATTATTTTAACTTGTTTACTTTATGGGTTACCTGGGAATCGAACCCGAGAACCAATCGGTTAAAAGCCGACTACTCTACCATTGAGTTAGTAACCCTTTTAAGAATATTTGCTTTTTTTATTATAATAATATAATACATCTTTAAAAGCAAATTTTAATAACTATTGTTACTATTTTTATTATGAATTTAACTGTATTAAGCCAATTAGTTTCATTATTTTTAATACTTTCGCTAGGACCTGCTGTACTTGCATACTTTTCATATAAAAAATTAACTTAAAGTATTTTTCTTAAGTTTGAGAATTAAAAAATAAAAATATTTAAAAAATTTCATTAAAATGGCTTTACCTTGGTATCGTGTTCATACTGTGGTTTTAAATGACCCTGGACGACTTATTTCTGTACACCTTATGCATACCGCTTTAGTTGCTGGATGGGCTGGCTCAATGGCTCTTTATGAGTTAGCAGTTTTTGACCCTTCGGATCCAATTTTAAATCCTATGTGGAGACAAGGAATGTTTGTTTTACCTTTTATGGTACGCTTAGGTATTACAGATTCATGGTCAGGCTGGACAATTACTGGTCAAAATACTAGCGCTTCTGGTCTTTGGAGTTTTGAAGGAGTTGCTTTAACACACATCATTTTATCAGGCTTATTATTTTTAGCTGCAATTTGGCATTGGGTTTATTGGGATTTAGATTTATTTCAAGACCCAAGAACTGGTGCTCCTGCGCTAGATTTACCAAAAATTTTTGGGATTCATTTACTTCTTTCAGGACTTTTATGTTTTGGGTTTGGTTATTTTCATGTCACTGGTTTTTTTGGTCCAGGAATATGGGTTTCAGATCCTTTTGCTTTAACAGGTCATGTGGCTCCGGTGATCCCTTCATGGGGACCTGATGGGTTTAATCCATTTAATCCAGGGGGAATCGCTTCACACCATATCGCAGCTGGTGCTTTAGGAATTATTGGAGGAATTTTTCATTTAACTGTTAGACCTCCACAACGCTTATATCAAGCTTTAAGAATGGGGAACATAGAAACAGTTTTATCTAGTAGTATTTCGGCTGTTTTTTTTGCTGCTTTTATTACTTCAGGAACTATGTGGTATGGTTCAGCAACGACTCCTATTGAGCTTTTTGGTCCGACAAGATATCAATGGGATAATGGATACTTTCAACAAGAAATTGAAAGAAGAGTTGAGGTCGCTAAATCAAAAGGTTTTTCTGATTTACAAGCTTGGTCACAAATTCCAGATAAATTAGCATTTTATGACTATATTGGAAATAATCCAGCAAAAGGAGGTTTATTTAGATCGGGATCTATGAATAAAGGAGATGGTGTAGCAGAGGCTTGGCTGGGACATCCAATATTTAGAGATAATCAAGGGAGAGAACTTACTGTTCGACGTATGCCAGCTTTTTTTGAGACCTTTCCAGTTATTTTAGTAGATAAAGATGGAATTATACGCGCGGATATTCCATTTAGACGTGCTGAGTCAAAGTATAGTATTGAAGAAGTAGGTGTAACAGTTAACTTTTATGGTGGAAAATTAAATGGTCAAACATTTAGTGATGTTTCTACGGTAAAAAAATTCGCTAAAAAGGCTCAACTAGGAGAAGTTTTTGATTTTGATCGTGTTAAACTGGAATCTGATGGTGTTTTTAGAACAAGCCCTCGTGGATGGTATACATTTGGACATGCAAACTTTGCACTATTATTCTTTTTTGGGCATTTATGGCATGGAGGACGAACTCTTTTCAGAGATGTTTTTACTGGTATTGGCCCAGAAGTTACAGAACAAGTAGAGTTTGGAGCTTTTCAAAAAATAGGTGATAGATCTACTTCTAGAAAAGCAAAAATTTAATTATTATTTTTCAATTATTTATTTTATTTAATTTTTAAGTATGGAAGCATTATTATACAGTATTCTACTTATTGGAACTTTAATGGTTTTATTTTTTGCTGCTTTTTTTAGAGAAACTCCTAAAATCATTCGATCTTGAATGTTTATTTAGTAAATTAAATATTATCTTCTTCAAAAGGATCAATATATTTCTTTGAATCTTTTCCAAATGAACTGCTAATTGCAAGAAAAGTTATTCCAATTAATAAGGAAATGAGTATTGCAGATAAGATTATTGTATCTAAGTTCATATTTTTTACTAATTAATATTTTTATTTTTTATAGGTTATATATGGCATTAAAAACTAGACTAAGTGAAATTCTTAAACCCTTAAATGTAGACTATGGAAAAGTAAGCTCGGATTGGGGAACTACTCCTATTATGGCTGTTTTTATGAGTCTTTTTTTACTTTTCTTTCTTATCATTTTACAAATTTATAATTCTTCATTATTATTAGAAAATGTTAGCGTAGATTGGAATATAGCTCGCTAATTTTTTATAAAAAGCAGCTAACTTTTTCTTTAGTTATTTTTTAACTAAAGAAAAAACTAGTAAACGAATTTTTTTTTATTCGCCATCAAGCTTTTCTAACTCTTGAGGTGAAAAATTATTTGTATTGACACCACTATAGTTAACAAGTTGAAAACGAATGGTAATAGGGTATCTTATATTTTCAGCTTTCTCAACATTAATAACAGTTCCAATTTTATTATACCAATATGACTCCTTTCTTAAAATCTTTACTTTATCCCCTTTTTTAATCATAGAAATTTTCAATTAATTATATGTTAGTATATTAGTATAGTAAAATATTTATGTATAAAAAATTTTACTAATTAGTAAAAAATTATGATAGTTTTATTAAAAAACTTTACTCAATTACCATTATGATAAATTATTTACTTCTCATTTTTTTTCTTTCTTTTTTGTTTTTCTATTTTATAAATGATTTGGTAAACAATTCTTGGGAGCTAATATATGAAAATTTAGCTTATCTTTTTTCCTTAAAAACAGATGTCAAAAATATTACTCAAAAAGATCTAAAAATTAATGCTATATTAGAAAAACAATTCAAACGATTTTCCTCAAATAATAGGCTTAAATCAATAAATTTATTATTAAAATTTCATGAAATTTTCTTAGCAAAACCGGAGGATATTTTAAAGCTAAAAAACTTTTTAAAAAACCATGATAGCTTCTTAAAAAATGCAGATAAAAATACCGAAAATGATTTATCTAACTTATTCCTTTCAACAAAAGAAAATTTGGGGGCCCTGAACGAAAAAAATCAGGAAGATTTCGATGAAAAAAATTTTAATGAAAAACCTATAAATGATTTTTCAAGACAAGAAGATTCAAATCCTCCTTCAAATTTTTCAGATTTTATGTCATTAAATAAAGGTAATATTGAAGTTTTATCTGATACGGGTATTCGTTTTACAGATATTGCTGGAAATGATAGTGCAAAAAAAGAAATAGAGCAAATTATAGATTTTTTAAAAAATCCTGAAATATATAAAAGGTTAGGAGCCGAAATTCCAAAAGGTGTTTTATTAGGTGGACCTCCTGGAACTGGAAAAACATTATTTGCCAAAGCTATTGCTGGGGAAGCTGGGGTTCCATTTTTAAAAGCTTCAGGTTCTGAATTTGTTGAGCTTTTAATTGGACTAGGGGCGGCCCGTGTAAGGGAATTATTTAGCAAAGCAAGATCTTTACAACCTTGTATTGTTTTTATTGATGAAATTGATTCAGTTGCTAAAGCACGATCAGGTGGTCGAAATTTAAATCCAGGAAATGATGAACGAGATCAAACATTAAACCAGTTATTAGTTGAAATGGATGGCTTTGAGCCATCAACAGGAATTATTGTAATTGGTGCTACAAATCGAACCAATGTATTAGATCCAGCAATTCAAAGACCAGGAAGATTTGATAGACAAATTATGCTAACATATCCTAGCTTAAATGCAAGAGAAGCTATTTTAAAAGTTCACTCACGAAATAAGAAAATTGCTGAAAGTGTTTCTATTATTGAAATTGCTCAAAAAACTGCAGGGTTTTCAGGAGCAGATATTGAAAATTTATTAAATGAAGCGGCTATTTTAGCAACTCGTAGAAAAAAAAAGGTAATAACAACTTCGGATATTGATGATACTCTTGATAAAATTGCTACACGTGGAGCATCAGGAATTGACACTTCTAGAATGAAGTTAAAACTAATAAGAGCTTTTCCAGAAGTAGCTTATTGCTATTTAATTCATACATTTTCAGATAGTCTTGTATTAGATAAGTTAACATTAGTAACAAAAGGCAAAAAAAAATTAAAACCTTCTTCTAAATTTTTACCATCAGTAGTTACTCAATATCAAACAAAACTTTCTCTTTTAATAGAAATTGTTAATCTTTTATCTAGATTTTCTACAGAAAAAATTATATTAGGTGAGAGTGAATTAACTACTGATCGTAGTCGTGAATTAAAACAAGTAACAAGTACTCTTCAGTTGCTAACATCAGAATATGGTATGGCAAATCTTCGATTATTAAATTTAGATCCAGATTTTAGCAGTCAACAAGATTTTTTTACATCTGATGAAACTAGAAATATTAATGATAATTATTCTCTGGATTTAATTAATAGTCTATTATTTCTTGGAACATATCATATAAAAAGTTTGATGTTGGGAGAGGAAAGAATAGTTGATGAGCTATTAAAACATGAAGAATTAGATAGATTTTTTTTTACACGAATTGCTAATGAATATTATTCAGCCGTGAAAAAGAAAGATTTATTAATGGAACTTCGTAAGTCTTTAATTTTAAAAGTCTTGATTAAACTTAATTTTATTAAAAATATAAAAAAAAAATAAGGATTTTTTATTTTTTTTTTAACTCATTTTAGTTAACCTAAAAAAATGGAATCTCTTCAGCTATCAAATTATCTAGACACTTCATATAAATATGGATTTAATACAGAAATTGAAAAAGAATTTTTTCCTTTAGGAATAAATTCTTCAATTTTAAAATTTTTAGTCTTAAAAAAGAAAGAACCAAAATATTTTCTTTTTAATCGATTAAGAACTTACATTGCTTGGAAAAAAATGACTTTTCCAAATTGGCTAGAACATCAAATACCTGAAATTGATTTTTTTAAGGTAAGTTATTATTCTGCTCCAAAAAAAAAATCATTTTCTTCTTTAGATGAAATAAATCCTGAAGTTTTAGAAGTTTTTAATAAGTTAGGAATTCCATTATCAGAACAAAAACAATTAGCAAATGTAGCCGTAGATGCTGTTTTTGATAGTGTATCTATTAATACTACATACAAAGAAAAACTTTCTAAGTATGGCGTAATTTTTTCATCCATTTCAACCGCTATTAAATTTTATCCAAAATTAGTAAAAAAATTTTTAGGAAAAATTGTTTCGTTTAATGATAATTATTTCACCGCTTTAAATTCTTCTATTTTTAGTGATGGTTCTTTTTGTTATGTAGGACAAAATATTCAATCACCTCTCGATTTATCTAGCTATTTTCGTATAAATGATAAAAACTCTGGTCAATTTGAGCGCACTTTAATTATTTGTGAAAGAAATAGTGAAATTTCTTATCTAGAAGGTTGTACTGCTCCAGAATATAAAGAATCACAGTTACATGCTGCAGTTGTGGAATTAGTCGCTTTTGATAAAGCTCTTATTAAGTATTCTACCATTCAAAATTGGTATGGAGGGAACCATGAAGGAGCTGGCGGAATTTACAATCTTGTTACAAAAAGAGGTTTATGCTCTGGGAAAAATTCCAAAATTTTATGGACACAGGTAGAAGTTGGTTCTTCGATTACTTGGAAATATCCAAGCTGTATTTTGCTTGGAGAAGAATCAGTTGGTGAATTTTTTTCTATTGCTTTAACAAAAAATTTTCAATATGCTGATACAGGAACAAAAATGTATCATTTAGGAAAAAAAACAAAAAGTAAAATTATTTCAAAAGGAATATCGTCTGACTTTTCAGAAAATTCTTATCGAGGTTTAGTTAAATTTTCAAAGACTGCTTTTTTTTCAAAAAATTTTTCGCAGTGTGATTCATTTCTTTTAGGAACTTATTCTAAAGTTTTGACTTATCCATATTTAGATATATCAAATAAATTTTCGGTCATTGAACATGAAGCGAAAATCTCTAAAATAAATGATGAACAACTATTTTATTTACAACAAAGAGGTATGTCTCTTGAATCAGCTATCGGAATTATTATTAGTGGTTTTTGTAAAGAAATTTTACTCATGTTACCATTAGAATTCGCTTTAGAAGCAAACAAATTACTATCGTTAAAAATAGAATATAATATTGGATAACATCAAATGACTGATAAATCAGAAATTCTTAATCTAAAAAATTTCAAACTTACATTAGGAAATAAAACAATTTTAAATAATTTAAATTTAGTAATTAACGAAAATGAAATTCATATTTTAATGGGACCTAACGGATCTGGAAAAACAAGTTTATCAAAATTTTTAACTGGACATTTAGATTATAATGTAGTAGAAGGTTCTGCTATTTATCTTGAAAAAAATTTACTAAACATGTCTCCAGAGGCTAGATCAAATAATGGAATTTTTTTAGCTTTTCAATACCCACCTGAAATTTCAGGTGTAACAAATTATGATTTTTTAAGGATTATTTATAATCAAAAAAAAAAAAATTATAATCAAAATGAACTAAATCCTATTGATTTTTTTGATTACATAATACCATATTGTAAAAAATTGGAAATTTCAGAGGAGTTTTTAATGAGAAACTTTAACGAAGGTTTTTCTGGAGGAGAAAAAAAAAAAAATGAAATTTTACAAATGTTACTATTAGATCCAAAATTAATAATTTTAGATGAAATTGACTCCGGATTAGATATTGATGCAATTAAAGTTATTTTTGATTGTATTAGTAATTATAAAGGAAAAAATTCAAGTTTTTTAGTTATTACTCATAACCCAAAAATTTTACAATATCTTCGTTATACTAACATTCATATTCTCTTAAATGGAAATATTATAAAAACAGGAAATTATGAAGTAGTAGAAAGCTTAGAGCAATACGGGTATGATTTTTTTACTAATATCAATAGTTTTAAAAATAAATAAATATTTTTTTCGTGTTATTAAAAAACTGTCTTTATAAATATAAGCATGATTATTCAACAAAAAATAGATCGATTTCAAAATCTTTATTCTATTTCTCTAAAAAATTCTTTGCTTTCAAATACAGATATTGAAAAAGATTATAAATTTTTTTTTTTACAATTAAATCAGGCAAAGCTAACTAATCAAAAAATTTATAAGCTTAAGGAAAAAAATTTTCATTATTTTTTAAAAATTAAAAAATTAAAATCTTTTTTAATTACAAACTCATCTATTTTAAGATTATATAATGATCAACCAATTGGCTTTCATTGCTTATTTCCTAAAAAATTACATTTTTCCCAGAAAAGAGTAATTGCAGGAAATTTTTTAAACCCTTCTTTAAAATTATCTAAATCTGGTTTTTTTCTTAAAAAAGACGGATCTGAGATTTTATTTCAATCTACTGCTAATACATTTGTTTCACAAGCTTCATTATTAAAGAAAAATCGTAATAATTTTTTAAAAAAAAATGAAATTCTTGGTTATGAACTTACGTATCAAAAAAAAGCAAAAGATATTGCTCAAGGATTACCAAAAATTGAATCTTTAATCGAAGCTTATTCGTCAAAAACAGAGTTAAAAGATATTAGTCGTTCATCCATATTTTTTTCTAAACCAATCATTAATTGTTTATTAAGCTCAAAGAGTAGTTCATATAAAAAAAATTTTGAGCATGTCTATTTTCAAAGTCTTTTTACAAACGATATAATTATATCGTATCGAAGATTATTCTATAAACTTACTCAAATACCATTTTTTTATAATCCAGAAAAAACACGAACAGCTGTTTCTCATTCAACTTTATTTAAAAAAAAATCTTTTTTAGGAAAATATTATGATAGATATTTTCATACTGTTGAAAATTATAGCTTTACAACTGAAAATAGAAAAAAAAAATTTCAATATAGTTCAAAAATTGTAGATCGTTTTAAAATAAAAGAAAAATATTATGATGATAAATATTGGCCCATTTATACAAAATCGATTTGGTTATATAAACTTGAAAAGTTTCGTTTATTTAAATGGTTAAAAATTAAACCTATTCTTTGGGTACCAGGTATTGCAAAATATGAAAAAAATGATTTGGAAAATATTTCTGAATTTTGTCTTTTTTCAAAATCAATGAATAGTAACTTAATTGTCAAAAGTAATACAGGAAAATACTACTATTTGCAATTAGTAAACTTATTGGAGCGACATAATAACTTTAATATAAAAGTTATAGAAAATAATCAGCTAGCTTTATCTTCAATTCATTCTAAAAAATTGAAATTTAATTTTTTTAATAATTTTTTAAACTTTATTTATTTAGGCGAAAATGTTGTTCAAGATTTTTTAAATATCCAAAAAATATTGATTGCAATATTTAATTACCATTTATTACTAGATGGTTCTTATATTGGACTTTTAAAAAGTATTTTAAAATTTCAAAGTATTTTAGCTTTATCTATAGAGGATAGTTATAAGTCTCAAGGGGTAAAAATTTCAAGAAAAAATATTGAAATTGTTGTAAAACAAATGCTAAACAAAGTGATTATTGAAGATCCAAAAAATACAAATTTATTACCACTCGAACTTATAAAATTGGTAGTAATAAAGGAAATTTGTAACTCAATAAAAAAGTATAATAGTAATACAAAAGAAAAAAACAAAGATAAGATAAAAATTTCTAGGTTTGAAAGTTTTCCTGTTTTTAAACCGAAAATTTTTTCTACAACAAATTCAGTTTTGTCTCAAGAAGGTTTTTTAACTCAGGCTGGTTTTCAGAATACAAAAAAAGTTTTGACTAAAGCAGCTATTGAAGGTTCTTTAGATTGGCTAGCTAACTTAAAGCAACGCATTATTGTCGGACAAGTTTTATCTTCTGGATCTACTTTTTTTAATTCTAAATATAATCTTGATAGCATCTATTTATTTAAACCAATTAATCCTAAAATTTATGAATCAAAATGAAACAATTTCTACTTCTACTTCTGTTCTTTTAAAACGAAAAAAAAAAAATATTAAGGTATTTTTAAATGCTTCTCTTCAATATGGTCATAAAGCGAACCAATGGAACCCAAAAATGGCTCCTTATATTTTTCGTGAAAAACAAAATCAACATATAGTAGATTTAATTAAAACATCTAAGTTATTATTTCATGCTGGATATTTTTTACAAAAAATAGGTCAAAAAAAAGGGACTATTTTATTTGTAGGTACAAGTAGAGTTGCATCAAAACTTGTTACAACAGTGTCAAAAATCCCGAACTGTTATTTTGTTAGTTATAGATGGATAGGTGGTCTACTAACTAATTGGGCTACTGTTCAAAAACAAATTCAATCATATAAAAATCTTTTATCGAGCGACTTTGAAAATAATTATGAAAATAAAAAAGAAAAAATTTTTGCTCAAAAAAAATTAGACAAATTAAAAAAATTATTTGATGGAATAAAAGATATGAAAAGTATACCTGATGTCGTCGTTTTTACAAATCAACCAAAAGAATATTTAGCCATTCAAGAGTGTATTAGATTAGGAATACCTACTGTTTGTATTGTAGATACTAATTGTGACCCAGATTTAAATTGTTACATGATTCCAGCAAATGATGACTCTAGGTCTTCAGTGAAGTATATTTTAAATTATCTAAAATCAAAAATTATTGAGGGGTATAAACTCTCATTAAAAAAAAATAAATAAAAGCTTTTCTTTTTTGAAATCTGTTAATTCTTTTGATCAATCTTTTTTTTTTTATGGAAAGTTTTTTTTTATCAAATATTGAAGTAGGTTCACATTTTTATATAAAATATAATGAAAGCATTCACTTTCATGGAGAAACAATTATAGGTTCTCTTTTTGTTGTCATTGCTCTTAGTATTTTTTTATTTATTTCTACAAAACAATTAAAAATAGTTCCTGAAAAATTACAAATATTTTCAGAAGTTTTATTTGATTTTGTAAAAAGTATTGCATATTCCCAATTAGGTCCATCTTTTTACATGCAATTTTTACCTTTTATTGCAACTCTATTTTTATTTATCTTTGGATGTAATTGGTCTGGAACTTTAATTCCATGGAAAATTTTAGAACTTAATGAAGGAGAATTTGCTGCACCAACAAATGATATTAATACAACAGCTTGTTTGGCTATTTTAACTTCTATAACTTATTTTTATGCTGGTTTAAAAATAAAAGGTTTATCATATTTCCAAAGGTATATTAAGCCAAGTGTATTTTTATTACCAATTAATATTATTGAAGATTTTACAAAACCTTTATCCTTAAATTTTCGACTATTTGGTAATATTGTTGCCGATGAATTAACAGTAAGTGTACTGTGCTCATTAGTACCTTTATTTATACCAATCCCAATTATGTTATTAGGTTTGTTTGCAAGCTCTATTCAAGCTTTGATTTTTTCAACGCTAGCCTCTGCTTACATTGCAGAAGTGATTGAATAAAAAATTTGTGTAATTAATTTTAATAAGCTTACTATAAATAGCTTTTAAAAAATAGAAATCTGTAAATTCTCTAAATTATATTTTTTTTCATTTTTATGGTAGATTCAATTATTGCTGCTGCTTCTGTTATCGCTTCTGCACTTGCTGTAGGTTTTGCTGGAATTGGGCCAGGTATTGGACAAGGAAATGCTGCTGGACAAGCTGTTGAAGGAATTGCTAGACAACCTGAAGTTGAGGGGAAAATTCGCGGGACATTACTATTATCATTTGCTTTTATGGAAGCTTTAACAATCTATGGTTTAGTTGTTGCCCTATCATTATTATTTGCAAATCCTTTTATTAAGTAATTAAATTTAATAAAACAATATTAAGAAAGAAAACTATGATAGTTTTGAATTCTTTTTTTCTTGGTTCAAATGGTTTGTTTGATTTTGATTTAACGTTTTTTTTACAAGCCTTCATTTTTTTTCTTTTTTCTTTAATTATTACAAATATTTTTTTATTACCAATTTCTGAAAACTTAAAGAAAAGATCTAATATTATTAATTTAGCAAATCAAAAATCAGTTATTTATTTAGTATTTATTTTTGAAAAAATTTCGTTTTCTTTAAATTTTTTTAAAGAAAATAAAATTGAATTAAATAGAAAACTAAAATTATTTGAAAACTCTACTAGTCTCATTTTTGATGGAGAACAAAAACTATTTGAAAATCGTATTTCTTCATTTTTAAATTTGGTAGAAAAGACATTTCTTTTTAAATCAATTTATTTATTGTCAACTTTACCAAATTATATTGACAATGCCTTAACAAATAAAAGTACTTCTTAGTTTTTACTTATTTTATAATTAAACTATGGTATTCTGTTCTTTATTATTAGTAAACTTTGAATTAGAGTTTAATCCTAACTTTTTCGAAACAAACCTTTTTAACATTCTTGTTGTTATTGGTTTTCTATATTATGTTTATAAAGCATCTTATCAAATTTCTTTAGAAACTAAACAAAAAGAAATTATTAAAGTATTAGATAATTCTGAAAAAAATTTTTCTCAATCATCTAATTACTATTTTTTATCTGAAAAACTTTATAAAAAAGCTTTTTTAATATTTATTAATTTTCAAAAAGTTTTAAAGACAAAAAAAAACGCCATCATTAATGAAAAAAGTGACAAATTAATACAAGTTATTCAAACTAAAATTCTTTTTTCAAAAAAATTATTAACTAAAAAAAAATTAAATAAATTAGTTTTAGCTAAGCAATACCTTTTATATTTAATTTTAGATAAAATTATTAAAAAATATTTATTTGAGAATTCAAGCTTTAAAAATAATATACTATTTTCTATTTTAAATAGTATAAATTAGAAACTTTTAGAAGAATGATAGTTACTAATAAAAAACAAGTTAAAATTTATGTAAATTCTTTACTTTTAATTTTAAAAAAAAAAAACGCACTTTTAAGTGACTTTTTTCAAATAGGAAATGAGCTCTTTCTTATGAATGCTTTTATTTGCTCATCAGAAAAAACCAGATCTTTTTTTTTACAAAATAATTCTCTTGATAAATTAAAATATAAAATACTTCTTGAACTTTTTCCAGGAATTTCTTCTTTAACGAAACTATTTTTGGATATATTATTAAAAAAAAGACATATCTATTTATTGTCATCTATAAGTGATGAGTTTCAGGAAAAATTTGAAAAAATTCAAAAAATTTCAAGAATTAAAATAGTTATATCTTCTTCACTTTCAAATGATTTAAATACTTTAGATAAGTTTTATACTCAAACAATAAAAGTATTAAAATCTTCATTTAAAAGCACTTATTATATTTTTCAAATTTATTTTGATCCAAAATTACTAGGTGGAATTATTTTTGAACATGATAGTTTTTTTTTAGATTTGAGTATTAAAAATAGTCTAAAAAAACTAGTTAACATTTCTTAAAATAACCATTTGAAAAAAAAATTACTATACATAAATAAACACTTTTTATGAAGGCTATTGAAGAGCTTACGAGTTTTGTAGAATATACCATAAATGAGTTATCTGTTGACTTTGCTAGAAGCGCAGATATTGGAATTGTACTGCAGGTTGGAGATGGAATTGCAAAAATCTATGGTCTAGAAAATGTTGCTTCTGGTGAATTACTAGAATTTGAAGATGGCACAGTTGGAATTGCTATCAGCTTAGAATTAAGTCATGTTGCTGCTGTTTTAATGGGGCAAGGATTAAATATTAAGCAAGGAAGTTTTGTAAAAGGTACTGGAAAAATTGCTCAAATTTCTGTTGGTGAAGAATTATTAGGAAGAGTTGTAGATCCTTTAGTTAATCCTATTGATGGGAAAGGAAAAATTATAACTAAAGAAACAAGACTAATTGAATCGCCAGCTCCTGGAATTATTGCTAGGCAATCTGTTTGTGAACCATTACAAACTGGAATTATTTCTATTGATTCAATGATACCTATTGGAAGAGGCCAACGAGAACTAATTATTGGGGATCGACAAACAGGGAAAACTTCTATTGCATTGGATACTATTATTAATCAAAAAACAGAAGAAGTAATTTGTGTCTATGTTGCTATTGGCCAAAAAGAATCAACTGTATCTGAAGCTGCTAATATTCTTCAGCTTAAAGGATGTTTAGATTATACGTGTATTGTTTCTGCAAGCGCAAGCTATCCTGCAACTTTACAATATTTAGCTCCTTATACTGGTGCAACAATAGCTGAATATTTTATGTATAAAGGAAAAAGTACTTTAGTGGTTTATGATGATTTAACAAAGCAAGCTCAAGCTTATCGTCAAATGTCATTAATCTTACGACGACCTCCAGGAAGGGAAGCATTTCCTGGTGATATTTTTTATCTTCATTCTAGATTATTAGAGCGTGCAGCAAAATTAAATGCAAAATTAGGTGGTGGTAGTATGACTGCTTTACCAATTGTAGAAACAGAAGCTGGTGATGTTTCTGCTTATATTCCAACAAATGTAATCTCAATTACTGACGGTCAAATTTTTCTATCAAAAGAACTATTTAATTCGGGTATAAAACCAGCGATCGATGTTGGAATTTCAGTATCAAGAGTAGGATCTGCTGCTCAGACAAAGGGAATGAAACAAGTTGCAGGAAAATTAAAATTAGAATTAGCTCAGTTTGCTGAATTGGAATCTTTTTCTCAATTTTCATCAGATTTAGATAAAGCAACCTTAAAGCAATTAGCAAGAGGTCAACGTTTAAGAGAACTTTTAAAACAGCCTCAAAATTCTCCTAAGTCAGTAGAAGAACAAATTGGTTTAATCTATGCAGGAACAAATGGGTATTTAGATCTTTTACCTCTTTCTAAAATAAGCTTTTTTGCTGAAAGTTTTCGTACTTATATATCAACAAAAAATCTTGGGTATTTAGAATTAGTGAAAAAAGAAAAAAAATTATCAAATGAATCTGAAACTCTTTTAAAACAAGCGATAGAAACAGTTTTAAAAGAAATTTAAGTTGAAAGATCACAAACAAAAAAAGGATAAGAAAGTTTTCTTATTCTTTTTTTGTTTCTTAGTGCAAATTTAAATTTTTCTAAAAAAATAATTAAAATTTAGAAATAAATCCTTTTTTCTTTAGCTTGCCAAAATCTGCCCTTTCAAAAAGTAGTTTGTCCTGTAAAGCCACATTCCAAAACCTTTCTAGCAATTTTCAACATCTTTTTTCCCTTTTTTTAGATACTATTAACTAGCAGTAATATTTTCTAGAGGCTCTTAAAAAGCTATTTTTTAAAGTTCTTTTTTTTAGCTCGTTTGTTAAAGCACTGAGAGAATTAATTCACTTGTACTATTTTTAGGAAAATAGTTGAGGACACATTTGTCTACCTGTTGAATGTACCGTACCTACTTTGGTGCAATAGGACCCAGGGACAGCACAAATAATGATGGAAAAATATCTTTTCTTAATAGGTCCTTTTCCAAAGTGTCAGTTATACAGGACCAAAACTAAAAATCTTTTGTTTCAAGCTTATACATTTACAAAATAAAAAATACAATAGGGTAAAGAAGAAAACCACTGAGGAATCAAAAGTCCCTCAGCGATTTTCGTTTAACATCTGTGATGTTAGCTTAGAAAGTAGAGTTAACAGAAAAAGCAAGATCTAATGGGAAGTTATGAGCATTACGTTCATGCATTACTTCGATTCCAAGATTTGCTCTGTTTACAATATCTGCCCAAGTGTTAATTACTCTTCCTTGGCTATCAATAATCGATTGATTAAAGTTAAATCCGTTTAAGTTAAAGGCCATTGTACTAATTCCTAATGCAGTTAACCAAATTCCAACTACTGGCCATGCAGCTAAGAAGAAGTGTAATGAACGTGAGTTATTAAAACTTGCGTATTGAAAAATTAATCTTCCGAAATATCCGTGAGCAGCAACAATATTATATGTTTCTTCTTCTTGTCCAAATTTGTATCCATAATTTGGTGATTCGCTTTCAGAAGTTTCACGAATAATTGATGAAGTTACTAAAGATCCGTGCATTGCAGAAAATAATGAACCTCCAAAAACTCCAGCTACACCAGCCATGTGAAATGGATGCATTAATATGTTATGCTCGGCTTGGAAAACTAACATGAAGTTAAAAGTCCCTGAAATCCCTAAAGGCATACCATCAGAAAAACTTCCTTGTCCTATCGGATAAATTAAGAATACAGCTGTTGCTGCAGCTACTGGAGCGGAAAAGGCAACAAAAATCCAAGGGCGCATTCCTAAGCGAAAGCTTAATTCCCACTCACGACCTAAATAACAAGCTACACCTGTTAAGAAGTGTAATACTATCAGTTGATATGGACCACCGTTATATAACCATTCATCAATAGAAGCAGCTTCCCATATAGGATAAAAATGAACACCAATTGCGTTTGAACTAGGAATAATTGATCCTGTAATAATGTTGTTTCCATATAATAGGGATCCAGCTACTGGCTCGCGAATTCCATCAATGTCTACTGGAGGAGCTGCGATAAAACCGATAATGAAACATGTAGTAGCTGTTAAAAGCGTAGGAATCATCACAACTCCGAACCATCCAATGTATAATCTGTTTTCTAAACTAGTAATCCAAGAACAGAATCTTTCCCAGATATTTAAACTTTGATATCTATCTAATGTTGCTGTCATATGTTTGTCCTCTTGTAATAAAAATATTATAATAATTTTTTTTTTTAGAAGAAAAAAAAAGAAAATTCAATAAAACATGAGATATATCCATACAATCCAGTCATTAAAATGATTCTAGCAGTTTGAAAAACAAATTCTGGAAAAAAAACAAAGTCTCTTATATAATAAATCTTTAGAATATAAGAAAATAAAAAAAAAGAGAGGGTCGATGCCCGAGAGGTTAAAGGGGATGGATTGTAAATCCATTGAGAAATTCTCTTCATAGGTTCAAATCCTATTCGACCCAAATGCAAAAAATCAATTAGATTCTAATTTGAAATTTTTTTCTCTTCTAAAAAACAATTTAGTGAAAACATAGAAAATTTGTCAGGAAACACTAAGGAAGACTTAGAAGATTTTGGTTTGGATGAAGATTTGTTGCGTGGGGAGTCTTTGGAAGACTTGGATGACTTGATTGTTGCTAGAGTTTCGCAGTCTGATCATCGATTTGTTCCAACGATTTCCTCCAAAATCGTACGCATTGATTCGATCAATTTACGTTTTGAATCGAAAGAAGTACGGGATGAGCTGTATGAGAGTATTTTGTCGCATGGATTGATTCCAAAAGAGTATGAAGGTACTGGAAGAGCCTATTGTGGAGATACGATTATCCGTAATACGGGGGATTCTTGTTATCTTCTTTGTTTTCATGGTGAAATGGTGAATGAAATTTTTTTCTTTTTGTGTTCAAAAGCGGACCGTGGGTTGATGAAAAAAGCGATTTGGACACGCCTGGATCTACGCTACGGGTTGGAAACAAATTATAAAAAAGAAGTGATTGAAAGGCTAGAAGAGTTTGTGGCAGCCAATCGTTCGAAGAAAGGGGTAAAGCATGAGTTTGACTGGATTCGTTCAGATCGAAGAGTAACGATCAATGGTCGAACAAAGGAATTGTTTGGAAGACTCTATAATTCGTTTGGTTCGAAAAAAGCAAATCGTTTGAGGGAAGAAACAGTGTTTGAATTCGAGTTTAAAAAAAAACTGCAAGGGATTCAATCATATTTTGAAGAAGATCTTTCGGAAGAGATGATCCTGCGAAAGATTCGCCAGTTGGTCTTAAAAAAATTCTTTGACTTTTTTTCTCCGCTAGAAGAAACAGAAATTCTAAAGATTTTTGTTCCTTTGTTTGAAGAGACGCAAAAATATTCGGTTCATCTGGAAAAAGAATTAGATTCAAAAAATCCATTTTTATTAGCGGCGGTAGATGTTCGAAATCTAAAAACGAATGAGATTCCTTTGTTTTCTTCGAATATCTTAGATAGTTTACGTCTAGAAATGGATGAAGTGAAAAAAGATAAATTGTTTGCTTCGATTTGGTTGTTTTGGGAAGAATTTTTTGTTTCGGCAAAAAAAAAAGTGGAATCGATGAATGGCTTTGATGGCTTAGGGAAAGAGAGCTATTGGGAGCTTGAAATGAATCTATCCTCTTTTTGTAAACTAACAAGCATCAAACGAGACAAGCAAAGCGAGAAGAAAATCTTAGCCTTAGTGGACTATTTGTCGGGACTAAAAATAAAAAGCTTTCTGGAGGAAAAGGTGGAATATTTTGTACTCTTTCCTCGTTTCACAGTGGATTTCAAAAAGCGCAAAGTAAAATTCTTATTTCATCCAATCGTTTTACGTTCAGACTTTTGGGAAACAACGACTTCTGCCACATTTTTTCATGACTATGTGGAGAATTTCTCGAGTTTTCGTGAGAAAGTGTACCGAAGCTATGCAATTTCGCCGTATTTATTGGTATTGTTTTCATTGTCAAAAGACCAAGAAAGCGTGACGAAAAAAGACATAGCCCTTCCAGCGAAATTAAAAGATGATAAGGTCTTACCCTACATTTTGGATGTAGTAAATAACCATTTGAAAGAGTTAAATATGTCGTTGGAATACAATTCATCAAAAAAATGTATTGAGAAAAAAGGGAAGGAAAAGGAAAAAAAAGAGAGTGATTTTTAAATTCGCTCTACGGAGTGTTTTGAAAAAATTCAAGAGAAAAAAAGAGGGGTTTTTGTTCGCTTTTTTTAAAAAAAAAAACCACTTTTTTTGGCTTTTGTACATATATTATGCCTTTGTGTTTTTTTCAAAGAAAAATTTCGTTTTTTTGTGGGAAAGATTGTTGATGTTTTTTGAGAGTCTTTTTTTTGTGTTTTTAACGCCATTTTTTTTTTCTTAAAAAAATAAAGAATTTAATACTCGTTTTGAAAAAAAGTGCTTTGATTTTTGCCCTCTCTTCTCGACTTTTTTTTTTTGGTAGAAGAACTATACCGTTGTTTGTTTTTCTATGCCCTGAAAAACGTGCAAAAAAGGAGCAAATATGGTATGTTCGCCTTTGGTTGAGTGTGTTTGTATGCATAAGAAATTTCTATATGATTTTTTGAGTTTTTTTGTCAAATTTGTTTGTATTTTTTTATTTGTTCAAAAAGGTGCGAAAAGAGTCTCGCAAGACTATGCATTGTGGTTTGTTTTTCTCCGTAGCAGTAGTCTAGAGATTGGTTTTCGCCTCTTTTTGATGGTTAATTGTGTGAGTATAACGACATCTCTATGAGATTAGATAGGGCCTTTCGGTAATTGTCTGACCAATTAGTTGACCCTTAAGCTTTTTTGCTGTTTGATGATTTAGAATCTTAACAGTTTTTGAAAATCTCTGTATTTTGGTAATGATTTCAGTATTTTTTTTTGGAGATGCAGCATTTTGTTAGTAGTTTGAAAGTGGTAAGCGTTTTGGAAAAGTAGAGATTTTTTGAAAAAGGATTAAAAGAGCTTTTTTTTTAAGAAATGGATTGAAATTTATTTATTATTAATTAGTTGGGTCGGTGACGAGAATCGAACTCGCGAATCGTAGATCCACAAACTACTACCTTAACCTCTTGGTTACACCGACCTGTGAGAAAAATTTTTTCTTATTTCCATTATATTTATCATTCTATGTTGAAAGCTTCCATTAGTCAATTATCTAAGTTTATCAAAAAAAAAAATTATGATACCTAAATGTAACTAAATTAATAATAATGCTATGGAGACTTTAAATATGTCAGATGAAAGTTTTTATATACCAGGTTTTAATTTGTCTTTCGGTCAAAAAATGTCCTGGAGTGAAGAATAGATTTTACAAATTTTAATTAAAAAACCTGAATATGATCCTAAAATTATCAAACCTTTGGTTCTGTATATGATTAGTCTCTTAGGCTTTGCACTAAAGGACCAAGCTAAATATAGACAGGTTAAAGCTTCTGAGTTTTTTGAAAGACCTACCAAAGGTGCTGAAAATATTAGCTCAACTCCAAATGACGACTTTTCTAAAATTTTTAACTATTCTCAAAATAATCCAGCTAAACTAGCGGAAGAAGAAAAAAGTCTGGCTACTGAAAATAAACTGGCTAAGTTTTCTGAAGAAAATTCGGCTTTTTATAGCATCGTGAAAAGTGCTTAATAAATCTACTCAAGAGGATAAAGACAAGTATGATGAGCTTTAACAAGCTAGAAAATCCTCTAGATGAAAGAAAAAAGCTTTTTTTTTATTAAAAGGTAATAGTTTTTATCAGAATACATGTTAAATTCGATCGGCTTTAAAAAAGAAAGGATAGAAGGTTTTTCCTTCTACTTTCTTTTGCTACTTTTTCTAACTAAGTCATAATTTCTTATAAAAAGGGTAGTTGCTCAAAAAAAAGAATTGAATGAACACGAAGCATTGCTTTTGATTGAAAAAAGAGTTGACCACTTTCTTTTATTTCTCGAATCTGAAAGAAGCCTAGTGAATTATTGCCATTTTAAAAACTATTAAAATCCCCTTTTTTATCTTTCGAGTTAATGAAGCTTGTTTCCTCGTTTCTTTTTTTTTGCTAAAATCAAAAGAAATGTCCCAGCCTAAACAACTAATTATCTAGAAAACATATAGGAAATCTTTTCAAAAAACAGTCTTCAATATCACTTCCCGGTAGTAGCTTTTTCTATTTTTCTTTCTCTTTCTGTACAAGGATCAGAGAAAGAACTTAGGTAAAATTCAAACAGTCTTTTAACTATCAGTTTGAAAATATATAATGGGAAGATATACTGGTCCAAAATTAAAAATAATCCGTAGATTAGGTGTTTTACCTGGATTCACAAGAAAAGAGATGAAAAATCGACTTTTATCGCCAGGGCAGCATGGAAAAAGAAAATTATCTCTAGTAAAACAAAAACGTTTTTCTTTATCCGATGATTATAAATATCGTTTAATTGAAAAGCAAAAAGTACGATACAATTATGGAATACGTCATAACCAATTAACTAGATATTATCAGTTATCGAAAACATTTAAGGGAATTACTGGGTATATCTTGCTCAATTTTTTAGAATCAAGATTAGATTGTTTATTATATCGAATAGGTTTTGCAAAAACCATTCCTTCGGCAAGACAGTATATAAATCATTGCCATGTGTTAGTAAATAAGAAAAAAGTAACCATTCCAAGTTTTTTTTGTGAGAAAAAAGATACTATTTCTTTAAAAAAAAACTCAAGAATTAGAAAACTTGTGAAGCAAACCTATACCTTTTTTTCCGAAAAGCGATCGGGAATTAAAAAACGAATGAAAAAAGTTAATTATACAAAAATGCGCCCAGGCGTTTTATTACCTGATTATTTAAAAGTAAATAAAAAGCTATTAGTTGCTAAAATCATCGGAAAAATCAAGCGAAAAGATATCTCTTTAAAAATTAATGAACAAAAAATTGTTGAGTACTACTCTCGCTAAAAATTGTTTTTAAAAGGGAATTTAGAAAGGTAATCCAAAGAGGATTTCCTAGAAATTAGAAGTTCTTCGAAATGCATTTTTGAGACAAATGGATTTATAAAATCTAGTTATTCTATATATTTTTTTGAACTGTTTAAAACTTAATAGTTCTTATATCTTACAAATACTTTGCAAAAATTCATGGCAAATGAAGTCAATGATGTAGCAGAAAGAACACGTATTAAGGTAGAGCGTTACGAATCTGGAGTAATTCCCTATAAAAAAATGGGGTATTGGGATGCTAATTATAGTGTAAAAGATTCAGACGTTTTATGTCTTTTTCGTATCACTCCCCAACAAGGTGTAGATCCTGTTGAAGCTGCTGCTGCTGTTGCAGGTGAATCTTCTACGGCCACATGGACAGTAGTATGGACAGATTTATTAACAGCTTGTGATATTTACCGTGCAAAAGCATATTTTGTAGAGCAAGTTCCTAATAATCCAAACGAATATTTTGCATTTATTGCTTACGAATGTGATTTATTTGAAGAAGGTTCCATTGCAAATTTAACAGCTTCTATTATCGGAAATGTCTTTGGTTTTAAGGCTGTTAAATGTTTAAGACTTGAAGATATGAGAATTCCATATGCTTACCTAAAAACATTTATAGGTCCAGCAACGGGAGTTATCGTTGAGCGTGAAAGATTAGATGTTTTTGGAAGACCTCTTTTAGGAGCGACAGTTAAACCAAAATTAGGCTTATCTGGGAAAAATTATGGTCGCGTTGTTTATGAAGGGTTACGAGGTGGATTAGATTTCTTAAAGGATGACGAAAATATTAATTCACAACCATTCATGAGATGGCGTGAAAGATTTTTATATGTTATTGAAGGAATTAACAAAGCCGTTGCTAAAACAGGTGCAATCAAAGGTTCTTACTTAAATGTTACAGCTGCTACTATGGAAGATATGTATGAGCGAGCAGAGTTTGCTAGAGAGTTAGGATCTGTGATTATTATGATTGATTTAGTTATTGGTTATACTGCTATACAAAGTATGGCACATTGGGCTCGAAAAAATGATATGATTCTTCATTTACACCGTGCAGGGCACTCTACTTATACTCGTCAAAAAAATCATGGAATTAATTTTCGAGTTATTTGTAAGTGGATGAGAATGGCTGGGGTAGATCATATTCATGCTGGAACTGTAGTTGGAAAATTAGAAGGTGATCCAAAAACAGTAAGAGGTTTTTATGATACATTATTATTACCATCTTTAAAACAAAATCGTAGCTTAGGAATCTTTTTTGATATGGATTGGGCATCGCTAAGAAAATGTCTGCCGGTAGCTTCTGGTGGAATTCATTGTGGTCAAATGCATCAGCTAATTGATTTACTAGGAGAGGATGTTGTTTTACAATTTGGTGGAGGTACTATTGGCCATCCTGATGGAATACAAGCAGGTGCTACGGCAAATCGTGTTGCTTTAGAAGCAATGCTATTAGCAAGAAACGAAGGACATAACTACCTTGAAAATGGTCCAGAAATTCTAAAAGAAGCTGCAAAAAATTGTAAGCCACTAAGAGTTGCTTTAGATTTATGGAAATCTATTACATTTGAATATGCATCGACAGATACTTTAGATTTTGAAGCAACCCCTGTAACGTCAAAATCATAATCTACCCTTTAGAATGAGGTAGCTGAAAAAGGAAATAGTCCTTTAAAAAGGCTCCTAGTTGAGAAAAAATCAGTTTATCAGACCTTTTTATTTCTTTTAAAAAGAAATAAGGTATTTTTCAAGATGAAAAAAAAAATCAAGATATGGGTACTAGAATAACTCAAGGAAACTTTGCTTTACTTCCAGATTTAACGGATGAACAAATTAAAAAACAAATTGAATATGGTATTAAACAAGGCTATGCGGTTTCCATTGAATATACCGATGATCCGCATCCTCGTAATTGCTATTGGGAAATGTGGGGACTTCCTTTATTTAACGTACCAAGTGCTGCAGCCATTTTTAGTGAATATAAAGAAGCAAAAAAAGCTCATCCGAACTCTTATATAAAAATTAACGGATTTTCAAATGTTCGTGGAGTTGAAAGTACTTCTATGTCCTTTATTGTCCATCGACCAAAATTTGAACCTGGATTCTTTTTATCACGTCAAGAAATTCATGGTCGTAATCAGCATTATAGTATTCAAAGTTATGCTGTAAATGGAAATCCAGAAGGATTACGCTATAATTAGGATTCTCTTCGAGGCAAGTTTTTTTTTTTTAAATTACAAGGGGATTTTTTCAAAACAGGATTACCATCTTTTTTTTAGAAGAAACTCACTACTCCTTTTCTGATTTTTAATTAGTATATTCCTTTTTTTAATCAAAATTAAAAAAAGGAATACAACTTTGAAAAGGATGCTTTTTTAGGCTTTATTTCTTAAATGGATCTCATTCGTCACTACTTTCTTAAAAAAAAACTACTCTAAAACCATGAATACTTTAGAAAAAAAAAATGGTTCATATATATTGATCGATTGCTTACTACAAAATGGAACGGAGCATATCTTTGGCTACCCAGGAGGTGCTATCTTGCCAATTTATGACGAATTATATTATTGGGAAAAACTAAAATTAGTCAAGCATATTTTAGTACGCCATGAACAATGCGCAGCTCATGCTGCAGATGCTTATTCAAGATCAAGTAAAAAGGTAGGTGTTTGTTTTGCTACGTCAGGGCCTGGTGCTACAAATTTAGTTACTGGGATTGCAACGGCAAAAATGGATTCCATTCCTCTGATTATTATTACTGGGCAAGTTACTAGAAATTTTTTAGGAACTGACGCCTTTCAAGAAACTGATATTTTTGGAATTACTCTGCCAATTGTAAAGCACTCATATGTGATCCGAGATCTTAACCTTTTGCCAGATATTATTTCCGAAGCCTTTTTTTTAGCTAAAAATGGAAGACCAGGTCCTGTTTTAATTGATATTCCAAAAGATGTTGGCTTAGAAGAAATTTCGTATTCAAGCTATACAAGCAAAAAAAAATCCATTAATAAAAATTGGGCAAAAACGGATTATTTAGTCAAATCTTCAAAATTTCAAAAATTTTTAAATTTTTTATCAGAATCTTACCAACCATTATTATATATTGGTGGAGGGGTTATTCGTTCGTATTCCATTAATTTATTGGGCAATTTTGCTAAAATATTTCAACTTCCCTTAACTTCTACACTTATGGGAAAAGGTTCCTATAACGAATTAGATCACCTAAGTTTGGGAATGCTAGGAATGCATGGTACGGCATCTGCAAATTTTGCAATCAGTGAATGTGATTTATTAATTGCCATTGGGACTAGATTTGATGATAGAGTGACAGGAAAGTTAGAAGAATTTGCAGTAGAAGCAGAAGTAGTTCATGTGGATATAGATCCTGCTGAAATTTCTAAAAATAGATGTCCACAGTTAAGTTTTTTGGCAGATAGTAAAAAATTTTTTTATGAGTATACGAAATTTTTAAGAAAGTCTTTGTTAGTGGAAAATTCTCAAACAAAAAATTGGTTAAAAAGAATTTCAAAATGGAAAAAATCTTATCAGCCCCAAACAATTTCAACAGAGTCTACAAAAATAAGTGCGCAAAAACTATTACTTTTTTTAGCAAAAACTCAAAGGGATGCTGTTTTTACGACAGACGTTGGTCAACACCAAATGTGGAGTGCTCAACTTCTAAACTCTCGGCCAAATCAATGGGTTTCAAGTTCAGGATTAGGAACGATGGGTTTTGGAGTTCCTGCTGCTATTGGATCGAAAATTATCAATCCCTCAAAACAGATTATTTGTATTACTGGCGATTCAAGTATTCAGATGAATATTCAAGAACTAGCTACTATTTATCAATATAAATTGGAACTTTTTATTTTTATTCTTAATAACAATTGGCAGGGTATGGTTAGACAGTGGCAGGAGTCTTTTTATTCCAATCGATATTCTAACTCTTATATGCAGCTTGGAAATCCATCATTTTCAGAAGTAGCTAAAGCCTATGGAGTTTATGCAAAAAAAATTCAACAATTAACTGAATTAAATTATTTTTTAAAAGAAAAAAAGAGAGGTATCAGTACTTTATTAGATATTAACGTAGTCGATAGTGAAAATTGTTATCCAATGGTAGCTCCAGGAAGAAGTAATTCACAAATGCTTGGTCTTGAAAAAGTTCCATAAAAAGAAGACAAATCAAAAAAAAAATATTAATATCAATTCTTTTTTCATGAATTTAATGCCTATTTTTTTTATGTAAATAATTTTTAATTTCTTTAGAATATCTTTTTTCTAACAATTTATTGTTAGAAAAAAGTTTATCCTCAAAACAACTTAAATGTACTTTTTTAGTCAATAGGTTTTAATTGAAGAACAGGTTCAGTTTCACGATTAATTCCTTTTTCAAATCCAGCAGCTGCTGCTCTTGCACGCCCAGAATGCCACCAGTGACCAACTAATAAGAAGAATCCTAGAAAAAAGTGAGAACAAGTTAACCATGAACGTGGTGAAACGTAGTTTACCGAATTTATTTCCGTAGCAACTCCAGATACAGAATTTAATGAGCCTAACGGCGCATGCGTCATATATTCTGCAGCTCTTCTTTCTTGCCAAGGTTGAATATCTTCTTTGATTTTTGTAACGTCTAACCCATTAGGTCCTCTAAGTGGTTCTAACCATGGTGCTCTAAGATCCCAAAATCTCATGGTTTCTCCCCCAAAGATAATTTCTCCACTAGGTGAACGCATTAAATATTTTCCTAATCCTGTAGGTCCTTGAGCAGAAGCGATATTCGCTCCTAGTTTTTGGTCACGTATTAAGAAAGTAAAAGCCTGTGCTTGAGACGCTTCAGGTCCTGTAGGTCCAAAAAATTCACTAGGATATGCTGTATTGTTATACCATACAAAAATTGATGCGGTTAATCCCATTACAGCTAACGCAGCTAAACTATAAGATAAGTAAGCTTCTCCTGACCATACAAAAGCGCGTCTAGCCCATCCAAAAGGTTTTGTTAAAATATGCCAAATTCCACCAACAATACAAAGAATTCCAACCCAAATATGTCCTCCGACTAAATCTTCTAAGTTATTAATGGAAACAATCCATCCATCTCCACCAAAGGGTGATTTCACAACATAATTAAAGATAACTAAAGGATTGATCGTTGGATTTTTAATAATACGAACATCTCCTCCTCCTGGTGCCCAGGTATCATAAATTCCACCAAAATACATGGCTTTTAGAACTAATAAAAATGACCCGATTCCTAATAAACATAAATGAATTCCAAGAATTGTAGTCATTTTATTTTTATCTCGCCAATCGTATCCAAAAAGAGGCACGTTTGCTTCTAGTGTATCAGGCCCAAACAGGGAGTGATAAATTCCTCCAAATCCTAAGACTGCTGAGGAGATTAAATGTAAGACACCAATTACAAAATATGAAAACGTATCCGTGATTTCTCCTCCTGCACTTACTCCCCATCCTAATGTTGCTAAATGAGGTAAAAGAATAAATCCTTGATCATATAAAGGTTTTTCCGGGATGAAATGTGATACCTCATAAAGTGTCATTGCTCCGGCCCAAAAAACAATAAGCCCAGCATGGGCTACATGTGCTCCCAATAATTTTCCAGAAAGATTAATTAATCTGGCATTTCCAGCCCACCAAGCAAATCCAGTTGATTCTATATTTTTATTTGTATAAATTTTTAATTCATCAAAGCGCGTTTCCACGTGGTAATACCTCTTCTGGAAATATATAATTTTCATGTGGCTGGTCTTGTGCAGCCATCCATAATCTTATTCCTTCATTTAAAATAATATTTTTTGTATAGAATGTTTCGAATTCCGGATCTTCTGCTGCTCGTAATTCTTGCGAAATAAAGTCATAGGCGCGTAAGTTTAATGCAAGTCCTACAATTCCTATTGCGCTTGCCCATAAACCGGTTACAGGAACAAATAGCATAAAAAAGTGTAACCATCTTTTATTGGAAAAAGCTACTCCAAAAATTTGTGACCAAAATCTGTTGGCTGTAACCATGGAATATGTTTCTTCCGATTGAGTAGGGGTAAAGGCTCTAAATGTATTTGCTGCATCTCCATCTTCATAAAGAGTATTTTCAACAGTAGCACCATGAATTGCACATAGTAACGCAGCTCCTAATACTCCAGCAACTCCCATCATATGGAATGGATTTAATGTCCAATTATGGAATCCTTGTAAGAATAGTAAAAATCGAAAAATTGCTGCAACACCAAAACTTGGTGCAAAAAACCAGCTTGCTTGCCCTAAAGGATAAAGTAAAAAAACGGAAACAAAAATGGCGATCGGTGCTGAAAATGCTAAAGCATTGTAAGGTCGAATTCCTACTAATCGAGCAATTTCAAATTGTCGTAAGCAAAATCCAATTAGTGCAAAAGCTCCGTGTAAGGCAACAAATGTCCAAAGACCTCCAATTTTAAACCATACAGAAAAATTTCCTTGCGCTTCTGGTCCCCATAAAAGAAGTAAAGAATGTCCCATACTATTAGCTGGTGTTGAAACAGCAGCCGTTAAAAAATTACAACCTTCTAAAAAGGAGCTAGCTAAGCCATGGGTATACCAAGAGGTAACAAATGTGATTCCAGTAAACCATCCTCCTAGAGCTAAATACGCGCACGGAAATAATAATAAACCAGACCATCCTACAAATACAAATCTGTCTTTTTTTAGCCAGTCATCTACTAAAGAAAAGAGATCAGCTGGTTTTGATGTATTTTTATTAATACTAATTGTCATAGAAAAGAAAAAGATAAGTAAAAAATGCGGTAAAAAAGCGTAATTGATCGCTTCGAAAATTCCAACTATTAGAAAAATTGATAAAGTATTTGAAACGAGAAGCAGTTCGATGATTTTAGAAAGGAATTATCGAAAAGTAGTTAAGAAAGTCTTTAATGTTTTTTTTTCCATTTTTTTTTTCCTATAGTTGCCCATTTGTCTTAAAAAAGTATTATAATTTTTTCGTTATTTATTAAAAAAATTTGACTAAAGAAGATCTTTTTGCTAGAATTTTCTTCATTACTGAAACAAACTTAAATTAAAAAAAAATCTACATAGATTGGGAGAAATTATTAATTTAATTTTTAGGAAGAGTTTGATCCTAGCTCAGGATGAACGCTGGCGGTATGCCTAACACATGCAAGTCGTACGGAAAAGAAATTTTTAGTGGCGAACGGGTGAGTAACGCGTGAGAATTTGCTTCTAGGTAGAGGATAACCAATAGAAATATTGGCTAAAACTCTATAATTCTATTAAAAAAATAGCTAAAAAAAGAAATTTGCCTAGAAAAAAGCTCGCGTCTGATTAGCTAGTTGGTAAGGGAAAGGCTTACCAAGGCGACGATCAGTAGCTGATTTGAGAGGATGATCAGCCACACTGGAACTGAGACACGGTCCAGACTCCTACGGGAGGCAGCAGTGAGGAATTTTCTGCAATGGGCGAAAGCCTGACAGAGCAATACCGCGTGAGGGAATAAGAAGGCCTATGGGTTGTAAACCTCTTTTCTCAAAGAAGAAGATCTGACGTTATTTGAGGAATAAGCATCGGCTAACCCTGTGCCAGCAGCCGCGGTAAGACAGGGGATGCGAGTGTTATCCGGAATTATTGGGCGTAAAGCGTCTGTAGGTTGAATTCAAAGTCTTTTGTAAAATCTTTAAGCTCAACTTAAAAACCGCAAAAGATACTAGTTTTCTTGAGTATGGTAGAGGTAAAGGGAATTTCCAGTGGAGCGGTGAAATGCGTAGAGATTGGAAGGAACACCAAAAGCGAAGGCACTTTACTGGGCCATTACTGACACTGAGAGACGAAAGCTAAGGGAGCAAACGGGATTAGATACCCCGGTAGTCTTAGCAGTAAACCATGGATACTAGATGTTGTAAATATTTACAGTGTCGTAGTTAACGCGTTAAGTATCCCGCCTGGGAAGTATGCTCGCAAGAGTGAAACTCAAAGGAATTGACGGGGGCCCGCACAAGCGGTGGAGCATGTGGTTTAATTCGATGCAACACGAAGAACCTTACCAGGGATTGACATGAAGAGAAGTGTTTTGAAAGAAATGCGTGCTACGGCCTCTTACACAGGTGGTGCATGGCTGTCGTCAGCTCGTGTCGTGAGATGTTGGGTTAAGTCCCGCAACGAGCGCAACCCTTGTTTTTAGTTAATTTTCTAAAAAGACTGCCGATTATACATCGGAGGAAGGTGAGGATGACGTCAAGTCATCATGCCTCTTACGCCCTGGGCTACACACGTGCTACAATGGATATAACAAAAAGTTGCCAGTTTGTAAAAACGAGCTAATCTTTAAATATATCCTTAGTTCAGATTGTAGACTGAAACTCGTCTACATGAAGGTGGAATCGCTAGTAATCGCAGGTCAGCTATACTGCGGTGAATCCGTTCTCGGGCCTTGTACACACCGCCCGTCACACCATGGGAGCTGATTACACCCTAAGATATTGTAGTATCTATGGTATTTAAGGTGAGATTGGTGACTAAGGTGAAGTCGTAACAAGGTAGTTGTACTGGAAGGTGCGGCTGGATTACCTTTAGAAAAGTTTGTTTAGTTCAAAAGGGCTATTAGCTCAATTGGTTAGAGTGCACCCCTGATAAGGGTGAGGTACCTGGTTCGATTCTAGGATAGCCCAGAGGGGGATATAGCTCAGTTGGTAGAGCATTGCTTTTGCAAGGCAGGTGTCAGCGGTTCGAACCCGCTTATCTCCACAAAAAACTTAATGAAAAAACTTATGACCTTTAAAAGCTTGTGACGGATCCCTTGGTATCTAGAAGTTAAATAGGACGTGATTTACCTGCGATAAGTTTCGGGGAGTAGGAGAAAGCTTTGATCCGGAAATTTCCTAATTTTTTTCTGAATCTATAAGGAAAAAGAATCAACCTAGGGAACTGAAACATCTTAGTACCTAGAGGAAAAGAAAGTAAAAACGATTCCCGTAGTAGTGGCGAACGAACTGGGATGTATTGTCTAAACCATTCTTATTAGGAATGGGGTTATAGGGTAAAAGATTAGACAAAGAACAATGGTAGGTGAAATTGTTGGAAAGCGATACCCAAGAAAGTGATAGTCTTGTAACCGAAACCAATTTCTTTGACTTTTTTATTCCTGAGTAGTATGGAACACGAGGAATTCCGTATGAAGTTACGAAGACCACTTCGTAAGACTAAATATTCCTAGATATCCGATAGCGAAATAGTACCGTGAGGGAATGGTGAAAAAGAACCCCGGGAGGGGATTGAAAAAGAACGTGAAATTGCAAGCTTACAAACAGAAGAAACTCCTTTTTTAGTAGTATTTCTTCGTGCCTGTTGAAGAATGTTCCGGCGAGTTATAGTTAGTGGCGGGTTAAAATAGAGATATTGGAGCCATAGTGAAAGCGAGCTTGAATAGAGCGAAAGTCACTAATTATAGACCCGAACCCGCTTGATCTAACCATGTCCAGGGTGAAACTTAGGTGACACTAAGGGGAGGCCCGAACCGACTAATGTTGAAAAATTAGCGGATGAGGTGTGGTTAGGGGTGAAATGCCAATCGAAAGCGGAGCTAGCTGGTTCTCCCCGAAATGTATTGAGGTGCAGCGGTTAATCTTTTAGCATAGGGGTAAAGCACTGTTTTAAACGGGGCCACAACAACTGGTACCTTATTGAGGCAAACTCTGAATACTATGTGTACAATTAACCAGTAAGACTATGAGGGATAAGCTTCATTGTCAAGAGGGAAACAGCCCAGATCACCAGTTAAGGCCCCTAAATGATTACTAAGTGAAAAAGGAAGTGAAAAGGCTAAAACAACCAGGAGGTTCGCTTAGAAGCAGCAATCCTTTAAAAAGTGCGTAATAGCTTACTGGTCTAGCAGTTTTGCGCCGAAAATTTTTGGGACTAAGTAATTTGCCGAAGCTGTGAGATATAAACAATTATATCGGTAGGGGAGCGTTCCACAGTAGAATGAAGTGAACACGAAAGTGTTTATGGACGAACTGGAAGTGAGAATGTCGGATTGAGTAGCGAAAACAATGGTGAGAATCCATTGCTCCGAAACCCTAAGGTTTCCTCTGGAAGGCTCGTCCGCAGAGGGTTAGTCAGGTTCTAAGATGAGGCTGAAAAGCGTAGTCGATGGATAATGGGTTAATATTCCTATACTAATACCTATCGTTTTTTCTTTTTTTATTTTAAAAAAAAATCAAAATCAGAAAAAATTGAAAGAAAAATGACGAAGAAGGCTAGGTTAGCCAATGAATGGTTTTTGGTTTAAGCTATTAAGATTGATACTCAAGATTCATTATTGCTTTAAAGTTAAAGCAAGATCGGAAATTGTCAGTTGAAATACCAATACAAGATTTTAAGAATCAAAGTAACTAATGTCATACTTCCAAGAAAAGTTTTTCTTTTGAAAAGATAGCGAATTATCTGTACCAGAAACCGACACAGGTGGGGAAGTAGAGAATACTAAGGAGCGCGAGAGAACCCTCCTTAAGGAACTCGGCAAAATAGCTCTGTAACTTCGGAAGAAAGAGCGCCCATTGGGCTGAAATATCAAGTTCCAAGCAACTGTTTAACAAAAACACAGGTCTCCGCTAAGTTGTAAAACGACGTATGGGGGCTGACGCCTGCCCAGTGCCGGAAGGTTAAAAAAGTGAGTCAAGAGTTTTCTGAAGCTTATGATTGAAGCCCCGGTGAACGGCGGCCGTAACTATAACGGTCCTAAGGTAGCGAAATTCCTTGTCGGGTAAGTTCCGACCCGCACGAATGGCGTAATGATTTGGAAACTGTCTCAAGGAGGGACTCGGCGAAATAGAAATGTCTGTGAAGATGCGGACTACCTGCGCCAGGACAGTAAGACCCTATGAAGCTTTACTGTAGCCTGAAATTGAGTTTCGATTTTCTTTGCGCAGAATAGGTGGGAGACTACGAAGGCTTTCTTGTGGGAAAGCTAGAGTCGATCGTGAGATACCACTCTAAGAAGATTGAACCTCTTCATTTTCAACCGTTAGCCGGTGAAAAAACAGTTTCAGGTGGGCAGTTTGACTGGGGCGGTCGCCTCCTAAAAGGTAACGGAGGCGTACAAAGGTTTCCTCAAATCAGATAGAAATTGATTGAAGAGCGCAAAGGTAAAAGGAAGCTTAACTGTGAGACAAACAAGTCAAACAGAGACGAAAGTCGGTCTTAGTGATCTGACGTTTTCTGTGTGGAAAGGACGTCACTCAACGGATAAAAGTTACTCTAGGGATAACAGGCTGATCTCCCCCAAGAGTTCACATCGACGGGGAGGTTTGGCACCTCGATGTCGGCTCATCGCATCCTGGGGCGGTAGTACGTCCCAAGGGTTGGGCTGTTCGCCCATTAAAGCGGTACGTGAGCTGGGTTCAGAACGTCGCGAGACAGTTCGGTCCATATCCGGCGTAGGCGATGGAGTATTGAGAGTGGCCTTTCTCTAGTACGAGAGGACCGAGAAAGACATACCGCTAGTGTACCAGTTATTTCACCAGAAGTACATGCTGGGTAGCTATGTATGGTTTAGATAACCGCTGAAAGCATCTAAGTGGGAAGCTGTCCTCAAGATAAATACTCTTAAGAAACGATAAGACGAATCGTTTGAAAGGAACCTGGTGAAAGTATAGAAATATATTAGCTTAGGTTTACTAAAAATTACTATTTTAAGTTTATTCTTTTTTAAATTTCGGTGTTCATAGCATAATGGAACCACATCATCCCATTCCGAATATGATGGTGAAACGTTATTACGGCAAAGATACTAAAAGAGGGGTCTTTTGGGAAAATAGCAAAATGCTGAAATTTACTTTTTTTTACTATAGCTAACAAAATTTGCTATGTTTTTTTTTTTTTAAACAATTTTTTTGTGAAAAAATTTGCTTTTTCCTAAAAGAATAGATACAATTTTATATGTGTAACTAGGATAGTTTATTTTTATGAAACCATACATATTTCTGATTAAATTAGGTAATGAAGTTTTTGTTGTATTAAAAAAAAATAAAGGTTTATTTTTTTTAAGTCTATTTTCATTTTATAAGCTCTTAAATTTTCCGAATTTAACTCAGATGGCTCAACAATATGATGAAAACTATCCGCTAATTGGAGCCATTTTTAAAGCTCTTTATCAAGAGGAGAAAGTCATGTATCCTACGCCCTCTAAAGAACAAATGGCAACCAGTGCTCTAAGAGCAACCGAGTTTGCCAATGCTGTCCGTTTTATGGAACTTAGGGATAAAAGCTTATTAGCATTTTCAAATGCAAGCTTCTTTAAAAAAGTATCAGTACTTTTTTCGTTCTTTGATTTGCACCCAAAAGCATTTTTTCTTAAAAAATGCTTTCAATTTTTGCTTTTCAGCTATTTTGCTATTAAGCTAGCTAAAAATATTTCTAACTATTATTCTAAAAATAAAAAGCAATAACTATTTATTTTATACTTAAATTTCTATGGTTGGTCAAAAACTTTCAGAGAAACAAATTCGTCGATTATTCAGACGACTCCTTGAGTTTTACAGTTCTGATTATCTATGTTCTTTAGATTATAAACAATTAGTCGATTTAATAATGAAACTTTTTGGGTTTTATCTTTGCATGGATGATGTCATTGAAGGTATATACCCAGGATCGAACTTTAACCAAGTAAAGGAAAATTGGGACAAGTTCATTTTTTTCCTTAAATTACTATTTGGTTATTGGAAGGCAATGGCAAAACGTGAAGAATTTGCTAAAACTTTTGTATTAGCAGCTCATGTTTCAGGTAAATTAATGGTTTTAAGTCAATTAGATAAACTTTCCACTTTATCTTTGCTTACATTTTTGCAAAGATTTAATTATTTATTTGATTTAGATTGGCGTACCTGGTTACTAAAACAAGGTATTCTTTGTGGTACGTTTGGTTTTTTTTCTTTTCAAATTTATAAGTATTTTGTAAAAAGAAAGAACTATTTTTATTTAAAAAAGTTGCAAAAAAAATTTGCAACTTATACGCATGGTGGTTCGACTTTGATTCTTTTACACTTGTTCCTTTATATTCATGCTCTAAATGAAAGATTAAAAAAAAAATATTCACTTTAAAAAAGCAATGAAAGAAAAAAGGTAATGATACTTGTTTTCTATTTTCGAGATAATTTTTATTTTACTATTTTTTCTTACGGGGTTTCACTGTAAGTTCCAGTGTATCCCGAAGGTGCTTTAGGAATTTCCCTGCCTTGTGTAAGATTTTTTGGGTCTATGAATTCAAACTCCTCACTTCCTACCTCTTCAAACCAATAAAGCAATTTGTTTAAGAAATTTTCCCAAGTAAAATTTTTTTTCCAGTTTTTAAAAATTTTTTTCCATTTTCTAAGATTTCTTTTTCGAAACGTTTCCTTCAAAAAAGAAAAAATTAATTTTCTAAAATAAAAGCCTAAAATGATTCCTAATAAAAAGAGAGTACTAAGGAGAATCCAAGCTAAATACTTTTTTTTCTTTTTTAGCTTCTGAATAAGCTCAATCACTTTTTTTAATAATTTAGTAGTATTATAAATTAAATAAGAGAAATTAGATAAAAAAAGATATTTTTTTTCTTGAAAATATCTTTTCCATCGAAAATCTTTTTGTATTTTAAGTTCATTCTCTAACCTTTTACTAAAAGGTTGAACAAGAAACTCTTCTTTTTTCGAAAATTTTAACATTATTTGATGACTTAAATTATTTCTTCTTGGCTTAATATTAGAAGAAATTAGGGTTAACCCTTCTTTAAATACATTTTTTAAAAAATGAGAAACTTTATATTTTTTTTGAATCACTATTTTTTTTAAAAATGGCTGCATTGGTTCGAGGGTACAAGTTTCCCTCATGCCCATTGCTGAGACAGGCTTTATAATAGCACCAAAAACTATAAATGTGAACCCCTTTTTAATATATTTAGTAAACTTTTTTAATAATTTTATCATACTTTATTGTTTTATTAATTTACTTTTTATATCTTATAATTTTTTAATGAAAAAAGCAAATTTTTATATTTCTATTTAAAAATTGATAAAATATAAATTAATTTTTATTTTATTTTTATTTCTATAAATATCATAAATATGAAAGATAGAAATTATTTTTAAAGAATAACTATAGTTCTAACTCTTTTTATTTTTTTAGCATATCCTTTGCAAAGAATACATCATTTTTTTATATATTTCTTTTTTTTAATTGTTTTAAAATTCGATAAATAATTTTCAAATTATAATACTGCTATAGAGTTTTATACTAACATTTTTTGCTTTCATGAATACTTTTGTTTTTTTTGATTATCAATTGGTAAAATATATTACCTTTTTAGTAGGCTTTGCAAGTTTGTTTTATTGGAAAAATCTGCTACTTCCTCATTTTTTACCTATTTTGAATGTTGGCAAATATTTAATTTTTATTACAAATTTTTCTTTAAGTATTCTTTTAGTGAATCGTTGGATCACACAAAATTATTTTCCTTTGAGTAATTTATATGAATCATTAGTTTTTTTAACCTGGAGTATAACTTTGATTCATTTAATTCTTGAAAAAAGAACAAAAAGTTTATTAATTGGATGTATTGGAAGTCCAATTGAATTTTTTCTACTATTATTTTGTTTCTTTTTACCTATTGAACTTCAAAAACCATCTCCATTAGTTCCATCATTACAATCAAATTGGCTAATGATGCATGTAAGTACTATGATGATTAGTTATAGTATGCTACTGGTTGGTTCACTACTCTCATTATTTTATTTAGTTTTCAGTTTTTATCAAAAAAGATCGTCAAACTTTATCCAACCATCAGTTGAAAGATCCTTTGAAAATAAAGGAGAGAAAATAGTTCTTTCTCAAGGCACTTCGACATTTTTACAAACAATTGATATTTGGAGTTACCGAATTATTGGAATTGGCTTTCCCTGCTTGACAATTGGTATCATTTCCGGTGCAGTTTGGGCAAATGAAGCTTGGGGTTCTTATTGGAGTTGGGATCCTAAAGAAACTTGGGCATTGATTACGTGGTTAGTTTTTGCTACCTATTTACATACACGTCTTTTAAAAAATTGGAAAAATGAAAAATCTTCTTTGATTGGTTCGATTGGATTTTTTGTCATTTGGGTTTGCTATTTAGGAGTAAATTTTTTAGCAAAAGGTTTACATACTTATGGGTGGATTGTGAATTAAAACCATAAAATGATCTACGCTAATTTCTATTTCTAAAAGAAGTTGATTTTCAAAGAAATCTATAATAAAATGAACTCTAGAATCCCTAATAGCTCAGTGGTAGAGCAATCGGCTGTTAACCGATTGGTCGTTGGTTCGAAACCAGCTTAGGGAGAACTAGAGAAATCACTTTTTATTTTTTCGTTTTTTTATAGTTTCTTAATAACTTAAGCCCATACTTCTACTTGTTTCACTGCCAAGATACACACGTACACTTAAAAAATCTGTTGGGCAAGCACTTTCACATCGCTTGCATCCAACACAATCTTCTGTTCTGGGTGCTGATGCAATTTGACCAGCTCGGCAATCCGTCCAAACGACCATTTCTAACACATCTGTTGGACAAGCTCTTACACATTGTGTACAACCAATACATGTATCATATATTTTTACAATATGACTCATAAGCTTTTTTCTTTTTATAATTTATATATCTAAGATATTATAAGATAGATTTTTTTTAAAGAAATTTTTTGTTTTTCCAAAATTTTTTTCGAGTATTTTTGAGAAAAAAATCTCGTAAGAAATTTTCCAATTCTACTTCAAAGCCAATCTTTCCTCGATTGCTGATTGCTCCAATCCAGACATTCGTAGATTTTGTAGTTAACCATAATTGATTATAAGGAAAATAACTAAGAACAGTAGTGATCATTAAACCAAAAAAAGCAAAATAAACTAATGAAATAGTAGGATTCTCTTTGATTAATAATCCGGTTGAATAAATTATTTCCAACAAAAACGAGTTGTTCATTATTTCTTTTCCTATTTTTTTTTTTTCTAAAAAATTTCCAGCTTCATCATACAAAAAATAATCTGAAAAAAACCGATTACAAATCACCGTATAATTTTTTTGTTGAAAATTGATCCAAGTAATCCAAATTTTTGGTTCTATATTTGTAAAAAATAATGGATACTGATACGTTTTATTAGTAATCGAAGAAAAAATACGTAGTCCAGCTAAGTTCCAATCCGTTTGATAAATATCTAAATTTTTAAAAAACAAGGGTTTATTAACAGATAAGGTTTTTTCTTTTATTTCTACACCGTAATTTGTTAATAAAGAAAAATTTGAATAAAACTGAAAAATTTTTTTTTTATGATATTGTATCCAAAAATCATTACATCTTATGACCCTAGGGGAAATTTTTGTGAATTTTCCTAATTGTAAAAAATTTTGTACATGAGAAATTTCTCCTTTTGGATAAAGCTGCTCCGCTTTTATATTTAAAAAAGCTCCTAACGATGAACTTAGTAACAAACTAATTAAGCTTACATGTACCAAAATTGGACTGATTCTTCCTAGTAGTCCTTTATAACTATAAACAAATCTTTTTTTTTGGTAAAAAAGATAGTTTGATCTATGAAGTCTTACTAGAAATTGCTCCTTCAAATAATAGTTATTTTTTACTTTTACAAAAAATGGTAAACTAAAAAATTTTTTTCTTTTAAACAAAGAAAGCTTTGCGTTTGAAACAATCGGAAATTGTGTTGTAATTGAACAACTCACTAAAGAAACTACTAATAAACTTATTAAAGCTAAAAACCACCAGCTTGTATAAATTTCATTGAGTTTAAAAAAAAAAATGAAATTATAATCAAAAAAAGAGTTATTTTTTGGATACATTTGTTTATAAAAACCAATGGTTTCATTTTGCTCAATAAATGATCCTAACGAACTGATCAGAGCAATCATTAATAGCAAAAAAATGGCAAAATTTAATTTGTTAAAAAATTTAAGAAGAAAAAAGTAGTTCATTTTTTAGTGTAGATATTAATGTTTTCATCATTTTAGAACTGAAACCAAAAGAATCCAAATTAGAATGATATAAAATTTCTAAAATCGAATCGTAGGTTTCGTAATAAGTGATATAATTCATTAGTCGATATTCGGAAAGTGTATCTAATCCAATATAAGTTCCCGTATAAGATTTTAGTTGAATAGTTTCTTTAAAACTTTCCATTCGGGTAATATCATTTTGCCAACTATCATCAACTTTTTTTAAAATATTTTCAATTAGTTTTTTCTTTTTTTTGAAACCTTTCGAGAAAAAATAAAGATGTTTTGAATAATCCATTTCAATCATTGCCCACCAAGTTTTCCAAAGACTAAAAAAGTTTTTTGATTTTTTTGAAAAGTATTTATTTTTCATTTCTAAATCAACTTTTCGATTTATAGAAAAAAGATAGTTATTCAGGAAAGCAAAGCTTTTTTTATTTCTGGATAGAATCTCGATTGTTCTTCTTTTTTTCATTTCATTTCGCATATAATAAAGACTAAGAAGATGTAACGAAAATTTTAATGAACAGCCTTTTTCTAAAATTGTCGTTCGAAGTTTAAAAAAAAGGTATCGCTTTGTATTAATTACATCATCATATTTTTTAAGATCTTTTCTACTTTCATAATTAAAATTTTCTAACCTTTTTTGTGAAAGATTAATTGCTTTTGTTAAAAAATTAGATTTTAAAGGAATATCCATGTTATCTGCATAAGAGGATAGTGATTTTTGATTAGCAAAAAGCCTAATCAAATCATCTTCTAAAGAAACGATAATTTGGGAAATACCTGGATCTCCCTGTCGTCCTGATCTTCCTCGCAATTGGTTATCTAATCGTGCCGTTTCATTTCGTTCGGTTCCTAATACAAATAAACCACCAAGTTTTTTCACAAGTTTATTTTCTTGATTACAAAATCTCGCCGATTTTTCATAAAAAATTTTATAAAAAAACTTTAATTCCTCTTTTGCAGTTTCTAAGGAATAGGGAAGATTTTGAAGATCATTCAGGTAAGAATAAGGATTTAGAAAGTACTTTTCTTTTAAAAGTAAAAAACAAAGACTTGAAACAACTGGTATTTTTTGTTGAAAACTTAAGATTTCTAAAATTCTCTTTTTTGCTTTAAAAACGGGGTTTCCACCCAAAAGAATATCTGTACCTCTTCCTGCCATATTAGTAGCAATGATGATTGAAAATCGTTCGCCCGCTAAACCAACAATTTCACTTTCACGTCCAACATTTTCTGGTCGAGCGTTTAAAACAGTATGAGAAAGATTTTCAATTTCGAGTAATTGAGATAAAATTTCTGATTTTTCAACTGACGAGGTACCAATTAAAATTGGCTGTCCTTTTAAAAAACAATTTTTAATTATTTTTATAGCGCCATTCCATTTTGCTTTTTCTGTGAAATATACTAAATCTGGTAAATCTTTTCGGATGATTTTTTTTCGGGACTCAATTTCTTTTACTTTTAGCTGATAAATATCAGTAAACTCTTTTTCAGATGTTTTTGCAGTTCCAGTCATTCCAGAGCATTTTGGATAAAGCATAAAAAAATTTGGATAAGTTATTGAAAGTTTTGTTTTTGATCTTGAACTTATTGGTAAATTTTCTTTACATTCTATTGCTTCTTGTAGACCTTCACCCCATTTTTTTCCAGGAGTCAATCTTCCACTAAATGGATCAATTAGACATACTTTTTCATTAAGAATTAAATAATCTCGATCTTTTTTAAAAAAATAATTTGCTCTTAATAGGTTAATTGTTTCTGCAATTCTCGGTGTATTGAGCGTATAAAAATCTTTGATTCTAAAAAATTTTTTAATTTTTTTATTTCCTGTTTCTGTTAACAGGATTTTTTTATTTTTCTCTTCAAGCAAAAAGTCCGTATCTTTTTCAAGCTTTGGTAAAAACGCTTTTGCCGTAGATAATGCGACAATGCTCTCTAAAATACTTTCTTCTAATTCTTCTTCTTCCGAAAGAATGAGAGGAACTCTACTTTCATCAATCAAGATAGAATCAATTTCATCAATTAAGCAAAAATGTAAAGGGCGTTGAATTATTTCAGAAGTAGTAAAAACAGAATTATTTCGCAAGTAATCAAACACAAGCTCAGAATTGCTTACATAAGTAATATCCGAATAATATCCTTTTCTTTTTTTTTTGAATGGATATGAATTTTTAATAAGTCCCGGTATTAATCCTAGTTTTTCATAGACTTTTCCTAATAATTTTTGATCCCTTTCTGCCAGATATTCATTTACCGTTACTACATGAACACCTTTTTTTTCTAAAGCCTTTAACGAAACTGGAAGTGTCGAAACTAATGTTTTTCCTTCCCCAGTTTTCATTTCTACTACCTTTCCTTCCGTTAAATATAATCCAGCTAATAGTTGATTATCATAATGCTTTAAGTTAATTTCACGAAAAGAAACTTCCTGAACTAACGCAAACCATTTACTAATAAATTCTTTTGTTTCCACATTCTTTGGAGAAAATGCTAACGATTTTCGTAATTTTTCTATTCGGTCGGTTAACTCATCATTTGTAAGACTATTTAATAAAAAATGTTCGTTTTTTATTGTTTTTAGAAGATTTTTAAAATGTAAGTTTTTTCCAGTATTTCCTTTTAAAAACTGTAAAAAATTTGTTATTTTTTGTATCATAAAAATTTTTAAAAGTATTATAGAATTCTTTTTTGTTTGTCTTTTTTTCTTTTTTTTTGTATAATAAATCGTAGCAACTTTAAAATGGTTCGTTTTTTTTATGAAAATCTTTTCTTTTTTCGCAAAAACTATTAAAAACACACTTCTTTCTTTTCAACATTTTTGTGCCGATTTTAAAATGATCTACGAAAATTCACCAAAAGTGAAAAAATTGTTTGAAAAACTGCAAATTACAGTTATCTATTTTTTTTACTATTTTAATTTTGTAGATTTATTTCTTTTAAAATCTAAAGAGTATACTTACCCTAATATTTTTTTAGAATTTTTAAAGGCACATTTAACGATTTTAAATATACCGCTTATTCATTTTTTATTTAATACAGATAATACTTTTTTTCTTCATTTAATTATAACACAAATTGTTATCCAAAGAAAAGAAATCATTTTTAGTACTTTCGTGAAATTTCATATCTTTTTATTAATTTTAATGGATTGTTTTCAACGCCTACTACTTGATTATCTTATTTTTTTTACAAGTAAAGAAGCTTTAGGGACTACGCCACCAAAGTTTAGTAGTGTGTTTTATATTACTTTGTTTTCAATCAGTTTCATGAGTTATTTCTATTCTTATCTTTGCGGTCTTTTAGAAAAAGATCCAAAGTTTCCAGCTCCTTTTGATATTATTACAAGATCCGCTTTTTTTTGGGTTCGATCAAAAAAAAAAATTGGTCAAAAATTTTCAAAACAATAATCTAAAAAGGTGGATTATTGTTTTTTCTTCTAGTATAATCAGTAACTGATTATATTAAAAGATTGCGGATGTGGCGGAATTGGTAGACGCGCCAGACTTAGGATCTGGTGAAAAAGTTCGTGAGAGTTCAAGTCTCTCCATCTGCATTTTAAGTAAAAAAATGAATGGAAAATGGGAAAAAAAATGAATTGGGAAATAAATTATAATATAAACTACAATATTCTATTTATTTACTAACTATGAAACTTTTAGTAATCTTGTTACCCCTTCTTATTGCATTTTCATGGGCTATTTATAATATTTTTTTCTTTTTTAAGAAATAAAGTCTTGTAAACAAATTCTAAAATATAATTGTGAAAACAATTATATTTTAGAATCTTTTATTTTTTTACTAAATTATATTTTAATAAAAACCTTAAAAGAGTCGAGTAATCACTGTAAACATTAGAAATTAGGACGTTTGAGATTCCTGGAGTTCTTGTATTATTTTCAATGATCTTTTTTAAATAAAACTTTAAAAGTTTTTTAAGAATTAATTCATTATTAAGCTCTGTTTTTAATTCTTTTAAAGCTTCCAGCATTTCAAAAAGCCTTATAAATCCATTATCGGTAACTGAAGTTTCTTGTGACTCTTTAATCAATTTTGAAACTTCTTCTCTTGATAAAATAGACGCACCTTCAATCTTAATGGATTGCTCCATTCCCGAAGATTCTTCACAAGCAGATACTGAAAGTAAGCCATCTGTGTCAATATCAAAAGTTACATTAATTTGTGGAACCCCTTTACGAGCTTTTGGAATGCCACTAAGCTTAAAGATTCCTAAACTTTTATTATATTTAACAAAATCTCTTTCCCCTTGTAATACGTGAATTTCCACAACATCTTGAAAGTCAGCACCCGTTGAAAAAATTTCTGTTCTTCTTACTGGAATCGATGAATTTCTTGGAATTACTTTTGTCATTATCCCTCCTAATGTTTCCACTCCAAGAGATAATGGTGTTACATCTAGTAAAATTAAATCTTTTATTTCTCCTGAAACAACTCCAGCTTGAACAGCTGCTCCTAAAGCAACAACTTCATCCGGATTTACGCTTTGATTTAAGTTCTCTTTTACGAGTGATTTTACTAAATGTCTAACCGCAGGTATTCTTGTAGAACCACCTACTAAAATGACTTCATCGATTTCTTTTACGGGAATTTTTGAGTCTTTTAAAGCTTGTAAAACAGGGTCTTTACATCTTAAAACTAACTCTTTTGTTAAATTTTCAAACGTTGATTTTGAAAAATCAAAATTAATACTCTTTGGTTCATTATTCACCAGAAAAATATAAGGAATATTAATTGTTGTAGATTCAGCAGTAGATAAGGCAATTTTTGCTGTTTCCGATGCTTCAATAATTCTTTGTAAAGGCTGTTTTTCTTTTTTTAAATCTATTCCATACTCGTTTGAAAATTTTTTCAAGATAAAATTAGTAATTGCTTGATCGAAATCATCTCCTCCTAAATGTGTATCTCCAGAAGTAGCTAACACTTCAAATACAGTATCTCCAACCTCTAATACAGAAACATCAAATGTCCCTCCTCCTAAGTCAAAAATAAAAATAATTTCGTCATCTCTTTTTTCTAACCCATAAGCTAAGGCCGCTGCGGTAGGTTCATTTAAAATTCGTAGAACTTCAAGACCTGCAATTCTTCCAGCATCTTGGGTTGCGAGTCTTTGCGAATCATTAAAGTATGCTGGTACTGTTATAATCGCTTTCGTGATTGGTATATTTAAATAGCTACTTGCATCTGAAACTAACTTTTTTAAAATCGTTGCAGAAATTTCTTCGGGACTAAATTCTTTCTCCAATACTGGACAATACACTTTTACATTTCCATCACTGGCTTTAATTACCTTATAAGATACCCTTGTGGTTTCATTTAAAATATCATCATATTTACACCCAATAAATCTTTTAATGGATGAAAAAGTATTTAGTGGGTTGACAACATTTTGTCTTTTTGCTATTTGACCAACTAGTAATCGACCTCCTTCTAGTGCATACCCAACGATCGATGGTGTTGTTCGATATCCTTCAAAATTTGGGAGAATAATTGGATTTGCTCCCTCCAATATGGCAACTACGGAGTTTGTTGTTCCTAAATCTATACCAACTATTTTTTCTTTTTTATTATTTTGCATGAGTTTTAGAGAGAAAAAATGATTTCATTTTCTATAATGTTTTTGGTTCTACGGGAATTTAGAAATTTCTACTATTTTAGAATTTTTCTAAATCTACCTCTCATCAAATTTTTTTTACTACTATATTATAATTTTTTTTTAGATTTTATTAAAAATCTTGACTTTCAAAAATAGTATGATACCATGTTACTATAGAAAGAAAAAAATAAAAACGTTCTTTTTTCTTCTTTTGAAAAAATTTGGGTTATTAGCTCAGCGGTAGAGCATCTGCCTTACAAGCAGAGGGTCACTGGTTCGATCCCAGTATTGCCCAGCGTATTATTTCCAACGCAGTCAGTAACATAAGTCTTTTTTATACGTCCTTTTAAAACAATATAGAAAAGAAAAGTTTAGAGCTCATCGTCTAAAGGATAGGACATAAACCTTCTAAGTTTACAGTGTAGGTTCAATTCCTACTGAGCTTATTTCTCCTCCTCTACTTTTTTGACCAATTAAGCTAAAGACTAGAAAATATAGTTTCAGCTAATTCTAAAATTTTTTTGTTTAAATTCGTTGAACTTAATGAATCTGTAGGATCTTTTTTTAACCTATGTTTTAAAGAAAAAGTAATAATTTTTTTAATATCTTCAACAGTTACTTCTTTTCGATTTTCAAATGCCGCTAATGCTTTTGCCGCTCTTGTGGAAACAATGTCTCCTCTCATTCCTTCTACTTTTAGTTGACTACAAATTTCCGAAATTTTTAATTGGTAAGCGGGGTCAATGATGACTTGATTTAATAGATTTTGTGCATTGAGAATTTTTTCTTTCATTGAAATTTGGTCTAAAGAGTAAGATTCATACCATTTTTCTGTATTTTTTTCAAAATCAATCCTTTCTTCCACAATTTTCATTCTTAATTTTGGTTCATTAATGGTTTTTATTTCCACAAATAATCCAAATCGATCTAATAGTTGAGGTCGAAGCTCACCTTCTTCTGGATTGGCAGAGCCTATTAAAATAAACTGAGCTGGGTGTTTGATTGACACACCTTCTCTTTCAACCGTATTCCATCCGGAAGCAGCAGAATCCAATAAAATATCAACTAGATGGTCATCTAGTAAATTTATTTCATCTACATATAATAATCCACGATTAGCTCTTGCTAAAATTCCTGGCTCATAAAAATGATCTCCTGAGGAAAATATTTGTTTGATATTAATGGTTCCACAAACGCGATCTTCCGTAGCACCTAAAGGTAATTCCACCATTGGTGTTTTTATATTTTCTGTCGTCAAGTTAAGATCTAAAAATTTTTCAGGATTTGTATTAAAAGGATCATTTTTAATTCTTTTAATTTCTGGTAAAAGATCGACTAATGACCTGATGGTTGTTGATTTTCCTGTACCTCGATCTCCCATGATCATAACTCCACCTATTTTAGGATCTATTACATTCAATATTAAGGCTAGTTTCATTTCATCTTGACCTGTAATTGCTGTGAAAGGAAAGTTTTTTGAATTTGTCGACATAATTTTAATTCTTTTTAAATAGGTAAACAATTATTATAGTATAATAAAATTTTAAAATAAAATCAATAGTATTTACACAAAAGTATGGTCGATGTTCTTACATTAGGATGGGCAGATTTATTGCTTATCTTTTCGTTTTCTTTAGCTCTTGTTGTTTGGGGAAGAAATGGATTTTAAAACAAAGAAATTTTCATCAACAAAATCTTATCCGCGTCTAAAAAACTATGCAAGAAATACTCATTACTACAATCTCATGCTTGGGAATTACCCTTTTTGGCTTAGCCATTGGATTTCTGTTTTTAAAAGTTCAGTCTAGTAACTAAAAAAATCGACACTTGAACTTTTTTAGAAAGTATTTTACTACTACTCGATGAACTAACAAATGAACTCTGTAAGAAATGGACTATATCACATTACTAACCATTAATACTCTACTTTTCTCTTCATTAATCTTAACTCAAAATGATGTGCCAAAAGTATCGGCAGAAATTAGTACGATCGAAAAAACCATCTGGATTTCATTGAGTTTACAACTTCTTTTTTCAATAATTGGAATTATCACGAATAATTTCAATTATTTTGTGCAAAAAAGGATGAGGATTTTCAATCGTTCTATTGTTTTTAATTAGCCAACTTTATATAATAAGAGTAAGGTTATACAAAAAATAGTGAAATTTATGGATTATGTTATAGTTCAAATGTCTGGAAAACAATTTATATTAAAGAGAAATAATTGGTATGATTTTGATTTTATTAAAAATTTAAATCTAGAAGAAAATCAAATAATTTATTTAAATAAAGTTTTATTATTAAAAAAAAAACAACAAGAAAGTAATTTTAGAGAATTACAAATAGGAAAACCATTCTTATCTTCAATAAAAATTGCTTTAAAATTTCTTCAAAATATAAAGAAAAAAAAAATATTAGTATTAAAAACAAAACCAAAAAAAAAATATACACGATTAAAAGGTCATCGAAAATTAGTTACACGTTTAAAATTTATTTAAAAAACTTATGGCACATAAAACCGGAGCAGGAAGTACAAAAAATGGAAGAGATTCAAATGCAAAATCGTTAGGAGTTAAGAAATTTGGTAATGAATATGTTACAAAAGGAGGGATTATAGTAAGACAAAGAGGATATAAGTTTAAGCCCGGAAAGAACGTAGGTACAGGAAAAGATTTTACGCTTTATTCTTTAGTTAATGGTTTTATAAAATATGTAAAACCAAATTATGTTTATGTAGTTGAAAATAAAGAGATTTTATGAAAGAACAAAATAAGTATTATTTATTAACAATTTTTGAAAATACTTCTGATTTATATAATGGTTTTGAAGAAATGCTTCGAGAAAGGGTTTATCATTACAAAAAGTCTTTAAGTCCTTTAGATTTTTGGGTAATAAAAAATATTAAATTTGACATTGAAGAATTAAATAAACAAAAAAATGAAAATGAATTTCTAAAAGGTTTTACTATTATTACTACAAATAAAATTTTTTTTGAATGGATTAAATTAAGGTATGGTTATTTTGAAAATATGTCTAATAATTTAACTTTATCTATTTTGGAAAATATAAAAAATTCAACTTATACAGTTGATGGTTTTTATTTAAATTTAAAACAGATTCCATATTTAAAAAGAAAAACGAACCTTTTTAAAGAATAAAAAATAGGAGAGAGTGAGATTCGAACTCACGGAACTTTTTTGTAGTTCATCTGATTTCAAATCAGACGCAATCGACCACTCTGCCATCTCTCCAAAATATTTTATATTGTTTATAAATTCAATATAAAATATTTAAAAATTTTAAACGATATTAGTGTAAATCTTTAATATCTCTCTTCCTTCATTTACTTTTTCTGGAAATACGCCATCTTTAGGGTGAAGAAACTGAATTTCAGATGTTGGAAATATTCTAAAAATTCTATAGTCATTAAATTTATATTTTGATTTTAATTCTTTTCCTAAAGCTAAACATTGTTCTTTTCTAGAAAAGTACATTAAATTAAATCCTTTTTTCATTTTTGCACAACCTCCAATGGGTACCTCAAAAAGGATTTCGTTATCTTTTGTATTGGTCCACGTGATTAAATATTTTTCTTCATTTTCTGCTGAACTTAACCATCCGCTAGTACTCCCTAAAAAATTCGGATAATAGATAGATTCTAAATTATTCATATTTTTTCTTACAACTGTTTTATTCAATCATTTTTTCTATAGCGAGAAGTGGATTTGAACCCCTGACCTTCGGGTTATGAGCCCGACGAGCTACCAGTCTGCTCTATCTCGCCG